TCGTATTTTTCCTTCTTCTTGGTCTGTTTCTGATATCAGAGTTAACTTCTGACCGCGTAAAACATGTCTGCGCAGGGCTTTACGCGCTTTGCTTGTTAGGCTCCTCCTTTCTTTCGGGCCTAGGTCCTTTCAGCTCTGCTGAAAAAGGGCGTACTGCTTATCATGGCCCTCAAAGATTCGTTGTACTATACGATGGGGTCGTCGAAGGTGGCGCTCCGCTCATACTTTTTGATTCTCCGCGCCCCGCCTTCAGGAGAGCCTCGCGTGATTCTGTCTACTTTTTTCTCAAGTTTGAGCCCCCTGTAGCTTTACTCCGAGCCTCTTGGCTAGCCTTTTCGGCAGCCGCCTTCTCTAGGGCTTACTTGGGGTGGGGAAGGGCTCTGCCGAGAGTGGCTCTGGGAGCCGCCTTAGCACCCTTATTTAGATTTAGTTTATTATATCGAATACTCAGTCGGATTTCGACTCATAAGAAAGATGGTCATGGGTACCGGAAATTTGGCCAAAGAAGAGAACGTTTCGTGTCGTTTGTCGTAAGTGTGAACTTCATTCACAAGATTTCCAGAATCTTTATGGATTTTACCTATGTGTTCTTGGTATGCTGGATGTTTTGATGCCTCCCCACCATCTCAGGATCCACAAGTCTAGTCAACATTTGCTCCATGGTAACGTAATGATTCATACCCGAAGACGTGCGGTATACTCCAAGGAAACCGCAGCTGAAGCACCTTTTTCGACCGCGGTCTTAACCGCACCGCGGAAGTCGATATGTTTCTAATCACGTCTGCCGTCGCGGTTCGGAAAAGTATCTCCCCAAAGACTAACAGTACGGTCTCGGTTGTTTTTCTTTTAGGATTTACTCCTTCGTTCGTCTACTCGTCTGAGGCTGTGACTAAAGTACTCGTAAACTAAATTTGCATACTTTTTATATTCGAAACGTAACACTTATGGATTGAGTATTTTCAACGAGAAAGAAATTAGAGTCGCTACAAAACTTAACCCAGGCCCAGGGTACAAAGCAAAACAAAAGCATGATACGAGGCGTGCAGAGTAAAGAAGTCCAATCAAAACAAATATAAATGGTAAAGAAGTGTAGCGTGCAATAAAGGCCGCCGTGGCTCAATCTTGAGAACAATATCGGCCTGAAAAAAGAGAAGCGCGTATAAAACAAGTGATTATTACAGTAGTGACCGAGGAGAATGCAAAAAAATTCGACACGAAATTTCAAGAAACTAAGGCCATTCTTAACAAACAACCTGAAACCATAAAAGCCCGTAGAATGGAATTGGTCTTTAAGACCCATTATTCCTGGATACTATTAGGAATACTATTATAAAGGGAATTCGAGAATCTCGTCTGGATCTTGGTCATATTGTTAGTTTTTTTTCTTTTTTGGTCCGTTTTTGATATTCACCAGAGTGCTTCTCTGTCCGCGTAAAACATAGATTTTGTTAAGAGCGGCAGTTTCACGTTCAGCTAGAAAAGTGGTATGATAAGTAGAAGGACTCATGGTTTCGAGTGCGTTTTTTCTAATCACTTGTGATAAACTAATCTCCCCCAAGGAACACACATAAGATTTATTCATTTATTGCGATTAATTAGCATTTAAGCTTCTTACGACTTCATTACACCACTTAGATGCTCCAGATACACTTGAGTACATATAGGATACACTGGTGTTAAAGCATTCTTTGAAAACCACATCTTGTTCCACACTGTAATCGCTCTACTCTGCACTCGCATTTTAGTGCGAAACCAGTTATTTTCGTAGTTTGGGAATACGACTTGTTTTAGGTAATCCATCATTATATAATAATACGTAAAAAGTCATATAGAAGACACGTAACCAGACAAATTGCGTCAAATACGTAAATTAATCTAGTTGAGGCATTTTCTCGTTCACTTTTTTTTAGCTAAAAGACTTCTCGAATTATAAGGGAAGAAAACTGCTTTTATTCTATGAACCCTGGATGCTAATGGTGCCCGAAAAGCGGAGCGCAGCGTTGGTGATCAAAGACTGACTAAAGTAGGTGCAAAGACGACCTGCGGTCTCTCTGGGTTCTTCAAATCAACGACCCCATGGATAATGGATAAAGAAGAAGGTCAGCCCTTTGGAAAAAGAGGAAAGGGGCGCCTCGATGTTAGGCGAAGACCTCGAGAATGATGCGAGATGATTAATGAAAGCAAGTCATACATACATGGCGTTCATGTACAATATTGCATTAAATTAGACCCACCTATAATCTTTCAAAAAGCTCTTCGGAATTGTGCTTGCAGGATCCCCAGGCACACGGCTCTTGCTCCAGATTGGCAGCATTCTGGAACAAATATCATGATCTTCCTGGGCCAAATCCCACATAACCATGATCACTGTTCGAAGACTTAGTTCATACCATGAGTGCATAGGAAAGTTTCCTTTTCGATTCATGTACAATGAAAGACGCCACGGCTGATGGCTCTGACACTGAAAGCACTTGGTTCCCGGCTCGCTCGTCCGCGCTTGGCAGGAACTGCCCAGTTTACCCACTTTCTTCCTTCCTCTAGCTCATTCCTTGAAAATAGGCCGAAGATGAAGAACGAAGCGGAAGGGCCCGTAGGGCACCGACCTCCTCCCCCATAATAACATAAGAAGAGGGCTTGAAAAAAAAGCAAAGCGCCGCAAAAATCTAGATTTTGTTTTTTTCTTCGGCTTAGTGTTCTTTATAATGCAGAGCGAATACTTAGTGTGGGGCCTGCTGGACGTACTTCTTGATTTACAATCCAAGAACGCCAAAGAAGGTTAGCTAAAAGCTACTCACATTTGAACTCTTTCCTATTTCCTTACTAAGGTTCCGAGTTTCCACTGCATGCATATCCCTCGCATCGCGAGAAGCGTGGGGCGATGAAACATCGCTTGTAGTCGTACTAATGGATTGCGTGACATCTTTTCTTCGAACTTTTCACTCTGCGTTAATACACTCACAAAAACGAATTATTTGTTCCTTTCTATCTCTGATCTTTTCATTTAAACACGTCATCTGTGGTAGATCGTTCCGTATCTTCATGCGTTTCCTCAGTGTAGGTTCGAGGCTTTGGACTTAAGCTTCAAGCTCCGTTTGGTCTTTTTAGTCGTAGGAATCTCTTTCATTAGGGTAAGGAAGCAGCGCCCCCGGAAAGAAAATTTCCTTCTTTTTGCTGGTGTTTTTCTTTTGTTTCGCAAGCGCCTCCGCCTCGCGTCTAAATGCTTTGTTTGTTTTTGATGTGGTTTCGCCAGCGAAAAAGATATTTTGTCATCATGAATTTCTTTCACCACGATATTACCGATGAGTTCATGAAATAGAAAAGATTTTCTATGGACTATGAGGAATTTTCCACTTACTTCTGCGAAGACTCTTGAGAGGAAAAGCTATATGACCTGCAATGGCTACAGCGTAACTTCTATGGACTGAATGAAAAAAAACCCTGGACCGGTCACTTCGCCAAACCTTGGTTAGTTCAGTCCAAACTAGTTTGCTTTTACTCTTCTTTTCTAGGGGTTATAGCAGAAGCATCCCCGGGTCACCGCTAACTTCCACATCTTCAATTCCAAAAAGAAACCTGGCTTGGTGAGTGGCACTCTCCCCAGCTCATTTGAAAAAAAATTATTAGAGTTTTCAGTCCTGTATCCACCAAGACCATGTTTTGTTATAATTGTTTCACTGAACATTGTGTAGCGCTTCCAGGTAATGGATTCAAACTATAATTCTATTTAGGGAATAATTGACTGAAGCTCATCTGGCTTCTTTTTTTCTTCCTCTTCCCAATTCTTCCCATCTCATTAGTTTGCCTATAGAGGCCTTCGGATTATGCGAAAATTTGGTAGGTAGGAATGCGACTACCAGGTAATGGCAAGAGAGTCAGGAGATCGGGTTTACGTTCCGGTTCCCTTTCACCAAACCGTATAGTCTCCCAGCACTCCCCTCTTCCTATTTTCTTTTATTAGGCCTCATCAGCCAGCGGTTAGATCGATATTGTGGATCAGTTTTCGTCTTTTCCTAGAGAGAGGTATTTGAGCCTTTCACGCGCACAGCCAGAAAAAAGTTCTTTATTTCTTTGCTAGCAACGGTGTGCTTCAGGGTGGGGCACGGCGGGCTATCTCGAACGATCTCTCTAGTTCTGCCCATCTCTAGACCGGCCTCGTTCCCCAGGCGAGTCTTCCAAGTGGTTATCAAATAGATTACTTTTAACCTTAAGGATTTGAACGTCTTTATGTAACTTGAAAGTCTAGTTCTCGCTTCTATGAATATGAAAAATCAGCTATAAATTTCCCAGCCTTTTTCATAGCATCTTCTATATCTATATAGGTGTTAGCATCTATATCATTCTCTCCGCTCTGAACTTCGTGGAATACCACATCCGCGTCTAAAGAACTTAGTGCCGGCCTTAGACTGTTCTAAAAAGTTTTTACTTAATTACCAATATGATTTATGATATACTTTCTATTTATGAGATTCTCCAAATTTCTCCCAAATTTCTTAGTCTCTAATGGCAAATAAAATGAGATCAGAGTGGCAAAAATCTCACAACAAACAAAACAGGGGTACAGGCTAGCAAAATAATTAACACCTTGGATGGATTCAACACTGGCTATTCCAAGTCCCAGACTGTGACTAGAAAGAAATATTGATTCTCCCAAATTGATTAATGGTGAAGAAGTTTAGCCTTTTGGATTCAATCGCATGCTTCCTGAAACTTTTCATCTCTTTCAGGCCGCCCCAATGGAGACGCGATCTCGGGCCCCTGCGGGCCTCTCGGCGGGAGAGTCCGACCGCTGTCACTAACTAAGGCCATCCTTTTCTCATGAAGCTCTGGATGAAGCGTCTCTTTAATCTTCTAAAAAAACCAAACTTTGCGAAGTTGGTATTCGCTCGCGATATTCCGCGATGGCGACTTTCGGCCTGCGGCCTTGGCTAAGGTTTACCATAGCCGAGCAAGCAAAAGTGCGTGGTTCGGGTTCACTAAAGGTATAACTGTAGCTTGGTTTAGATTTACTTCGCTTACTTGAGAGAGTAGGCCCCAGGTCGGGGCATCTTTCCGGGCTTCTCTCAAGCGTATGTGATAGTTTCCCATCGGCTCACCTATCTTAATCATCCCGCCCATCGAATAGGGAGGGTGTGCGGCCTTCTGTGGATAGGCCTCCAAGGCCATCCCTTTCTTCGAACTTCAGGCTGTGGGACAGTGTCGGAGACTCACTCCAGAGATAAGTGCCGCCTCCTGGGCATGGCCAAGTTATAGCGCGGTCCCTTTCTTCGGCCTGTGGAGTTTGGTTTTGCTTAGTTAAACCCTTTTTCATAGGACCTAGAGGTGGTTGGTAAGGGCGTGGGATTATGACGCTCGGCCCAGGGATGCCTCAAGGACTTCAGACCATATGTGAAGGGCGGCTTCCGTTGGAGTTCGTTAGCTAAAACTAGCACCTTTCCGCTATCTCTGTTTTTCGAAGCTCTCTCATCTTGAGGAAAGAGGCCACAGGTGTCCCACGAGCCTTTGCCTTCTAAGTCGGCTGCTTTTCTCTCTTTTGTAAAGTTAGGGGGTTGGAAGCTTGGTTTAGGCGCTTCCATAGACAAGTCTCAGCGCACGACTTTCCAGCCAGCCATGGCGACTCCATAGGAATTTAACCCCGCACTGCTACACAATATAAGATCATAAACGGGGGAAGCTTTCGTAGAAAAAAGAAAGTGACAAAGAGCTTTATATATGTTTCTCTTTGAGGTCTTGGTTTGCGAAGCTTTCGCTTCCTCATCCTCTATCGATGTTAAATATAAGGCTGAAGGTCATTTTTCAGACTTTTCAGTACGAAAAGTCTAAGAAAAGGCTAAGTAACATAAGGGTAATGTATTGGATTGCAAATCCGAGAAAGATGGTTCGAATCCGTCCTTAGCCTACTCTACAACTGTACTGTCCCCAAGGCTGACCTTTGGAGCTAAAGACCCTGATCATCGGACTTACCTACCATCTACGACGCAGACGGTGCAACAACCAGTCCAGCGCCTGCGGCCTTTCCACTTGATTTGCAAACGCAAATTAGGACCATGTGTGTAATCAACATTAAGCTAGCTCCTTGTCCATTATCAAGAAAAAAAACAAAAAAAGGGTTTTTCTTCGTTGGTGAGGTTACAGGAGGTTCGGAGAAGGGAATTAGGCCTCTTTTTCTCCAGTTTCTGGCTTTAGTGTGCGCCCTGGAGGGCGGCGCGTTTTTTTGGAGAGACGAGGGTTGCCATGGCTCGGGTGGACTTCCTAACTTCTGGTGGAATCAGACAGCAGTGAACTATAGCATGAATACTATTTGCATTTTGCCACAAGGACCATCATACGCATAAAAATGAGCTAACCCCCCTTTCCCAACGAGACGCCAGTCAGAAAGAAGAAAGTCCGAACGCCAAAAAATCTAGATTTTCGCGCGAAAATTCGATATTTTTCTACCTCCGAACGTGACTGTAACAAATAAGAGAAGTCGTATACGTAACTAAACGGCAAGCAAACGACCAAACGTGCAAACTAATGATAAAGGGACTAGAGGTCAGCTTCGATAGAAGCGAAGTGTAACCCACTCCCTGGAAACCGAGACTTTAGTTTAGTAGCCATAAAGGTACAGGTGACAAATCCTAAGGTACTCCAATACACCGGGCCACTAATGTCAAGCATACGACGATGCTTTAGAGTAAAGAGCTCAAAGAAAAAGAAGATAGGTGATAGTCGCTGTACTGGAAACACGCAGACGTGTGCCGCGAAGGTATAGCGGAATCAGAAAGGCGATTTAGGAGAATGCCCATAAAGGCAGGCTGACTGGCCATCTTGATCGAGTCTCATGTAACACAAACTAATAGCTAAGAGGCTGGCTACAATTTGGCTAAGTAGTAACCGAAGTTAGGATCCCAGCCAACAAAATGGGCCAAAGATCGCAGGTACCCAGGTGGGGGAAATTTCTGTTCTGAAACAAAACGACCAGCTCTTTTGACTAACCTGTACACGGTAGTAGGTTACCTTGTGATGCCCAAGGGCTAACCTGGGAAGCTGCTGACTTTAAAGTGGTAGTACATTTAGCTTTCTCCCTCCTGGGGCTTTTTTAGTCCAGCGTTTGAGTAAAACCAAAAAAGGAATCTTTTAGCGCGGCTGAAAGCCGCTTCGCCTAACTCGTCTCTTAACAAGAGGCATCTCGAGTCACCCCGTTTGGGACGGCCCATGGAGAAGCCTAAAAGTCCCAACATGGGAAAGGTGATCCTCCAGCGACACAGCGCTGAGTTCCCTTCCCCAGACCCCGACTTCGCTGAGCTGAGTGCCCAAGCCGAAGTCCTCATATATATTATTAATAAGACGTCCTGCGTCGATGTACCAACCTCAAAGAAATAGAACAACAAAAAAATCTACCATGGGCTACGCTTGGAAGGAGGAACTGAGGCCACGGCTAAGAATTCTGAGGCAAATTCGACTCACTTATGGACATAAGCCATGCAGGCCCCGGCCAGCCCTTGGCTCGGTCCGTGATGAGGAATAGACGAACCACACGCAAGGAAACTTGCACATGTGGTTCTGACCAAGGAAGGGGTTAGTCAGAAACCTATCGCTTTCGAATAACAAAAGGAGCAAATGAGGGCTGAGGGTTTTTGACGAGCGAACGGCCGAAAGTCGTTAGCTTGTCTAAAAAAGATCAAAGACCAGAGCGAAAGCGGACAAAAGATCGAAGACCAGAAGGCGGCTTTATGAAGTCACCATCCATCAAACGGCGGCCCGAGGGGCAAAGGCCGCCGGCCGCCCTACGGGCGCGACCTTTTTCCTCTTTCCTCACAGGAAGAGAGCTTAAGCCCTGGAAAAATATAGACTTTGAGTCTCTCTTTCTATTCTTTTCTCGCTCTGTTTCCCAGTGATCTTCGTTCGCTAAGTGGGCCCACATCACGTACGGTTTGGAAGCCGAGTCCCAGTAGCCATGCTTTTTTTTAGGTTAGGTTCAGAGAATATAAATATAACTTTCCGCATTTCTGCTTTTCGCAGACGGAGACCATAATCTACATATTATGGTCCTGGTTACTGGCGTTCCCGAAAGAATGAGGTGGCCAAAGAAAAAAGTGAGGGTGGGCCTCAAAAAGAAACATGCTTTTGTTTCAAGCCACAAGGAGACGCGTAAACGTGTCACTTTTTCCTCTTGAGATTTTTTTTGTCTCGCTTCGCTCTCCAGAGATGTTTAATTCCAAGCTTAACGCTATGATGTCTAGAAGTGGATTCGAACCACTGACACAAGGATTTTCAGTCCTTTGCTCTAACCACCTGAGCTATCTAAACAAGAAAAGAGAAACTATGTACAATTCCAGTTTGTTGGTTATTTAAGAATTACTAACTACAAAGGCATATCCGGGCCATCGGATATCTACTTCCAATTTTATAGGGGAAAAGAAATGCCCTCTTTTCGTAGCAGCTGGAAGTAAAGCTGCAAGTTCATCGGTGACTTGGACCTAAAATATTATTCGCTGCTTGAGCAGTATGCGGGGAAACTCGCATGTGCGCTTCTTAGTGAGGTTTAAGCTCGTAAAAGCCCACCTATCCGAAAAGTAGAGTGCTGAAATGAAGAAGAAAGGTACCTTTCGCTTTTCTTTTGGCTTTAGTTCGGAAAAGCGCTTTGCGCTTTCTCGGGCCAGAGAGAGAAGAAACTTGCGAAGGCCTCAGATCGGCCTTCATTTACCACGCGAACGCTCTGCATCAAAATATGTGTTTTTTTTTGAGAACAACACAGAAGAGGCCGGAGGTAGAGAACGCTACGCGTTCTCCAAAACGCGGAGCGAACACGGAAGAAGAGAACGTATTCTCTTCTCCGTGAAAGCGAGATCGTAAAAACAGATGGAGCAGCTGGTCCAAGTACAAAACTTTCTTTTTTTCTTCTTTTCATAGTTGTGCCTCGTGCCGTCGCAGCACTCATACCATTTCCATGTTGGTAAGTAGTAGAGATGTTTAGGTGCTCTTTTTTTACACCATAATACCTACCTATATCCTTTTATCATCTGTCTTAGTTTATATACACTTCGGGGAATTTTTAGGCTCTATAAACAGAGCCAAAAGGATAGTTTTAGTAGGAGCAAGACTCCTTTATGACCCAACATGATTGGAAACCCAAGATTCAAGCTAAAAACGTTTCTTTGTTTTTTTCTTTCGTTTTACTTCTTTCTCTCAAATCCATGAAAGACTTGTCACATTTACCATTCTTCTGCGGTGTGCTTTGTTTTTTAGTATCTCGCACATTCCCTTTATCATCTAATCGTAGGCGCGAGAGCTTAGCGAACAAGAGACGTATTAGGGTAGAGGAAATGAAATGAAACTGCGGCGGCGTAAACGGCGGCACGTAAGAGAAAGAAAGCACCGAGCGCTTTGGCCTAACAAAGAAGAACAACGAGAAGAGAGAGAGATGAGAGAAGATCTATAAGTTACTCTACGCTTTATGGTAAGCTTCTTTTCCTGTCTCTGATAATAAGGCGCTTGGCGCTTTGCTTGTAGTAGATGCTTCATGGTTCGCCGCGTTTCATCAAGTCTACGGATTGCCGTTGATCATGACTTTCAAAAAGTTCCCATGAAGATGAGGATTTCACATGGAGGAGTTCGCATCTTTACCATGGGTTATTTTGTCGTGCAACTTGGTGGCTTGCGATTATCATCGCTTCCAGGCCACGCTGACGCGGGCGGCGTAAACTCTGGTTATTCGGGTCTTCCGCTGCTGAGACGTTCAGTTGACTTCTGAACCTTGATAGGAAGATGGCTTCTTCTCAAATTCGTGCAAGAAAAAGGGTCAGGGACTTAGGCAGCAATGTGAATGGATGTGAGCTTCGCTGCTCGAAAACACTCGAACCACACGGAGAGACTTGCCGGTGGCCAGAGGGGCCGCCGCGGCGGGTAGCGTCAGTGGGCAAAGTGGCTTTATTCCCAGCGGTACGAAAGGAGAAGTCGTGATGATATCATCTACGTTCGTACAGCTCCTTGTTGAGTAAATATCACATCCAACCATCTAACCAAGAGAGAATTCCCACTAAGTTCAAGTAAAACAGGCAGGCCAGCCGGGCTGTAAACTAATAGGAGACAGGATTATACCAAAAAGCCAAAACCCTTCGGGGCAAAGGCCACTTCGGCATTGGCTAGAATGAAGACCTCCAGGAAAACAAGTTTTCTTATCTCCTACTACCAAGAAGCGAGCGAATGAAGGCCGAAGGTCATTCACAGAAGCAAATGAAGGGGTTCCCGAAGGAAAGGCTGACATGGAGACTCGGGGCGCAGCATAAATAGCGAGGAATGAGCAAAATAGACAGTTCATTCCAGCGGATCTCTGATCATCGGTCTCTGTCCATTAGTTAGACTCCTTATCTTTATTAGCCAAGGCAAAGCTTCTGTCTCATTTCAGTAAAGCAAAGAAGCAGAGAATAAGTTTGCAAATAAGCAATTCTTCTCTCTTATCTATGGGTCTCTGGCTGCCCCTGAGAGAAGCCGTATGAGGCCAGAGGCTCACGTACGGTTCGGAAGCCGAGCCCCCGCCGTGATGCTGCGGCTTAAGTTAACTGACACAAAAAAGATACAGTTTACGTCACTATGGTGATTGGCTTTTGAACTCCATCCAGAGAAGGAGAAAAGCACTTAGGTATTGATCAATTACATTTTCGTTCCATTCGTAGTAATTCCATTATAAACCCTTTCAAAGAAACCGATTCATGTTTAAGCATGATCGATCACTTCGTGCCATAATGGACCTGTTGCCAATTTACTTCCCAGCCTCATACGGGAATGAAAAAGTCAAAAAACCAAAATCTATTTTCTTTCATCTTTTTCATTGTGACAAATCGTGGATGAATCGCGGACATAATTGTTTCGCACATGGGACTATGTTTCCAGAAAGAGGATTCTCTTTTTCTAATCGGAAGATGAGCACTACCAAAGTAGCTATACATACCAATTTTTTGACGGATTTATATGTTTTGATTGGAATTGGAAATTTCGAAACAGGCTGGTATACTAGCATAATGAAGCTATCCTTTACTTTCCGTATTTGGATAGGGTTTTTTTTGGCCCGGAGGCTTGCGTAGTCTCTGACGTCAGCTTGCTTCTCACAAATCGAATGGAAATTAGAGAACAAAAAAGAATCTAGAGAGAACTTGCACGAATCTGGAGTAAAAGGATTCGAACCTTTGCTTGTCGATCTCAAAAACCGACGCCGTTCCACTTGGCTATACTCCAAAAAGCCTATAAATCACTATTTGCTGCTCGCCAAGAGCTTTGCCTCCAAAGAAAAAAGAACTTCTCACTACGTCCATGGCGGATAATCAAACACCGTAGGGACAGGTGATTTGCTTATGTTCTTCTATATTTTGCATAAGTGAATTTCATTTATATCGTAGATAAATAAGCTGTACTACTAAACTTGGCTCGTTCCCCTCTGCGTACATAGTGAATAAAGCGCATAATAGCTTCTAATCTTTATGAATCGAGCGCGCTTCGCGTTATGAATCAACGTAGATGATTCTTCAAGAAGCCCTGCTGCAGCAGTGCGGTTTCATCTCTTTGCTCCTTGAGCACACGGGCCAAGCAGGAGAAAACAAAATGCGTTTTCTTCTATGTCGTCAACCATTTACGATGGTTGATTACTTCGAGGTCTGCGGTTTTTTGTTTAGGACTTCGTCCAAACATAGACCATATTGACAAACATACCCTTTGTTTTTGGTGGCAAAAAGCCCGGCTCCAGTTACTTATTTGACAAAAGGTATGCCTATATGCAAGAGAAAAAAGCAAAATTGCCTTACGCAAGTTAGAAAAATTTTTCTGAAAAAAAAAGCACAAGAGATTGATAAACAATCTCCATATATTCTTTTATTTCATTGTAGTGGCTTAATAAGTGAACAATGGCGACAATTCAAAAATCTATTGTGTGCCATTCATGGTAAAACGTTATTTCAACCAAGTCGCAATAGGGAACTGCCACATGAAAACAAGCAAAATGGTTTTCTTGCAGAGCATGCTTCTAAAGCAGGCCCCACTTGTTTTTTGTATTTGACGAGAAAAACACCAGACGATACGTGGTCACAGTGGCCACCCGCGGCCTCCTACAACCAGAATCTAGTTTTATTATACGGAAAATTCGGATCTACTTTACTAAATCATATGGATATAGACGAAGCTGCTGATTTAGAAATTACATCAGTTTTTCAAGAATTCTTTTGGATTTTGTTTTACTCATCTTATGAGTTGTGTCTCTGTTTCAACCAGCCAACGAACAAAGTGATCAATCAGCAAACATGATCGATGATGTCCAAGCGTGGGCACTCCAACACCCACTTATTTTACACTCTATTCGTTATACGAACGTATGACTTGAAGGACGACCATGCGTCTAGCCTAGGGTATATGGCCATTCCAGCTAACGGGAGACTTTACCTCACCAGGCCTTCTTCCTGGCCACGAGAGGCTATTAAGCGTGGAGAACAAGATGAGAAGTGTATAATACAACATATAAGCTGTTAGAAGTTGCAAGACTCTTCTCTCTCATCAACCAAAGTGAACTGTGCGACGATGCTTTGTAAAAACAACCTACAGGCTGTCCTTGAGTAGGCGCGGAGGGCACGATAGACTTTTGCATGCCCTGATCGGTCCAAGATAACCGGAGTATACAAGATCGCCAAATCTTGCCCTAGAGTCAAGCTGTTAACGGGGTAAAATCTAGGGGCTCCTGAAACGGATATTTAGTCATCGGATCAGATACCAGGACAGAAAACAATCCAAAGAGCGAAAGCTCACCCTAAAGGGTGAGATAGGCCACCATTCGCCTCCAGAAAGAGAAAGTGCTGACTCGGGGGGTGACAAAAGACTTAAAAAGCCACTCATATTGACCACGTCTTCAGGTGAAGACTTTTGCTGCGCGCGTATTGGTCAATCGCAACGTTGCCATATACACAACTTGCAAAGTAGCAGAACATTTTAGTAATAGCATAATTGCTGGAGCCAAAAGTCAGGGGCAACCCTGGTAGCCTGGGTCTAAAATCTTCTTCGACACTAGAGGCGTATGATGGGAAACTATAACGTGCGTTTTTAAGAAGAGGGGAAGAGAAGAGGAGGGAAGAAAGAGGAAGGAAGCTTGGAGCCTACCTATCTCCAGAAAGACAGAAGGATACAGAAGGGGTAACTTAGTCACCAGAGGATCCATCGCAGGGGAGGAGGCCACTTGGCCGCCGCCCATCAAGGTGCAAAACACTTGATGGGCGGCGGCCAAGGGGGCATGTAGTTCATGGCAAAGCTCAGATAAAGAAATGCGTTCTCTTTTTTCCACTAAGCAGCGAACCCGCTCGCTGGTCAGGTGCGCGGCACTTCGTTAGCGAGCAAAAAAAAAATAGATTTTTTTCTTTTCTAAGAAATTTAAATTTTTTTGGTTATTCTTCTCTGAATTTTTGGCAAGAGAAGAAAACAAGTTTTCTTCTCTGAGCGCCCCAAAGGTTGTAAAGATTCAAGCTAATTCATGATCTGTTTTTGGCGAATAACGGAATTCGAACCCGTTTTTTCAAATTCACAATCTGACACTTTCAACCCATTAAGTTATATCCGCCTTTCTTTCCAAATTCAACACTGAGATACTCGCTATCGGATTCGAACCGATAACCCAGAGGAACAGATTTTGAGGCTGTCGTGTTTACCATTTTCACCAAGCGAGTATGCTCACTATCGGACTTGAACCGATAACCCATAGGAACAGATTTTAAGTCTGTCGTGTTTACCATTTTCACCAAGTGAGCTTGAGAAAGCAAAGCGCAGAACGGAGACAAAATCTTTCTGTTTTGCTTTCTCTTCGTCATTTTCTTCTTTAGACATCTCCACCTCGGCTTCGGCATACGAGACTTCCTTTGGCTTGACCAGATCTGCGACCCCTAGATCTTTTGCCTTTCTTGGTAGGAAAGTGTGGGGCGATTATGCCGCCGCCCTACTTTGCCCACCCTCTGTGGGCTGCGTCGATAGTAGAGCGCTCTTCTGTATTCAAAGCCTGTAAAACCTCTTCTCTACGGCTTTGTACCAGTCTTCAGATACGAGTTGCCAGCAAGAGTGCACTTGGCCATGCCTTTTGTATGACACGGCTTTCAAGAAAAGAAAGATTCGAAGAAATCAGCTCTGGGAGTCTCGCGGAAGACTCTCTTGGCTAAAGAAAGACTAAGACATCCTAAAGGTTTAAGGAAAAAAAGCGCCGCTTCTTTTATTTCTTCCTTTCGTTTGCAAAACAAACCAAAGAGCAAAGCCCTATCTCCCGCTTTCTCATTTGTGGTTCTGCTACATGAGAATGGAGAAAAAGCTGAAGAAGCAAACTTCTTTTCTGATCCCGGAACAGCGCTTCAAGCTAAGGGTCTACTGGCCTTTCACAACGTCCTCGTCCCAGCAAATAATCTGTTTTGTTTGGCCAGGGGCATGCTTCTTCTCTAAACAGCCTCACGAGCTTTGGCTAAGCAACATCTTGATGGCGTGTGCCATCGGCTTCTACAAGGACTGATAGAATGAAAACGGCGGCGTAGCCAAGCTTGTTGCCCGCTACGCAAATCTCCTGTAGTTATTGTATAATGAAGGTTCTTAGTAAGAGACTTTGAGTAAGAAAGTATCTCCAATGATTTTTGCCACTCGTTGCAGATGGTGAGTAGATTACTCATTCTGTGGATCATCCAACCCATCTTTCAGTTATGCCATGATGTAGTAATGGCATGCAGTGGTGGGTGACCCCTACCCCTAGGAGCGGCCAATAGAGCTCAGACGGGCCGCGTTGTCCACGGACAGGGAGAGCCTCTATCTAACTCTTGACTTGGGCAGCTGTCACCCAAAAACCAATCAATTATCTAGGCCATCTACCAGAAAAAATAATCGATTGTTTTTCGGTCACAATATCGAAAAAAAAATGATTCATTATGTATTTACTAATCGTAACTTTACCTTTGCCAGGTAGTTTTGTAGCAGGTGCCTTTGGTCGTTTTCTTGGTTCACGAGGAACTGCTACAATCACCACCATGTGTGTCTCATTATCTTTTCCCTTCCCTTTGATTGCCTTTTACGAAGTTGCACTGGGAGCTAGTGTTCGCTATATAAAGATTGCTTCATGGATTTTCTCGGAGATGTTTGATGCTTCTCGGGGCTTCTTTGGCGACCGTGAAGTCACCGGATAATTTGCCGGATGGATTACCTGAATGCTGCAGTCGTTCCGCAGCGAGACGGACTCGACTCACTCTATAGGACGGAACAACTTTTCCTGGAGCACCATAGCATGTCGAGAAAGGGGCATACTGGGCTGTAGCCAAAAGCTGCCCTTGGCTGTGCCCCGACTGTGTCTTCGAGACACTGGTGAGACCGTAGGTCACGAACGTGAGGTGGAGGAGGGATCCCAAACTTGGCGCGTCAGGCCTGGGGCCCCGCGCGCAGGCTGGGTGACACGACGCCCCCCGCATATGGGCAGCAAGAGGGCGCATATGCCTGGACGAGGGGGAGCCTGAGTCCGATAAGGACAGTACACCACTTAAAGCGCACCAGTGTCTCGACATCAATAGAGTATTCGGTGGAACCGGTGAACCACGCATTGGCCCGTGGGTTAGATGCGTGGAGCAGAGGGCTCATAGTACCCGCCGCCCCACCAAGAAGGGAACCCCATAAGGCCGCAGGGCGCTGAAATCAGCAGAAGGGAAGGGGCCTAAGTCGGCAGATGCCGTACACTTGAGTGGCGGAGGAAAGCGGCACCGTACCCTCAAATGAAACTAAGCAGAGAGAAGTTAATATATCTTTTTTACTTCACTTGGACGTACGCTGTTTACCCCCCCAAGCTTGACGAGAATCTCAAGTTGGTGAGCCGTGTGATGGGCGACCATCTCGCATGGTTCGGAGAGCACTTGATTATGTCACTTGGGTGAACGGCCGCGTGATGGCAGTACCAGGAAAAAGCCTGCTTGATTCGCAAAATCAAGGGCCCAGTGAATGAACTATTGACCCTGTGTTTGATAGTTCGACTGTAGTTATGTTAATTGTGGTTACATTCGTAAGTAGCTTGGTTTATCTATATTCCATTTCATATATGTCTGAGGATCCGCATAGCCTCTGATTTATGTGTTATTTATTTATTTCCATTTCTTTCACGCCAATGCCGGTTACCGGAGATAACTTTATCTAACTATTTCTAGGATGGGAGGGAGTCGGTCCTGCTCTATATTCGTCAATTAATTCTTGGTTTACATGACTTTAGGCAAATAAAGCAGCTATCAAAGCTATGCCTGTGAATCGAGTAGGTGACTTCGGATCAGCTCTTGGGATTATGGGTGTTTTTACCCCTCCTCAAACAGTAGACTTTTCTACTATTTTTGCTTGTGCTAGTGTCTTCTCCGAACCCAATCATTTTTTTGTTTTTTGTAATATGAGATTTCATGCTATAACTGTTATTCGTATTTTACTGTTTATTGGCGCTGCCGGAAAATTTGCATAAATAGGATTGCATACTCGGTTACCCGATGTCATGGAAGGTCTCACTCCAGTATCCGCTTCGATTTATGTAGCTACTATGGTAACAGCAGGCGTTTTTATGATAGCGAGGTGCCCTCCCTCATACGAAAACTCACCTAATGCTTTGATTGTTATTACTTTTGTAGGAGCGTGCGACATGAAGACATTGATAGCAATATGGGGGAAGTTCCCATCGGGCCACGGTTTCCGCCTGACCCTACTCAAGTATGCTTTGACTGAAAAGACTAGGTATGAAGCCTTGAGGACAAGTGTACCCTAACTGGGGCTGGGGTAAGCTAATTAAGACAGCGTAAGCGAATGTATCTAAGCCTCGTGAGAAAAAAAAGGCCAGGGTGGCGACTGGATGGTTCGACAGACTGTGAACGGATTAGCCCCTGCTCCTCGGGCACGTCGAAAGCGCATGAGTTCACCGGGGTAGAGTACAGTCCTAAAATTGGCATAGGTTTGGTGCTATGAATGGAACATGGTAAGCCCATATTTCTCCATCTAGAGGTGCGCTCGTAAGGGCACATAACGAAATATGGGTAGAGGAAAACCCCAAAAGCGAAGGCCGAGCTGTAATGGCACGGATAGGGTCGCATGACCTGCACCGAAAGGAGGCTGACTTGGGTAAGAAAACATTCACCTCAACAAATGGATCGAAGCAAATCAGGGAACAGCTCGGCTTTAACCATAAAAAACCATGGAAGCGGCGCCCAACCACAACGTCCTGCCAAGAACATCTCGTGGTGGTCTGGAAGTCTGGAGAAAGGCCTACGGACTCCAACGCCAATTAGTCACTAATCTCAGCGCACAGGCCCTCCTCCGGCCAGCGATTGTAGCGCGGACGCTATTGATTATGCTTGTGGTGGGCTTCTTCGACCAGGAATGAAATGTCGCCGATGCTGGGCATGTTTGCCCATGAACCAGGCCCCCTGTCTGCGGACGCATTATGACACTACAGGGGCATTTGAAACAATTTTTGAGCTGTATGAAGGGAAACTTCTACGTACGGTTCTCTGGGGGGAAAGCCCTAAGGGCCTACCTATCCAAACTATGACGTCATTCTTTGCGGCAACCACAGGAATATTACAGAACGATTTGAAGAGGGTCATAGCTTATCTCATTTGTAGTCAATCAGGCTATATGATCTTTGCTTGCGGCATTTCCAACTATTCCGTTAGCGTATATCATTTGATGAATTATGCTTTTCTTAAAGCATTACTTCCCTTGAGTGCAGGTTCAGTGATTCATGCCATGTCGGATGAGTAAGATATGCGTAAGATGGGAGGACTTGCTTCCCTGTTACCCTTTACCTATGCTATGATGCTTATAGGCAGCTTATCTCTAATCGGATTTCCCTTTTTAACTGGATTTCATCCCAAAGATGTGATTCCAGAACTTGCTTACACTAAATATACCATTAGTGGTAACTTTGCTTTCTGGTTGGGAAGTGTCTCTGTCTTCCTTAGTGCTTACCACTCCTTCCGCTTACTCTTTTTAACCTTCTTAGCACCAACTAATTCCTTCAAGCGAGACATCTTAGGATGTCATGATGCGCCCATTCTCATGGCAATCCTTTTAATCTGCTTGGCTTTTGGAAGTATTTTTGTAGGATACTTGGCCAAAGTGTGACCTGTTAGCCCATAAGTCACTCTTGGACGAAGCGGCTGTTGCTCACCCAACACAATCCGAGGTAAACAATAATTGAGAATTGGATGCGGGCGAAATTCCCGCCAATGGCTGAGATGTTCAGTCGACTCTCCCCCCTTTGTAGGAAGTCTGGCAGCCTCTGAGTTACAAGTAAGCAAAAAAGGGGAGAGGAAAGAGGCCCTGGTGAACCATCATGAGTGAACAAGTGTAAGCTTTGCTGCCCAACAGTATCCAGTACTGACCACACTAAGGGGCGAGGCCCTACCTAATAAAAAGGGCAAGGGGTACTTGCAGTGTAATTTTTTGGCCTTGCACTGAACATCCAAGGGACCATGGACTAAACGGCCACTGTCCGAAAGGACTATGTCCAAGGGACCGCCCCACAAGGTACATCTTGCGCCTATAGGCCGCTATAACTATCCAATACACTCGAAACAGGAAGACTCCGTTAGGGCTCCCTCGCGGGCGGGCCGCCAAGCTACAAGCCCTACAGGAGCAGGATTCTCTAAGAAGCAAAGGCCCTGGCTTTATTTTTGTTCTTGGCCTGGGATAAGCCTACTTGGAGACTTAGGATATCAGTAAAAACTGGGAGGGAAAAGGGGTTACGAGTGGTTTTACATAGCCCGAACGATACCCTGGAAAAATAACTCCTTTGGCCTAAGGTCGAGGAGGCTGCCTCTCTAAACCTCAAACCAGGATTTACCAAGCTTCTCGCTCCAACGATATGGACCAGAGGCGTGCTTGACAATTCAGACTCATACCAAATCTACATGCAGGACTCTAGGCCATGAGACAAGTCACACTGGAGAACCCGGTGAAAGAAACTCCTGGCTTTGACATTTAATAAGAAGGTGGTGACCTCAGGGCCACAAGATGGCCAGAGGTCTCCAATGGAATGAGAAGGCTACACCCATTCATCAGATATGGGTATCAAAGCCCAACGGAGAGGAGAGGCAACCAAGAAAACGTCAAAGGTGTTCCCCTCTTGACCTGGCTTTACGTTTTCCGAGTCCCAGAAAGGAAGCAAGCTTCTTTTCTGAAATATCTATATTTGCTTTATTGGCTTCTAGAATTAGGAGAGTAAAGTCTACAGGGGAGTCAGGCCAAGGCGGCTCGGCTCCCTTGTTGGGTAGCTTTCCAGACAAAGGCCGCCGGCCTCAAACCCGTTCCCGAAGACGGAACCAAGCTGGCTCGAGCCAAGATGGCCCTGGAACCTTTCTGGAAAGCTGCTTCGAAATTCCTTTTTCAGACTTGGACAAAGTCGCCAGGATGCCATCGAAGCATATTATTCTTAGCCCTCCGAGCCAAGCCCAAGTCTGTTTTGGACGTAGACATTTACCCATATTTCCATTTCATCCGCCATAAGCCCCCTTGGACAAACCTCACACTCTGCCTGGTATAGCAAAACAGGTCCAAGCTTGGCTACAAGCCGACATCCTGACCGCCTGAAAAGGGATAATATCCAGTCCGCGGAGACCCGTGAGATGGGCACCTGTGGCGTTATATCCCCACAGCTAGCCAACATGACTCTCCAGGAGACGGAGACAGCTTCGAGTGAGTGGTCGCTGGAAACATACCCCATAAGAAAAGCAACTCCGATACTGGTTAAATATGCCGACGACTTTCGACTTTGTGGTACTTCACGAATCCAGGAAAGTTACAGAACAGGCTTAGACATTCCTAGGGAAGTGGTTAAAGCCCATGAGACTAAAATGCACCCGGATAAGACTTAGATAGTTAACACCAGGTCTGACTCTCAATTCCTAGAGTTCTCAATCCATCATATCTAGAGAAAAGGCCGAGTCAAAACTTTCCAAACTCCGTCTCCTCGTAAGTTTTGCCGGAGATTTCTCGGAGAAATTCGACGGGGCCCTCTAAGTCTCAGAAAGGAAAACGGCTCACTGACTCGCCACCTGGTACCCAACCAAATAGTAGAATGGGGCAAGTACTTCAAATACTCTGAATGCAATCACGTCTTTCAGAGACTAGACCATGACCTCTTTCAGAAGATCCGAGATGGGTGTATCGACAGCACCCAACACGGGTCGCTTTCAAGTCAAACTCAAGCACTTCCCAAGAATTTGATTTTATCAAAAAAAGGCACACGGGAATAGGGAAGTGGGTGTTGTACGACTTTTACACCACTATCTTAAGGGTGGAACACTAATCTTACCTGGCCAAACAGGCGATGGCTAGCCAAGAACACATGGGGGTGAAATGAGGAGACCAAACAAAGGAAGCGTAAAGCCGCCGAAACAAGTCTATAAGCGGACCGAAGCAGTTTGCCGACTTCCTCCAAGGAAGAATCAAGCAAAGTAAAGAAGGCTCATTTTGAGAGGTAAGAAAGACTACTTACTGAAATCTGAGGCTCCATGAGTGGTAGCCAAACCCCTAAGAATGAAGGGTTCGAAAAAGCGTGCAGAAGATGTTTAGGAAGCACGCGAATCTCAAAGTGGACCACAAGCGAAATCCTTGGGTTTCGTGTACAACAACCTTCGACTCCAGCATAAGCACTGCCATTTTGAAAACACGCACGCGGCGGGAAGACATAAAACCCTGAGAAAAGCCGTATGAGGCGGAAGCCTCACGTATGGTTTTGAAGCCGAGCCGTGCCAGCAATGGGGCGGCTTAGGGACCGATATGATGATTGGCTTAGGTAGGGCGGCCGTAAGGGCACCTGTAGGGATATCCTTTGTGAGACTGCAATCCACAAACAAAGCATGGGACTCACCTTTACTTGGAAACAGATACAGGAAACATAGCATGTCACAAAAGCGAGGCTCAGTAGGGGATTCGCCGGCTCAGTAGCCTGCCCTAGGGCGCCTCGCGAGCTTCTTGATGCAACACGAGATGAGGCCAGAGAGCAAAGCCGAGTCAATTTCGGGCCACCAAACCCTGCAACTAACCGGATTTCAGAACCGGGGAAGCGCGCGAACGTATGTTGTAAGCTCCCTGCCTTCTCTTGGTGCCTAGAGGACAGGCCAGACACAGAGCGACCTAAAGTCGCATGAGAGCAGATTACCCACCGCATTGGGGACAAAAGACTGAAGGCCATCTCGAAGCATTCCGACCTACAGACAACACCGGCGAAACCCCACAAAGGGGCAGCAACCCCCCCGTTGGGAGTCAAAGGATCCATAGTACCTGCCTACCCGAAGGGAGCTTGTAAAAGGAAAGCGCCGACTGGCCAAAGGAAAGGGATCTATGCGTCTGCGAAACCTACGCAGATTTTACTCAGCACAACCTAGCAATATCCAATACCCATTTCCTAGTTCATGGGCTGACACCGAGCAGCACGGATTGGAAGCGTTGCTAGGTCTTTGGTTTTCTAGTTACCAAAAACCAGAAAGGATGGACAATAATCTGACAGGCTTCCAGCTATTATCGCGAGATGGGAAATAGCCTACCGCTCGCACCTTCAGCCTAGACCAAACTGCAAGACAATTACTGCTGCGTCCCTAACGACGACTCACGGATTTTCGCAGCGCCGTTACCAGCAGAAAGGAAAAAAGGAGGGGGGGGGAGGGGGAAGTGTACATACTCAAACGGGTAAAGAAGGAGAAACGGCCGCTAAGATTCTCTTTCAAGACAGACTCCTACCTTCCTTACCTGATTTTCTTTGACAGAAAATCCTGAGAAAATACAAGCCACACTTCCAAGGAACCACGACTTTCGTTAGCCTTATTGACCCTAGTCCAAATCCCTGGTAAAGCCAAGAATACGCTTGGAATAACGCCGCCGCGCTTGATACTGATACGTGGAGCCCATCCAACGCGGCTAAACTGTATGTCCTAAGCAGGAAACAGCGGTATGCCCATAGTTAGTTAGTTAGTAGGCTACATGCCAAAGCCGTAGTGACCCGAGTTTGACCATGGTATTCAATTAACCATAAGGCAGTCTATATAGATCGAGTTGTTGAAGATATCTGACATCCGCGCGAACACCTAAAATATAACTAGGACACTTCACGCCTTCATTCGCTTCCACTCTGGTCTTTCTACAAGCCGAAGAAGCTTTCCCCATCCAACGTAAAGCCAGAGAAACATCTTCAAAACTCTCCTCTCCCTCATTCCAGGTCCTATGGAGGTCTATTCATTCAGGAGCTCGAAGGGCCTATCAGAAGACTAGAGAGAGACGGGGGGTGCCCTAGATTGTACCGTTCTACCGGAATAAACGAGCGCTCCTGACAAATCCGTACTCCACTGTACGGCGTAAGCTGGACTGGTCGGACCGTGTTCAACGCAACGCTTGGTAATAGATAGGGACCGCAAAAAAGGAAGGAGGTTGAGGCATACGAGCCGCCTCCCATACACTTCTAGGGGCAGGCCGCCGGGGAACCTACAGCCTGACTCCTATAGAACAATTACCAAAATTCTATATTGCGAAGACCCCATTAAGCGCTTGAGCTCTAAACCGAAAAAACCGAAGAACTGATGACCTAATTCAAAGCTGAGATAAATCTGTGGTAGATTGGATACTTCCAAAGAACTTTAACCAATCCTATATAACTGCAATAAAGACTTAGCTCAACGCATGAAGCGCACGTTCGCCTGGTCATCAAAACGCGAGAAAGTAACACGAGAGAATGCTACCCAAGCCGTCGTCAAATTTCCCCATATCTCGCTCGCGATATGAGCGATACAAACTGAATGAGCTTTCTCTAGCCACGGACGACCAGTTAAACAACTGATCTAATGTCTCACTTGGCCTGGCTCTATGCAAAAGGCCTCAAAGCCCTAAAAACTGCATGTTGTGCCAATCCACATCAAGAGTAAAGATGCATCACATAAGGGCGCTCAAGCCTTTTAGCGGGAAAATGAAGGCGGCGGAACTATGCGGGCTGAAAGCCGGTTCCACTCCGTACGTAAAAACCGTATGGAAATCCACACGGCTAACTGAGGCCCAAAAAAGAGCTTCCTGGTAAATCTGCGCAAAAAGGGTAAACGAAACCAAAGCAAGCAGAGTTAGTGAGCCGTGTAATAGGCGACTATTTCGCGCGGTTCGGAGAGCACTTCCCTAAGCCTAAAATAGGCTCAAGTCTTGACCCTATCTAATTTTTGGGCTAATTTTCTTTTCATATCACCCCAAAATGAGATTCTTGCCGAATCTGAGTTTGCTACTCCAACCACTATCAAACTAATTCCTATTATGTTTAGTACTTTAGGCGCATTTGTGGCGTATAATGTAAATTTTCTAGCAAATGAATTGATTTTCGCTTTGAAAACCACTTCTTCCGGTAATGGACTATATTGCTTCTTAAATAAGTGTCGGTTTTTTGATAAAGTCTTTAATGACTTCATAGTGAGATCCCTTCCGCGTTTTGGATATGAAGTCTCCTTTAAAGCTTCAGACAAGGGTGCTATTGAAATCTTGGGTCCTTATGGGATTTCGTACACATTTAGAGAATTAGCTAAGTAAATAAGTAAACTTTAAAGTGGATTTGTTTATCATTATGCTTTTGCTATGTCGATTGGCCTAACTATATTTATTACCATCATAGGCTTGCGGGATTTTCTCTCTTTTTGGGTAGATAATCGATTGTATTTTATCTACACAGTGACTTTTCTTTTTCTTAATCTCGAAGGAGACATTAGCACGAATTAAAGACCTATATTTAATCGTATATAAGAAATCGGGACGCCATGAGAAGCCGCCGGTGCTACGCCCTTTTCTTTCGTAGCTCTGCTGGGAGAGCTTAGGCCCGCCGAAGCCTAACAAGCAGAAAAAGTAGAAAGTTCGGAGGCCGTAGAATTGAGGAATGGAAAGAGGCGCAAAAAACTTCTACCTCAATTCCCGGCCAGGTCGAGAGAAGAGGCGGCGAAGCCTCTTCTATGGCGCGAAGCGCAGAAAAGGGCGCCGAAGGCGCGCCTTCGCCGGCCTTATGCTGATGGTATATCCATAACATTTCCTATTTTTTGTGGGAACCCTCTTCGTCTATCATGCGGGGGGGGGCGCGGGTTCTCACACAACCTCCCCCATATGACTCTAATCCTAAGCCTGGCTGGGGCTTAAACCGCCGCCTTTGTTTTGGAGTAAAATGAAACGACACACATACAACTAAATACGAATCTAAATACGCTATTGCAGCGTAATAATTCTAATCCTTCCAATTTACTACCTCTGAGAGAAGCCTCAGGCCTAACAACGAGCGGCCGCAAACGCGGCTTCCTCTCTTGACAGGAAAAGGCCTACCCTATCGAAGCAAATAAAAAAGGGAACTTAGTCAAATAACCATGAGACTTTTTCCTGTTTGAGCATGGCTTCAGTCTCTGGTGCCATGGTAATACGTGCCAAAAATCCAGTCCATTTCGTTTTCTTTTCAATATTTGTTTTTGGCCATATTTCTAGAACAATCATACTTGTTTGGTTAGGTTTCCACTTTTCTGCTATGATTTCTTTAGTGGTTTACGTAAGTTTTCAATTCTCATCTGTAGCTACGATGTTAAATATTAAAATAGCAGAAATTTACGAGAATGTATTGCGCTATTTACCCGTAGGTGGTATTATTAGATTCATTCCTTGGTGGAAAATCCTTCTTCATGGTAAATCATGATTAATTTCAACAATATTACCAACAAAACTGAGTACAACTTATCTAACATATACAGTTTATGCTAGAAAAAACCAGACTTAGACTCATCAAACCGAAGGGGCTACGCTCTTATTTTGTCTTTGCTTTCTAGTTTGATTCGATTAGTAGCCATAAGTGAAGTTATAGTACTTAGCCATGCAGAAAACTACTTAAGTCAAGAAACTCTTCTAACCAAATCTAGAAATTTCCAAAATCCTGGAAAGGAAGGACACCGCATATAAGATTACAGACACAGCATTACAGCAGTACCAAAACAACTAATGAAACTACTTTTACTCATAGCTATTGATATAGCTTCTCCCTTCTTTTGATACGCTCTTTGGTCTCTCTTTGTGACTCCAAGTAAGTCGATTATGAAAAAGATATTTGACTTGTCTTATCTTCTAATATGTAGTTGAATTCGCCTCTCACTCTCTAGATTTTTCGGTTTGGAATAAAAGAAAAAGAAAAAGGATATAAAACTGCCCTACATTTATTTGGTTCTAGATCGTTTCAGTACTGGTTTCTCATTCTCTTTCCATTGAATGCTTAATGAGTCTTTACCCCCCCCCTCCTCTCCCCAAGACAAAACAAAGGTTCAACTGTAATTATATTGGTGCATTGGCTCTCATGGTGGACAAGCCATTCATGCTGATTCTTATCTTTAGTGCTTGTTGTCTTTTGCCTTGATTGATTGAAGAGAAGAAGACGCATCTCCCTAGGAAACTGAAAAGGAAACAGAGGGAAGGAATTACGATGAGACCCTGGAGGGCGAGGGCTTAGCATTCACCTAGGAGATTCTTATGACGGGTTTAGACTGCCATCTACATGCGCTAGCTAAAAGTAGCGCTTAGATGAACGCCTGTACCTTATATATATCTGCAGTTCATGTACTCTTTGGTCAGTTTCGTTTGTCTAGCTGCCACTTCTTCAACTTGCTCCACATGGCTAGAATAAGGAAAAAATCTTCGGAGGCAGTGCAGGCCACGGCGGCGCAGAAGGGTGCTGGACAAACGGGGACAGCCGCCGACCCAGCGAAGGAAAATACTCTAGAAGTTTTGGAGGGAACTTCTATTCTGCTATCCGAGGCCGCAGCAGAAGGTGGTTATGCGGTATGGAACTCCAATGGGCATTCCGAAGCGGAGTCAAGAAAGAAGGCCAAGAAAGAAGGAATGGGAGGAGGTCGAAGTAAAGCAGGCAGAAAACCTCATGATCAGCTGGCAGGGTAGAGAATGAGGGATGCAAATCAGGATTTAGAGTACGCGATAGATTGTCGTGATTAGCTTAGGCTTGACTAGTCGCAAGTTCTCGCTTACAAAGAGGCAAAATAAAGCTCTAACTAAGTCTGAAGCAGCTGTAGGGGAGGCCAGTACGCTCTTGTAGGTTCTATAGGAAAGTAACTCGGTTGGAGAGATTCTGGCGCATTCCTCCCTCTTTCGTTTCTTTCTCTTTCCTGTTCTTTCTGAAAAGTATCTGAAGCCGAGGCTCAAAAGCATGCTAGGGATGTTGGGAAGAAAATATTAACACCAGCACCTCAACCTTCGGACACGAACGTAGTTTTAGGAGATAACCGGAAAAGGCACTTAACCCTTCGGATACCACCGTAGCTTCGGTCTTCGAAAATTCGAGTTCTGGAGAGCGCTCGGAGAAGAAAAGTTTTCTTCCCTTTTCGCTGGTTGGCTTTACAAATAACGGGAACGCCGGCTCTTTGAGCTTATCGAGTCTCTCTTTTAGTAATGCTATACCTTAACTTGGCTAAAGCTCCCCTTTGCGCCAAGCCAAAAAAACGGAGGCACCGGAAACAAGATTTTGGTTAAAAGTGCTAAAGCGCGAAGCGCAGGTTCCATGTTGTGGACCGTTGGCAAAGCGAATCCTAAAGATCATCGACGCGAAGCGCTTTGACCCGAGATCACCCTTCGGCCTCTTCGCGCTTTCTTGAGAGGGACCGAATCTCTTTACCCTGCTTCTTCCTTTTGGGGGTGGGGGTCTTCAGAAGAGAAAACAAGTTTTCTTCTCGCCCACCTTTGTGATGTTAGCTCGCTAATAACTTCACCCTGTTTCGTCATTTCTGTGCTTCACGGCTCTTTTGCTTTCTCCAAACCTTTATTCTACAAGCCGATGAAGCGAAAGGCGCAGCAGCTTCCTTAAGAATATTCTTGTGGTGTATTTAAGACCTGCTTTCCTTTTCAAGGAGGCGTCTGTCGCCCGAAGAGCATGCCGGGAAGGCCCTTCGGCCTGCATGCTCCCAGTTTTATTTTCGCCAAAAACCGGTTCATTTGCTCAGGCGCCCGGCGCCCAGGTATGGCTGGGCCAGTAGAGTAGTGCTCCTCGAGATTTATTGGAAAAAGAGTAAACATATACGTTACAATTTCTAGCTTCATCCCATTTAAATCTAAGTGGTCTTATTTTGTGTCCTTTGCTGGGAAGCATTATTCTTCTCGTTATCCCTGATTCAAGAATACAACTGATATGAAGTATTGGTCTGTGCACCTTCTTGATCACTTCTTTATATTCTCTTTTTTTTTGGATAGAATTCGATAATTCTACAGCCAAATTTTAATTTGTGGAAAGCATTTGATGGCTTCCTTATTCAAACATCAATTTATATATAGGTATAGATGGTATCCCTTCATTCTTTGCGGTCTTGACCACGTTTTTAATTCCTATTTGCATCTCGGTAGGTTGGTCCAGTATCAAAAGTTATAAGAAAGAGTATATGATAGCGTTTCTAATTCGTGAATCTCTCATGATTGCTGCGTCTTGCATGCCGGATCTTTCACTATTTCATGTCTTTCCTGAAAGTGTGTTAATTTCTATGTTGTGCGGAGCTGAGCATCTGATATTCGCTGGGGTCATCCCTCTGCAGGAGCCTTGTGCAGTAAACCCCTCCGGGCGGGTCGAAGTTTAGTAGTCCTCGCGAAGCTTTCGGTGAAGGGTAGTCTGGTGTGTAAGCATAGCCTTTTTGGTCGAACCCGTCGGATGACCTATTTGGAATTAGGGGGGTATTCTTAGTGGGTACCTTGCAAGACTCCACCCCGCCTACTCGAGTATTGTATGGACATACAGGAAAGGGTGCTCCTAGGTGGAGGAAGGCCGCAGGAGTTTTGCTGCGAGAAAACATTTTTCGTTAAGTCTAGGGGGTGCAGACACACCTGCGTGAATTCCGGGTAACAGCTACGAGGGTAGCGGGGAAGGAAATAGCCGACGCCCCGGGATGGACGTAAACTCGTCAGCTACCGATTGGGTTGACAGGGATAATTGTCCTAGTCTTGAGAAAGGGCCGCGCGCGGCGGCGGGTCGCTTCCTCCATCGGGAAGCGATTTGCAAGGCCGTAGGATAATGAGTTGCTGAAATGAAAAGGAGGCCAAGAACATAATTTGGCTACGCCCTGCTTGGTATAATTATAGACAAAGGACTGATACTAACAGCCGGAATCGAATTCCAAGTGGTAAGGCAGAGACCCGGAGAGCCAAAGAAAGGGTAGCGAGGTGGTTGGAGGGAGCCTCACTGCACGTCCGTACAGGTGCGTACGAGTTCAGGCTCAGGATTCCACCAAGCCAAGAAAGCACGTAGAACTTCTCAGACCACTTGAAAGAGTAGCGCCGAGATCTACAGTCATCGAGTAGGGAAGGAGCGAGTGCTCGAACATACGAGCCCGGCGAAGCCAAAGCGCTTCAGCCGCGCTGCTTTAGCTTCGCCCCCGGTTCGTCTTTTCTGCGCAGCGTGCTTCTCCCTGTCAAGCCTTTGGTGGCTTTCGGATTATTTTTGGGTTTCTTCGGACGAAGTAACAACAAAATAAAACCAGGCCATGATAACTGTGGTTTTGTCATTGAACATTTATAGGTCGCCTGTGGTTTCCGAGGTTTTTCTAAATCATCTACACCCGCGGCGCTTTTCACGGAGTCAAACTCACGTTCAAGCCTCTAGTTGAAGAACGACGGAGCTCGCACGAGATCCTACAGTCTACCAAGTCGTATGCTCATGTAGATAGAATGTTCGATCAAACCAGAAAATGGCCATGGGAACTCATGATTTTTCCAAAGCGAATCGTGGGTAAGCTTGAGTCATACGTGAAGTTATGTACATCGCGTTAAACTTACTGCCTCGACCCCAAGTAGAAGGCGCAGAGTCAGGCCACAAAGCATCATAATGTATCCGGCTTTTCGTCATGACAAGAGACGGGGAGACGCTCTAACACGGGGAGAACCTTCTGAGGCCGCCGGAAGTCTCACGGACGGTTTAGAAGCCAGCCAAGTTTGCGCAGTAATGCCTAGGCTTAGGTTAACTTAACTTTTCTAAGGTTGGAGGTCGGTCTCGCAAACTTCACTTATCTCGTATCCTTCTTGAGGGGGAGAGTAAGAGCTTGAAGTTCTAGCCTCGAAGCCCGCCGCGGGCTATCGCGGGCACAGGAAAAACGCCGCAGGCCGCATGATGGTATCGCTCTAACAGCGTCTCATCACTGCTCGGCCATCTGCTCGCAAGAGCAAGAGAAGGGGGGGGGGGAGGGTGCCCGCGAGCGACCTTGAAGGTCCTCTTCCAGCAAGGGTCAAAGCCTCGTTCGTACGCTGGGCAAAAGCTCGACCTTCGCCCCCAATCAGGCCGAAGGCCCAACTTTCAGAAACTTTATTTTTTCTTTTCTTTGGGAAGGCATCCGAGAGAGAGAAGGGCGTAGCCTGCTCCCCTGAACGAGCAGAATTTAGCCGAGAACGAGCTTTGAGAAGGCAAAAACTGGGCTTGACGAGTGGCTGAATGCTCGGTTGTCTCCATTGGAGGCTAGGCTCCCCCTGACTTTGTTAAGTAGGCCTAAGGAAAGAGTCGGAAGAAAAGGAGAAGGAGGTTTGGATCAAATTGGAAGACAGAATGAAGGGCGAGGCGGCTGTTGACAAAATACTCCAAAGGAAAGGCGGCTCCGAGAAGCTTCGAAATGGAGGACTCATTACCACCGAAAAGAGAAGACCCGTCCTACCCACGTAGCCCGCCGCCTCTCAAACGTCAGTGACAGAGGCATAGTCAGGCCTCCTTCAGAAAAGATATTTTTGCCAATTTAGTCCCTTGTCTTATGGTGACAGCCATCCCGTCCTATTACAAATATTGCGACAACCTGTATCAGGTCCGAGCGATGGTCGACTACCAAATCCGCTGGTCCGCTACCGGCGGGCCCCCCTGGGTGGAGAGTTGGCAGAAAGTGGCAAGGCCGCTGGGTGTCCATTTCTCCAGAGACCCACAGATGGTCGATGTGGAGAAGCTTTACCCTAGCACAATTCATCCATAGTAATGAGCTGAGGAGGCTCAGCCCGCCACGCGTCTCACATTAAACAACCCAAGCCCAGACTAAAGGCTCCGAATCAAACCCCACTTACAATTCTATAGAAGCGTTATCCGTGGGGATAGATGCGCAGTCGGTGTGACTGACAACTGCCAGATTCAAAAACATCACGTGTGCCAGCTAGTCCGACACTTAAATCCGTTCCTTTTATGTTATTTCTACGAAGGGTAAGCGCTTGCAGAGCTTAGGACAGTCTCGTGAGCAGCTTCCTTTGGGCCGCCAGCAAGATCTCCATGCCAAAAAGATCAGGTTTAAGGCCAAAAAAGGAGACCCTTGGCAGAAGCCGCAGGCCGCAGCGGACAAGTCATCAACTCTCGAGACGGAGCCGTATGATGCGAGAGTATTACGTATGCTTCTTTGAGAAGGGAGTGGGGACCTATTAGAACTCTTTCTTGACCCAACAATCATGAGAAGATAAAGAGGGCCTATCCCTTACTCTCCTATCATTATAGGGATATGGGGTTCTAGACAAAGAAAAATACAAGCGGCATATCAGTTTTTCTTACATACTTTACTTGGATTTGTCTTCATGCTCTTAGCCATTTTATTCATCTTTTTCCAAACAGGAACTACTGATTTATGAATATTATTAACCACAGAATTTAGTGAGTGGCGCTAAATTTTGCTATGGATTGCTTTTTTCGCTTCTTCTTCTGTGAAAGTGCCTATGGTATTCGTCCATATTCGGTTACCCGAAGCTCATGTAGAGGTACTTATGGCTGGATTTGTAATCTCGGCAGGAATTCCTTCAAAATTGGGAACCTATGGTTTTTCAAGATCTTCCATACCCACGTTTCCCGAAGCGACCTTTTTTTTCATTCCTTTCATTTGTACTCCAAGCGTGATTGCTATTATATATACTTCCTTGACTACAGTGAGACAAATTGATCTGAAGAAAATGATTGCCTACCCTTTAGTAGCCCATATGAATTTTGTGACTATTGGTATGTTCAGTCGGGCGGCCTAACAGTCATCTATAGTTACAAACACACGAGGCCAGAACATGTGTGCCGGGCGTGCGACTCATCAACCTCCTAGCAATAGGAGAGAAAACATAGCATGTCGCAAAAGCTTGATTGAGGGATTTTAGTCTCGGGAAGCGCTTGCACTTTCTTGGGAGCCTTAGAGAAGAAAACTCAAAGTTTGCTACGCGTGTTAACGCTTTTTCTTCTCTTCTCGCCATCTTCCCATACGGAAAGATGGCCCAACAATATCATGCCAGTCCGCTAACGTCCAGCGAGTTGAGCCTGAATTGGCAAATCGAAGTCACTTTCGGAACAATACTTCCTACAGCTGACACGTGTCCAGCATACGTGAGGAAAACGTAAGCTGCTATACTCCCCGCCTGCCATCGAGACTAAGTGGTAAGGCCATAATTGGCAGGGGAGTGGATTACTCATTTCATTGGGGACAAGTGCACAAACGACAACTCCAAACGTCACAGCCTATAGGTGACACCGGCGAGATTCAGCTAAGCGGCAACCCAAGGAAACGCGCCGCTGTAAAAAATAGAAAGATAGATTTCTTTTTTTGCTATGCTTTTTTGATAAAGCGCGAAGCGGTTTCTCCTACGGCCTGGCGAGCAAAAACAAGGAGATAAAAGAAATATCCGCGCTTTCGAAAGCGCAGCGCGCCTTCATTCGCCGCGCTCGGAGAGGAGAACAAGTTTTTCTTCGAGAAAACGCAAAGAGAGAAAAACCGTGTTATCTTCTCTCCTCTTTTTTCTTTTCCTGTTAGAGAACGCTATATGCGTTTTCTTTTCTCGTTAGAGAACGCTACATGCGTTTGTTGCGCATCCTTATTCGCTTCGCAGCGCGCAGCGCATAGCTTGAAGTCAGAAGGCCCATAGTACAATCCTAACCCTGTCAAAAGCGGGGGCCGTGCAGACGGAAAGTGCAGAACAACTAAGCGGAGGGAAAGGGGCCTATGTATCTGCATGTTTGTTTGCGGATTTTACTCTACACCATCCACGGAGTCCATCCCTCTTCCTAAGAGAAGTGCCTGCCACCATGCAAGATGGGATTGATGTTTGTGTGGACTTTTTTTTGGATTTCCAGCTTTCGTAACGGCAGTGAAACCACCATCTTACCAGCAAAAGAAGGCGTAACATAGAATTATGATCACTGCCTACCTCAGCCGAAATACAGGATCGCACCCCGCCTAAACTGGGAGGCCATTGACGGCACCATCCTATCTAAGTTAGAGGTTTTGAGAGGCGCCATGGAGGCATCCGACCTTTAACTTGAACTTTAAGTAGGGTGGAACCCGACAAGTCTATATGGCTCCTTAACTCAGTAAGAAGGAAGAACCGGTGCCCCGCTTCCAAAATCGGATCGTACCAGAAGTTCTGAAAATGATTTCATAACTTATTTACGAATCTCAATTCTCCTTCTCACAGTTCTGAATCTGAGAAGAGTCTTCTATATCAAAAAGCCCTACAAATCACCAAGAGCACCAAGGTACCCAGCCAGAAAAGGTGACATTAGCCTGTTTTTCCACGCAGTAAACGTATATTGTATAGAAGATTATACGAAGAACTCTTCGAGACGAAAGGCGAAGCAACTAAATCCGAACTAAGCTAAAAGCCAAAGGGAAAATGTACGTATGGAAAGCATCAAAAGCAAGAAAACTCTTATCAAAAGACAAAGAGAGAAAAGTGAGGCGAAGAGAAGGAAAGGCACTTTTCGCTTTTTTAGATTTTAACGGGGCTTAAACTCTTTTCCTGTAAAGTAAGGAGAAAGATGAGACGAAAGAAAAGATATAAGGGCAAAGGCCCACCTTTGTTTGTGTTTGCGAAGAATAAGGCCTTATTTATTCTTCTTTCTTTTGTTTCATGGCTTGGAGGTTTATGGCTTGTAGCTTCTTGGCGCTTCGCCCCCACCAAAACAGCAAAGCAAACCAGGTGGAGAATGTAGGATAAGCCCACCTCTGTCCGACATATACCTTCATGAATTAGACACTTAGATAGATTAACAAATTTTCTCTGCCTTCGGCCTGGCGACCGTAAGAGGCCCAGCCCAGGGTCTGACGCGAGAGAAACTTCGACAGGACCCTTTAAGTAAGCCAGGGAAAAACTACAACTGCAGTTAGACACGGCAAACACTCACATTACCCACATCTCCGCGGCGGGAATAATCCCCTTCCTTCCCTTGGCCATAAAATCCCTCGACGTGTGCACATGTGTTGGCAGCGATATGTTAGCCAGAATGGCGTCTCACGTGTCATAAGAAAGACCACTTCGCTCGCTTTAGGTGTAACTAGGACGAATACATTACACGCCTTCAAAGGGATGCATCAATGAATACCATGAACCTTTGTTCGCTTCCACTCAGGTCTTCGACCCTTCATTTGCTCTCTTCTTTAAACTCTCATTCGCTGGCGGTGGTGGGAGAGAGGAAATTGTTTCTCTGAGGCTTGTGTTTGCTTCCGCGAACAAAGCGCGTCATGGTTTGCTCGCCAACCACCACCTTCTTCGGCCTCGATGATGTTTTACTTTGATGGGTTTAGGCGAAACTAACCAAATCCATACCACGAGGTCTTTATAGATTAGTACGGATACGCCGGTAATAAACGGAAGATCACCTATCTTATATCCCTTTTTTCTTTCCTAGCTGAAATGTATGCAGCCAAGTGGAAACTGGGCATGACAGCAAGGTTTAAGATGGTTGGTTATGATCTCGGTAAGCCTCTAGAGACAAGGCGAGCTACGGGTGTCGCTGACTTGGCAGCCTAGGAAGCTTCCGTGATGAAAGCTACTTTCAGAGGGATTTGGATGCGGAGCAATCAAGAGCGACTTAATCCCAAAGCCTAATCTGTTACCTTCACCTAGGCTATCAAACTAGAAGATAGTTTGGATAGAGTTGGCTAAGATAGCAAAACCTGAGATCCTGGAGTAATAACGAAAGCGGTTGAGAGGTTGTTGAATGAGGAGGCCATAGTGGCTTTTATACGTGATCCTATGCCGCCATGGTTTGTTTAGCGACTCTCTTATGGCTTATCTGCGTCAACCAGTCTCCGTTACTACGTGGTTCTGAGAAATCCGAGTAAAGGGTAATATGAAACTTCTAATTATAAGAGAGATATACACGCTAACTAGGAGGGGTAAGCAGGTGATAACCTATGTCCGAAGGGTCACCTTTACCCCAGTAAAGACTATTTCGAAAGCGAAACAACCAAATAAGTGGAGTTAGAGAGTCGTATGATAGGTAACTATCTCCTATGGTTCGGAGAGGACTCCAGTACTCTGATTAGTTATTGGGGAATGGTTTCATCTCATCAAACATACAGGGAATTGAAGGTAGCATTTTACCTATGTTAAGTCACGGACTGGTTTTCTTAGCCTCTCCTTCATGTGTTGGTGCTCTATATGACTGACATAAGACTTGACTTGTTAAATATTATGGAGGGTTAGTTAGCATCATGCCAATTTTCCGCACCATTTCCTTATTTTTTACTTTAGCGAATATGAGTTTACCGGGTAGTAGCAGCTTCATCGGGGAATCTCCCATCCCAATAGGAGCTTTCTAAAGAAATAGCTTAGTGGCCACATTAGCGGCACTCGGGATGATTCTAGGCGCAGCTTATTTTCTTTGGTTATATAATTGTGTTGTTTCTGGGAATTTCAAACCTAATTTCCTAAAAAAATTTTCCGATTTAAATAGAAGAGAAGTTCTAATTTTTTTACCCTTTATCGTTGGAGTTATTCGGATGGGCGTTTACCCTGAAGTGTCCCCAGAGTGTATGCATACTTTTGTGAGTAACTTGGTGCAACATGGAAAATTTGATTAAGAAACAGAAAAAAGAAGTTCGAAGAAATGTTTGACCATGATTTTTTAGCACTTTTCCTAGAGATCTCTCCTATTAACGCAACCATCATTTTGCTTATTTATGGAGTTGTATTTAGTACTTCTGAAAGATATGATTATCCACCGTTAGTATGTAATGTGGGTTGGCTTGGTTCACCTAGTGTTTCAATAACCATCTTATTGGTTGCGGCTGGCGCACTGGTTGCCAATTTATTCTATAATAATTTAGTAATAGACAATTTTACATATTTTTGCCAAATTTTTCTACTATTAAGTACGGCTAGTACTATTCTTATGTGTTTGGATTATTTCAAATAAGAGAGTTTGAATGCTTTTGAATTTATTGTATCAATTTCACTTCCTATTTGCAGTATGCCTTTCATGATTTCGGCTTATGATTTAATTGCTATGTATTTAGCTATTGAGCCTTAAAGTCTATGTTTTTATGTGATCGCAGCATCTAAAAGAGACTCTGAATTTTCCACAGAAGCCGGCTTAAAATATTTTATTTTAGGTGCATTTCCATCTGGAATATTGTTGTTTGGTTGTCTTATGATTTATGGGTTTACTGGAGTGACCAACTTTGAGGAATTAGCCAAGATTTTTACTGGATATGAAATCACTCTGTTTGGTGCTTAATCTAGTGGGATCTTTATGGGGATTCTCTTTATCGCCGTAGGTTTTCCATCTAAAATAACAGCAGTTCTTCTTCGGGCGGCCGTAAGACGGCCTATGGGTACCGACAGATTGCGGCCAATCTCAATACTATCGGGGCGCCTCTGTGCGCCGAGCGTGGAACTCATCACCACCTCGTAAGAGCGTTGAGACCATAGCATGTTACAAAGGTGCGGTTGAGGGCGCAGCTTGCCGCCTCACTGGGCTACTCAAGAGCACCGCGCGAGCTCTTCTATAGTGTCACACGAGATAAGCCCGCCTGGCGAATCGAAGTTATCTTTCGATTTGATTCTTCCTTAGGCCACCCAGTTAACCTGTGGAAAAGCGCGAACGCGCGCTGGTGTGCTTCCTGCCTGTCGAGGTGAAAAGGCGACAAGGTTCAGATTGGAGCTATAAACTGCAGGGGAGCTGATTACCCGACTTTTTGGGGACAATTGACAAAACGATATCTCGAGACACCGAGAACCATAGGCTGTACCGGCGAGATCCAACGGTGAACTAAATTCACGGCTGGAAGTCAGAGGACCCTTAGTACCCACCCGCCTCCCCAGCGCTTTAGCCAAAACCTTTGTTTATAAAGCCAACCAAGCCAAAAAAAGAATCTCTCCAGAAATGTCTAGATGAAAACGATTCCCAAGGCCGACCTTTGGCTTTGCGCCACAAAAAAAAGGCAAACTTCGACGAGCTCCCTTTCCTTTCCCGAGAAGGTAAAAGCGCGGAGCGCGTTCTCCAACGCAAAGCGCGCGCTTCCCATACGTTTTATTCTCTCCCGCTTTCGACCTATAGCGAATCGAGGCCACAGAGAGTTCGGATAATATAATTTTGATATTTTTTCCTTAACCACTCGAGGCTTTAGAAGGGAACATAAAGGGCGCAGCCTCTCTTCCCTAGATTCTTGTTTGTTTGACGTTTTTCGAACTAAAACGCATGGTTAGCTTTGGGGCAAAAGCAGTTGGCAAGCAAACGAAGGCCGGAGGTAGCCGTACGCATTCTCCAAACCAAAGGCTGAAACGCGCCACTGTGGAAGAAGGAATAAATATATTTCATTACAAAGGCAGAAAAACCAAATTCTTTTAGTCGAAGAGAACGAAGTTCTTCGAACCTTGGTTCACTTTACAAACCAAGTGCGAAAGCACGAGAAGAAAAAAAGTTTTTTTCTCAGCCGGAGAAAGCACTGACAACACCAGAAGGAGAAGGGAAGGGGTCTATGCAGTACCCGCCTATACTAGGCAGGTTTCACTCTACAGAATCATCCACTGAGAGCATTCCCGGTGACCTGGGTGTATCCGACTTCGTGTGGAATGGAATAGCTGAAAGCGGACCCGGGGATATCTAATCTGAGTTAGGTAGAGTGTCGAGAGCTGTATAATGGGCGACTATCTAGTACGGTTCGGAGAGCACAATGGTAGGTCATTCTGAAATTCTCTCAACTCTTCGCTTAGCGAACAGCGAGTGAACGCCAGCCTTGCTGCACGGCGGCTCGGTGAACAAATTTTGACTCTATATATGTGGGCACCTGATGTATACGAGGGTTCACCTACTCTGGTTACAGCATTTTCTTCCATTGCACCGAAAATATCTATTCTTGCCAATATGTTACGTGTCTTTATTTATAGTTTCCATGATCCGACATGGCAAGAACTATTCTTTTTCTGCAGCATTGCTTCTATGATTTTAGGAGCACTGGCTGCCATGGCTTAAAACAAAGTCAAAAGACTTCTAGCTTATAGTTCTATTGGACACGTAGGCTATCTTCTAATTGGTTTTCCATGTGGAACCATAGAAGGGATTCAATCACTACTAATTGCTATCTTTATTTATGTATTAATGACTATCAATGTATTCGCCATAGTTTTGGCATTACGTCAAAACCGTTTCAAATATATAGCGGATTTAGGTGCTTTAGCCAAAACTAATCCTATTTTAGCTATTACCCCGTCTATTACTATGTTTTTATACGCAGGAATACTTCTGTTAGCTGGATTTCGTAGCAAATTCTATTTATTCTTTGCTGCTTTAGGCTGTGAGGCCTACTCACTAGCTTTTATAGGAATAGTTACTAGCGTTACCAGTTGTTGGGCGGCCGGAAGGTTGCCTAAAGTCAGTGTGGGAGACCTCGGCACGAGGTTACCCGTGCACCGGACACGTAGCTTACCGAAACGTCGTGAGACGGATGGGAACATAGCATGCTACAAAAGGGCAAGTGAGGGCCAGCTAGGATCTCATGAAACTACCCAAGATCCTTGTCCCAGTCCGCTATCACTATACGAGATGAACCTGGTTTTGGTGAATCGAAGTACCCTTCGGTGTAATAAGACTCTCAGTAACGGCGCGTGATCGTACGCTGAGGTGCTTCCTGCCGGTGGTTGGAACAATGCAAGCCGGACGAGAACAGAGGGAGCTGATTACCCATTTTCTTGGGGACAGGGAACGAATCGACATCTTGAAGTGATACGCCTTTAGGTAATAACGGCGAAGTCTATCCCAGAAAAACCCGAATAAGAAGACCGAGGCAACAGAGCGGCGCTTTCTCCACAAGAAGAAAAAACCTTGTTTTCTTCTTTTAGTTCAAAAGTTCGAAGAAAGAACGCAAGGCCAAGATATTCTTCTGTATTTTCTTTTGCTTTACGTTCTGTTTCGGAAAAACTTCATCCGCTTTCACGAAGGATAGGGCTCTGCAATGGATGGCAGAAGGCCCATAGTACCCGTCTACCCGGCTTCCCTTAGCGGACAGCACTGGAGTGAGCCAGTAGTCAGGAAGGGGCCTAAGTGCCTACAAAGCCTTGGTAGGCTATACTCTACACATTCACAAAGCTCAGCCCCCTGAATCCATTAGATGTGTCTGACAGAATTTAGACTGGGGCTGAATAAATTATTGTGAATCTTTGGATGCAAAGCCTTCTGAACAAGGCCGCCGGTCGGATATCTCGCTTCGCCCCGATCCGTAAATCATGAATACACAAAGCTCTAAAGTTACTACTCAGATTATAGAAAACTAGAACCAGACAGTTACACCATCGACGGTACGTCACTGGAGCAGCTTGAGAAGCAAGGTGCCGTAAATCTCAGTAGAGTGGAGCCCAAAGAGCCAAGCTCGGAAAGAGAAAGAAGTGGGCAAGAAGAGAACGCTTTTGCTTCTTTGCCCCGCTTTCAAGACCGGCTGGTTTCTCTAAAAAAAGGGTCTAGAAAACAGGCTTCATATATTACCACTCAGATTCCGTTCCAACCTGAAAGAGGCCCACATACAGCCCTTCGGTCGCTCAAGCGTGACGTCAAAACCAGACAAACCTATCTTGAGGAAGAGATAAAGCAGTGCTTTGGTTCTATCTGCCGTGGGATCTTGATGGGTGTCATTTGCATAGAGCTAAGAAAGGAAAAGGACGCTAAAAGGCGAGAAAGCGGCGCATTGCGCTGCTTTTTCCTACGGCCTTTCGGAGCACGAATCACGATCCCCAAACTGGGCACACCCTCCAAAAAAAAGCCCTCTCCTAGCGAATATCTACGTATATGAGCTTGACAGATGAGTGGAAGATGATATCTCCTGAAGCAGGCAAGGAGGCGCGAAGCCATTAACCCAGTCCAAAGAAAATTGAACATCTCTGAAAAGAAGGCGGAAAAGAAAAGAAGCAAGCTCGCCCAGCGGACCATGGGCCTTTTTCGCGAAGAAGTCGTTCTTCAACCCGAGTTGGGGCCTTCCTTCGGCTTTTTCGCAGAAGCGAACAAAGGGTCGAAGACCAGAGTGTAAGGCCAACCAGGCCAAGAAGCAATTACCCTTTCTCGGCCTGAAAGCGTTAGCGCTTCACTTAGGGGTCAACTACTAAAGGCTAGTGATGGAAGCACAGAGAGAGGAACCTACAGGCCAAAAGTCTAGGGGCCGCCGGACCTTTAGCTTTGCGTCAGAGAAGAGGCTTCGCCTCTTCTCTCGACCTAAGAGTCCCCCTTCCTTCTTTGGAAATCAAAAGAAAAGCGCTGCGGTCTTTGCTTCTTCTTGCTTGAAGCCTTCTCTGCGAGTAGAATGAGAAGGCTCTTGGAAGGGATTGAAAGAAGAACCTGCGCTCTCTAGACCCTTTCTCGTTCGTTGGCTTGCCAACAAAGCAGGGCTCCCCTTCCCCTGGAAGCCTAATTCAGAACTTACATTCGAAGCAAGTTGAGTTGGTGAGTTGTATAATGGGCGACTATCTTTTGCGGTTCGGAGAGGACTCAGTACCCCGAGGCACGAGACTTCACCTTATTTTATTATATACGCTTTGTGAAGATAATGTATTTCGATACACCTGAAACATGGATTATATATAAACCCATGGATCGTGAGAAATCGTTATTATTAGCAATTACTTTATTCTCTATTACTTCTTTTTTTCTATATCTTTCTCCTTTGTTTTTAGTTACTCATGAAATGGCACTAAGTTTATGTTTGTAAGTGGTATAATTTCAAAGTTCGAAGAAAGCTTGCGGGGAATCCTTAGAAGTTCCTCGTAGTAGTGGCAGCGAGTCTGGATTGTTTTTAAGGCTGAATTCGAGCCAGGCTTGGCTTTTGCTAAGAACCAAGAAAGCGCTGTGTTGATAATGACTCCCTGTCCCGTTTTCTTCTTTTACCCCCTTTCTCTTCTCTTTCTGGAGGGGGAAGGGAGGAGAAAGAAAGTGGCCCCTTTGCCATGCAAATGATAAGGGATAAAGGGCCGGGTTAACCGCGTGCGTGGGGGGGCACCGACCTCGCTGCGCGAAGAGAGAGGGGCACACCTGCGCTCTGAATCATGACAAATGATTATTTCTCTGCTGCGTGACGGGTGAAAGCGATCCCCTACCAACCCGGTGAAAATCTAGTCTAGAATTCCAGATCTTGGACCCGGTATTCGCTTGGCGAACGAAGTAGTTTTTGACCGTCGGCTTATTAGCGGGCCAACATGCTACGCTCTTCAGTTTCTTTGGTGCTATGTTTTTTGTTCAAGTGTTCAAAGATTACAGAAAAAAAAGCGGCTACACTTGCTGTTGGGCAAGCGGGGGGCTTGGGGAATTCCAACCCGGCGGGGCGGAGCGCTGCTTGATGCTTGGACACACTATGGACTACGGGGTCAAGCTTGGGCCGCGGCGGGTAGCTTGATGAGGAGAAGGAAAGGCGTGGCTTCAAAATATAGGCTATAGGTTTAGACTGGCCACTTTAGCCTCTAGAAAGTTTAGAATTTCTACTCATATCTCTCTCCTCCCTCTTCGCTGCTGAGCTTTGCCATGAGCGTAGTCGCCCTGCCTTAAAGTGGTCAAAAGCAAGCTTGCTTTTTTCGCTTAGTTTGCTTCGCGACCTTTGCTTTGGCCCTCCTGGTACGAGCCAACCAGGCGAAAACAGGCCTGCTCGTGTCGAGGCCACTCGGCGGCCGGCCCCTGGTTCTCTTGGCCGCCAATCTCCTACCTTCGGCCTGGTTTGCCGGTAAGGTAAGCACAATCACTGGTCCAGAAGCACCAGCAAACCGGTACATACCAACCCAAGCGGAAAAAGGGACTTGAACCCTCAACCTCAGCCTTGGCAAGGCTATACTCTACCATTAAGCTATTTCCGCCACACTGAAGTAGGGTTTGAGTAAACAGGCAAAAACACCTTCTTTCTCTTATCTGCTTTACATTTTCTTGAGAGCAAAGCCGTTGACAAGCAAATAAGGATGGAGGTCTTAGCCTCAGCAAGCCGATCAAGGCCGCAGTAAGAAAAGCTTGACGAATGAAGGCAAAGACGTAAAAGCATAGTTGGCAAAAACTACTATAAGCCCTTTCTTCTCTTCGCCCCATTCTCTTGGCTTTATAACGAAAAGGAAGCGCGTTATGAATGGCCGGTGTGCCATGTGGATAGGGTCAAGAGCTTTGGTTTCTGGTTGACGTCATGAATTCTCGTAGATGGAGAAAGAAGTAGCGCATGAACGAGCTACAGGCTGCAAGCTGGCTTTGTGCCATTTTGATTGCTGTGCAGGGCCAGGTCTCCTTCTGCCTTCTGAAAAAGAATATCGTCCCTTTCGTCTAGGGGTATAGGACATCGTCTTTTCATGGCGAGAACACGGGTTCGATTCCCGTAAGGGACAACCTTACTCTACTTACTACAGTTGCTCTAAACGAAAAAGCGAAATAAAGAAGGTTTTATGGTGCACAGCGGATTGGATTTCTCCCAGAGAGAAAAGACAGGAGCGCGAGAGAAAAGGCCTGCGGCAGCTCTCAAAGCCATGATTTTTTTATTTCTCAAGCATGTGAAGATCGCTTGGCTCGGTAAGCTGAGGAAAAGCATGCTTCTGTGCTGCTCAGAAAATAGTGCAAGACGGGGGAAATAGAACAAGAACAGCATAAATGATCTACAAGAATTTATCTATTCGCCCTTCATATCGCTCAAACCTTGTTCTTTCTTTTTCGCGCCCCCCTCTTTTCCAAGGATCGTGGGGGAGCTCCGCCGCGGAGGCGGCCGCAGGACACAGTGACCGCAGGCTCCAGTCTTGCTGCAAATAAAGCGTGAGAATGTTGTAGATGAAGGTAACAACCTCCCCCCTCTGTGGGCTTGATGAACAATGAGACAAGAAGCATGAAAAAAGCAAATCTAGATTTTAGAAACAAAATGAAAAAGAAAGATTTCTTTTTGCTTTACGCTTTCTAGTCACGAAGGCCTTCTGGAAGGAGAAAACAAGGTGAACAGAAGCCTACAATAGCAATTAATTCGTCATGATGAGAAGTCAAAACAGCCCACACAACGTACTCGATTCAATCCATGTCCTCAGAAGCGAGAAGTATGCCTACGTGTTTCGATGAGAACATCAAATAAAATTAAGCTTTACGCAGGGTAGGCAAAGTACGTTTAAATGGAAATGAGATAATTGCTTACATTCCAGGCGAAGGCTATAATTGGCAAGAGCATTCCGTGGTTCTTAATAAAGGAGGTAGGGTGAAAGATTTGCTAAGTGTGAAATACATGGTCTTCCAGGAGTCTAAGATTTGCAGGGAATACCGAGTCAACGTTGAGGCAGATTTAGATATGAAAAAAAACCAAAAAACAATTCCATATAAATTTATTGGTGGAATCATGGAATAAGCCGTGTTTTTGCTTCATCCCCTGATTGCTTTCACTAACCAAGACTTTCGGAGAAGGTAAGAACGATGCGCGTAACAGAAAGCTTCTCTACGCTTCGCATCCCATCGTAGATCCTTATGGTACGCCCAAGAGAGGCGGGGCTTGTGCCATCAAGATCTAGGGGCCGCCGGCCGTGAAGCAAGCATATACCATTGCTCAGACTTTATTTGAGCTATATCCGAGGCTTAAATAAATGGTAAACCAAAACAATTAAGAACAAATTTGGTCCACATTTGCATGATTGATAGTGGAAAAAAGGATCTCGCGCTATTGTTTATCACACTTTTAATCGTCTAGCTCATCATAGCCATGTAATAACACTTCTGATTAACTAGAAAATCTCAAGCCTGAATGAAGTGAAAACGGTAATAATTTTTAGTACTACTCAATTAATACCGTCTGTTATAGCAGAAAATCGTCAAGAAACCTTAGCTATAGCTATTCGTTGGATGCTTGAAGCAGTTGCCAAGCAACAAGCAAAAAGAGCATAAGCTTAAATCCATGTTTATCTACTAAGATACTAGATACTTCTCAAAAGATGGGGATGGCACCTGAAAAAAAGGGATGATCTTCATAAACTTGCTGCTGAAGCCCATCGTAGTTTCTTGCCTTATAGATGGTGGTAAAATCTTTCGTGAATCGAGCTACAGGGAAGGCAAAGCGCAGAAAAGCTATGTGCTTCGCCTTTTTGTTTTCTTACTCTAGAAATAAATAGAAAGCTAAGCTTCTTTATGCGTTTGCCTACTTCAAGACCAACCTCCGGGCCCTGCCATGGTCACTGGCCTCCCTCAAAAGAAAAAGCAAAGCGTCTCCGAAGACAAGCTTGCTTCTTTTCTTGGCTTAAAGAAGAGAACGCAAAATCTAGATTTTCTGGCGTTCTCTTTTATCTGTTTTTGCCATGCACTAGTATGGCTTCGTTGGTTGGCTTCGCTGGTTCGAGAGAGCGTGAGAAGAGAGTGGCTTTCAACAAGCTTAAAAGCGACTCTCTTTTCTTGAGCAAATTCGCTCGTTTGGCTTACCTATTTTCGAGGTTTTTTTTGCTAATAGGGCGGTAGGCTGGTGCTTACTGGCACTATCCGCAAAGCAGATGGTAGATAAGGAGAGTAAGTTACGCTTTCTGTCCACCGCCTTCTCACGGAAGCGTACATGAACGTTACCGCTCCCCCTACCTTTTATTGAAAGTTCAAACGAGCGCTTTGCCCTTCTTTTCCCTGCTTCCTCTCTTCTACGTTTCTACACATTCCTTTTTGCTATGCGTTTTTTTTTCAGTCGTCGGCAATTCGCGCCTCCGCGTTAACCAACGGGCCGAAAATGAAAAAAGTTCAGGGAAGGGGGCGGCGGGGGGGTAATCCTCTTTTTTTTGTTCGCTCGGGCGAACAATAAAGGAAGGCCATGAAAACGCAAAGCGTTTTCATGGTCGGAGAGAGGAAAACGAAAAGCGTGGCTTTCAGCCGCGCTTTTTCTAGATTTGTGGCTTAAGCTCTCTTCCCGTCAAAGGAAACGCTCTCTTTCTTCCTTTTCGTTGAGGGCTACGCCTCTTATATACCTCTGTCTCTTCGGATGAACTTTCTGACAGCCTAGTCATACTTGCGTAATCTTGTTTTGCGCACTCCTGCTGGTAACGCGTAGGGTACCTGCAACCCTCCTACAATAAGGCTCAATCGGAGCTTTTGTCAAGCATTACAGCCTGATTCAAGGATATCACGGCCCGAAGTTTCCCGCCCAAAGAGTTTGTCCGAAGGAAGAGAGAAGAAAGAGGGGGAGGGGAAGTAAACTCCCCTCCTTGTTTTGGTAGGAATTAGTCTTCGAGGTCCTGGGACATTATTGGCTTACGCCAACAGTTAACTTTGCAAGGTCGCATCCCGTGCGTTCACAAGGTAGGTAAAGATCTCCATTGGTGTGCATCATCGCTTTGTGTCATCAACAGCAAAGCCAGCTTTTTTATTATGTTGATGATGACGCGCTTAAGAGTAAGGAAGTGATGCAGCCACGGGTTTGGTGCTTTCTCTACCTACCCGCCGTTTCTCGATGAAAGTTTATAGCATCATTAAAGTAAGTACAATTTAAAGTAGTAGAAGCATAAGCTTATGATATACCAACACCTGGTTCTGGACCAGTTGATGCGGATGCTACCGAGAGAAAAGCAAGATGTGCTAAATACGTAATACCCCCCATAGATAGCATAGTCCGAGCAAACCCACTTGAAATCTTAACTGAACTATGACCAGCCATCATATTGGCGAATAAACGTATTCCTAAGCTTAATGCGCGAAAACTATGAGGAGACAGCTCGGGCATTACTGAGAAAGGAGCTAATGGCAATGCTACTCCTCGAGAGAAAAAGAATAGGGTCAATAGTTCATTCACTGGGCTGTGCAGCAAAGCTGATCTTGGGCCTAGTGATCTAACAAGTGCTCTCCGAACCATGCGAGATAGTCACCTATCACACGGCTCACCAACCCGAACTACCCATATGAAACCCACCTATGACCATGTGCCGCGCTCTGAGTTCTCTGGCGCAAGGTAATCTGTTTTCAACGCGCCGCCGATTCACACCAGCAGCCTTTCAAATCGTTCAGTTGAATCACGTCCTTCGGCCTGCGGTCTTAATTTTGCAGCATAAAGCCCGCGGCGGCCTCTTCAGAGGGCCCTGCCGGAGGAACATAGAACTCCTATACAACTTTCTTCATGGATCTCCCTGATTATCCATCCACTGGGTTGCCGTCTTCATATAGCGGTTTGACGGCGCTTTGTGGGACTCTGTGTCTTGGCTTACAAGGCACATAATCTATGGCAGGGCCTTGCTAGATGAGAAGCAAGCTTGCGTCAAATAGTAATTGCATAATCTTCGCTAGCTGTGTTTTGGAAAAGCGCTTACCAGCCATAGCGAACATCTTCGTTCGGATGTCGCCCGCCGCCCGCCGGCCCAGTCTTAGAATGGTTGACCATTCGCTCAGACATGCTTGCTTAGGGTTCGTGATGTGATAGTAGTTGGCCTGAAAGTCTTTCCTTTTAGGTTTTGAGGAAGAAAACCCTGAGGGCTGAGCCAGACGAAGAAAGGCCTCAGAGAAAGGACCAGAGAATAAGCTAACTTAATGTCGATTACACACACAGCCTGGCAGTTGATGAGTGCTAAGCTTTTGTTCTTCGCGCTTTAGAAAACTCAGAGAATACTTCTATTCTCTGGTTCCCGCCGAGGCACTCTTGGTATCGCCAACGCGCCTCGCGCACATTTTTTAACTTGCCGCGGCCAAGTCTAAAAGTTTTTTTCTTCTAGTTCGATGATTGATATTAAGGGCCGCCAGACCAGCACTGAGGGACATGACCCGCTCGTCTGGCCGCTCGCGCGTTATCCGGCCAGACACTGGAAAAAAAGGAAGCGATTTTTCGGCCTAGATTCTTTAAAACGAATTATTCTATATTCTTGCGCTTTTCGTTCTCACTTTACCAATCCTTCTACAAGCTAATTCATAGGATCTTATTTTCTCTGAACGTTGGAAAGCACGAGAGGAAAGTGTCCAATAGAACCACGAACCCGGTGGCTTGGCCACGAGGCTCCACCGCGGCGCGCACCTGCAGCAGCCTGTGGCCTTGTGCATTTTTGTTGGCCAAACTTGGCCTTACTATGCTTTACGGCTTTTATGGACAAAGCGCTTTAGCGGCATAAATAATGGGTTAGTCTAGCTCAGGAAGCACCACATTGAGTATACGATTCCCAATAAGCAAGTTCTCAGCGTGTTCTTCAAGCATTAGCGCATTGGCACGAAGAACCTCGCCTTTTTTTTCGGTTTCGCCCTTAACCATGCTCCCTTCCCAACATCGGAAGAGGGAAAGAAATAATACCAACCAAGCCACCACCGTGGGAAGTCTCTGCGTATCTGCTTAATGCAGGCCGAAGGGGGATCCGGTCGGAACCCGGCTTAAGCTGCGCCAGTTTTACAGAAACCGAGTATACATACGTCCCTCAGGATGTAGCGTATCCTGCAGCCTAAGATCAAAAGGCACCCTAAAGCCAAGGGTAGAAAACACATTCTAGATATTTATGCAGCCGGCTATACGAAGCCTCAGAGGCAAAGAGGTCCTGATCCCTTCAAGGATGTAGACTCTCTAAACTAAGATTTATAAAGAAACCCGCCTTATTCCTCTAAAAAAAAAGGTAATATTTTTTTGACGTGCCTTGCGCGTTCCCCCCTACCTACGGCCTTTTTTTCTCTCTCCAGCGATTATCAAGGTGCCGCAGTTCCCCTAGTACCATCTTCCTTCGAACCCAGATTAGGTGCTAGCTTTTGACAGCGATCCACAGACCTTCGGCCTCATGACCTTCAACCTTGGGCCGCCCGCCGGCCACCTTTGCTTTGGCCTTTTCCCTCTTAAAGTGGCTCAAGATCTAACGGGTGCGAAGTCGTTCGGAATATGTCCAAGCGCTCATAGTATTTTGCTTATGTTTCATTCGATCAAACTGAGCTCTTCGCACTTATGGAAGGTGCGACGTCCATTTGGTTTGGTGTTCGTCGATTTAGGCTCCTTCCCCTCTGCTGTATAGTGCCAGCGCCCTGCAGCCTCACGAGGTTGTTTTGCAGTAGGCCGGTATTACAAGCCCTCTGCCCCATTCGGAAGGACATCCGAATGGTTCACCGGTTCCACTAAATGCTCCCATGTGTTTAGAGTGTACAAGTTGCACTTCCGATGCTTACGAATCCATATAGGATCTTGGTTTCCTGTCTGTTCCGGCACGTGCGCTCAGTTTCTACGCAGTGCCAGGAAAGGCGCAGTGTCGCCTCCTCTTCGCCAAAAGCGTCGCCCGGTTTTTGATCCCACCAGCATTTCGTGTTCACCAATAACCTGTTCAACTGTGCCTCCAGGACACGGTCAAGGTTCATCCAAGGGTTGGTTGGCTAGCCCGGCCTCTTTGCTCTTTGCTCGCAAAATGGACAAAGGCTCTTTTGGATAATAAAGAGCAGGGAAGCAAGCTGATTCTGTGCTTTACGTTCTCCCGGTCTTCAGCAGCCCTCGATCGAGGAAAGCGTTAGCGTTGCCTTAGATTAGAGAAAGAAAGAAGAAAAGGAAGTTTTCTTCTCTTCCTGCTTTGTCAGCTTTACAAACGAAAAGCGCGGCTTAAAAAATCCGCTTATATATCTTTGTGTGCAGCTTCAAGAAAGCGCTTTGCGCTTTCTTTTCTAAGGGATAGAAGAGCTTTATCTCTTCCCTTTTTGGAGACGTATTCCCTTTTCTGAGCACCTTTCACGACATGCTATGTTCCCCCATTCGAGTTCGTCGCATGAGGTGTCTCTTCGTAGATAAGTCGTGCCCGTCTCTCTGCGAACGTCTGCAGAGCCTGCTCCAGGGCTTAGTAGTCCGCCCTCTCGAGAACAGTCGTTCATTTAGTGTATCATCGGTGGCCCAACTGAAAAGATGAAGCCCATGTATTTGAAATCCAAGTAAAGTCATTCCGGGAGAAAGAGAGAATGAAAGACCCAAGGTAAATGGAAAATAACTTGTTACTGTAAAACTATAAGATATCATACCGATAAAATTACGAAATAATAGACGAGTAAAAGTGACAAATATCAACGAAAAAAACCGTTGTTTCACTAAAGAAGGACCACTTATTTATTCGTTCACCAAGTTAAACACAAAATCATAAATCATTTCCACGAAGAATTGCCGAGCATTTAATACTAAGTGTCCTCCATTCAAAGTGACAAAATGAACTAAAAGCAATACTAAACTAATAGTTAGTAGCATGAACAAAGATGAATTGGGTTGGTGGGGGATCGCTCTACGTCCGAGAAAGCCCCCGGAATTTTTTAGAAGCTGCTCTCCTCCTAAAAAACCATACGTAATAGTCTCCCATCATACAGCTCTTCTCTTCCTATGACCTGTGTATTAAGAGGCCCGCCGAAGGCTCCGAGCGAGGGCCCCTCAGGCAGGTTGGTTGTTTCCTTCCGGACCACTAGTGTAGCGCCAGAATTACTTTGCCGAAAAGAGCCAGGACTACATTCCTCACCGCTTTTTATGTAGGAAGTTTTCTATCCATCCTCGGGCGCATTCCACAGTCTCCTGGACACTCGCCCTCATAGCTGTCACCCTAAAAACTACCCGCGCGTTCTGTCTAGGATTCTCTAGGCTTGACCGGCGTGGTGTACCGGCGTGAACATGGTTCGTATCCCGACCTAGGGACTTCCTTTCACCGTTTACCATGGGCTACTTAAGTAGGTCAGTCTTCATATTCGTCCCCTTCTCAGAAAAGCGGCCATCATCGAAATTCGTCAACCTATCTTGCACGGAACACTTTCCTGACTCCGCGGCATCAAGGTAAACGGGAGTTGGATTATCGTCTAAAACCCCGACGAAGTGTTTCCACCATCGAGTAGTGGGTGCGAGCTCCGCACGTAAATGGAAGATACAAGTTTCCTATATGAATAGGAATCAATGGAATAATTGCAAATTATTCTAGTGGACTGCAAGCCGTGATGAATTCTCTCTTTTTTTCTAATCTTGGCGCGAGGCGAAACCATCAAGCTGCTTTGCAGCTTGATATTTAAAGGTGAAGTCTTGAAAGGCTCTGCTCACGCTGCAGAGGCCAGAGGCCTTCCCTCGAAGCCAAGCCTGACTGGCCCCTTTTGCGCAGCAAATAGAAAGTAAAAACTACCTTTCCTTAATAGCACGTATTAAGAATAATTACACCTTTTGTTTATATAAACGTGCTATAACTTCTCCAAAAAAGTTCGGCTTCTTTTACTTTACTCCAGCTGCGAGCTTTTTTACTCTTTCGGTGAGATGGGACCTCGCCTAAGCTAAGTTTCATCGTTGCAAGAATCAGAGGCGGGTTCATCATATTGATTCTTTGGCGCGACTTTAAGAACGACCATGCTATAGCCCGCCCTAGGGTAGGGCTATATAGTCATCCCAACCAAGGGAATATTCCTACCTCACCATGCGCTCTTGGCCACGGAGAGAGTATGAAGCGTGAGGGACAATGTAAGAAGTGTATGATACAACATATAACCTGCTAGGAGTAGCAAGACTATTTGATTAACGTAAGTGAACTGTGCGACGATGTTTTGTCAAATCGCACCCTACGAGTTGTACTGACTAGGGCCGCCGCTATTGGGGACATGATGAGACGGTGCGTGCCCCGTTCGGCAAAGGATGACCGGAGTAGAGCATAGGATTCTCGCCCAATCTTGCCGGTCCACTGGTCCACGGGGTCGACCCATAGGCTCCCTTCTAGATTGAGTGGCGGGATTAGATACGGAGGCAGAAAACAATTCAAGAAGCAAAGGCCGTGAAGAAGCGTTCTGGCCCTATAAGAAGATATCTTGATGGTTGGTGCTAACTCAGGTGACAATAAGCTAAAAAAGCCACTCTTATTGACTACGAACAGAGCAGTTAAGCCAGCAGTGCGCGTGTATTGGTCAATCGTAAAGTTGCGACATACGCAACTCGCGGAGTGGCAGAACACTTTAGTTTAGCATCACCGCTGGAGCCAAAAGTGGTGGGCGACATCAGTTTGCCTGGGCCTAAATTCTTCTTTGACACTGGAGGCGTATGCGGGAAGACTCGCCGCTTTTCCAGCGAGGGAAGCTTGAGCCTCCCTCTCTCAATCAACCCTAAAGAAATTCCATTATGTCTCTATCACCTGCGAGCCCCTTTACCTCACTCCTAAAAGAACAATTTATTCAAAGTAAAAACATATAAAAACATGTCCCAGGCGCTTTACACGAAAGTATAGTACACACAGCCCATGAAACATGCATTACCTTTGATCTTGAATTAGCTATGTGGAATCTGATGGATATACCGAATAAGAACAGATAGGAGTATATAGCACTCTTATCCACTTATGAATACCGAGTAAAAAAGTAGATGAATTTCGGACTTAAGTTTACGTTAAAGATGTCTCGTTTTTACACAAACTTTGACGTAGTTTAGAATGTTGTTTAGGGGTTCCTTTATATTCTTATTTCTTCCCTTAGGGGTTCCTTTATATTCCTATTCCTCTCCTCAAGGTTCGTTCACATTACTATTTCTGACGTACTTAATTTAGCTAAATCTATTGGTTTAGTTAACAAATTCAGTTTTATGTTAAGACTAGCCAAGTTTTCGCTAACGGTTTTAGTAAGGAGAACCATAAGCATTTTCTCGTTTTTCTCTGTATTTATTATTTAATACCATCTAGCCACTGGATTAACTTCCCTCCCTACATATGTCTATTAACTCTTCGTACAGACTTCCAAACAAAGCTTAGCTTAGCTACGCTAGTGTGTTGTTCTACTAAGAGGAACACCCGGTTCGGCCAAATGAAAGCACGGTTCTATGAACTAAACAGAACATTGAGCTTAGCAGGGAAAGCCCACAAGTTTTTCTTTTTTAGAATGGCTTTCATCTTTCTTGGGACGCTACGCGTGGTTTTTGGCTTTCGGCGTTCAATTTTGCATCTCATGGTAGTCACAATCTCCTATTCCAAATGATGCTGCGGAGCGATGCGCACCTTAGGCCTCAGCTTCTTGGGCTGAGTCTGCAGCGGAGCTGTATGGCGAAGCGAATCGCTTAGCTTTAGCTGAGATAGTTGGCCGAGCTTCGCGAGCGTCTAGCCAGGGCAGCAAGTGCAAGAGCTGTCTCTAAGAGCAAAAGCAGTCCAGAGAGATAGGCGCCTTCTTAAACTTCCCTGCCGCAGGACTTGGGAGAGAGAGGAAGCACCCTTAACGCGTGAGTACCCAGCCCTCCTCCCAGCAAGTAAAATACACTATGTTAAACGTTAAGTAAGCAAAGCCGTGCTTAGCTTATTATAGTAAGGGTAAGGAGAGAAGGTTGGGCGGCGGTTGGGTAACCCACTTGAGCTAGAGTGAGCCAGGCCGAGGAAGTTTTACATACGATATATCATAGCAGTGTTTGCTCGTGTCACTACGTGGTCTTTGGCTGTCAGCTTGCTGCTGGGTTTTTCTTAAAACCTATCTTGAGCTAGTGCTCAGGTGAAGCTTTCGCAGAGCTAAGGTTACGGCGTAGCCATGCCGTAGCGAAGCGACCGCCTCCGCTTAAGTTAAGGCGGAAATCCCCGAGGAAGGGCTCAGAAAACAAGTTTTCTTCCTTGAGGCCCTCTTTTGCTCGCCAATGGCTCTGCCCTCCACCATGTGCTTTCCAATTCTGATCAAAATTCGTAATTTTCCATTGGTCCAGAAGCAGAAGTGGGAAGCGCTCATTTACCTAGCTAATTCCAGATTTGTTTCCCACGGAAACTACCCGCCCGAAGCCGTTAAGCTCTTGGAGCCTTCAGTGAAAAAGGAAAGCTCGGGAAAAGTATCTTCTCAAATGACATAAATAAAGAGTGGAATGTAAAAATGTGCTCATTCATTATCATAGAAGATAAATAATCTGCTTTCTGCGAATTCACGAGGAGTCGAAGAAGGCTCGGCTCCTTCTGCGAGGCGTCTGAGAGCCGTGGTCGCCTTCGCCGGAGCTGCGCTCCGCCATGCCTCAAGGCTTGCGTTCTCTGGGGGCTACCACTTTGAAAGCTCAGCCAAGGACGGAGTAAGATCTAGTTTCTCGGTTGGTTGCTTTTCTTGCATTATCCTTCAGCCTCTCTTAGATAAGGCCGAAGAACTTCATATGGCAAGTTCCTTCATTTCTTTAGCACTCTTTCTAATAGCCCAGCTATCCCAGCAAGACCTCCTAGATCTGGGGTCAACAGCTTTTTGCTGGAGCTGCGTACCCGCGTTGGCTGTAGTTGTTTCCCGGCTTGGCTGGTGTTTGCTTGCATTACTTGATAAAAAGATGATGGGTAGATCTCGGTCGAAGCAAATGATAAAAGGAACTTAGTAAAATAACCATGATACTTTTTTCTGTTCTTTCGAGCATTGCTTTAGTCTCTGGTGTTATGGTTATACGTGCCAAAAATCCAGTCCATTCCGTTTTATTTTTAATACTTGTCTTTCGCAATACTTCAGGTTTACCTGTTTTGTTAGGTCTCGACTTCTCCGCTATGATTTTTTTAGTTGTTCATGTCGGAGTTATCGCTGTTCCATCTTTATCTGTAGTTACGATGTTGAATATTAAAATAGCAGAAATTCACGAGAATGTATTGCGCTATTTACCTGTAGGTGGTATTATTGGACTTATTCCTTTGTTGGAAATCTCTTTCATCGTAGATAATGATTACATTCCAATATTACCAACAAAACTGACTACAACCTATCTAACATATACAGTTTATGCCGGAAAGATCTAAAGTTGGACTAATTTGGAAACATTAGGCAATTTACTTTATACCACCGTGCGATGTGAACATATTGATAGCAATATGGAGGAAGTTCCCATCAGGTAACGGTTTCGGCCTGACCTCACCCAAGCATGCCTTGACTGAAAAAGCAGGGTATGAAGTCTTGGGGACAAGTGTACCTCAAAAAGTGAGAGCTATGGTAAGCCGAAGAGGGGCAGCGTAAGCAAATGTATCCAAGCCTCGTGAAAAGTGACCAGGGCGGGCCACTGGGCTCGACTGTAGAGTTTGAGCGACTGTGAACGGATTAGCCCTTGATGGTTGGGCACGTCGAAAGCGCCCGAGTTCACCGGGGTAGAGTACAGTCCTAGAATTGGCATAGGTTTGGTGCTATGAATGGAACATGGTAAGCCCATATTTTTCTATCTAGAGGTGCGCTCGTAAGGGCACATAACGAAATGTGGGTAGAGGAAGCCCCAAGAAGCGAAGGCTGAGCTGTAATAGCTCAGATAGGGTCACGTGGCCTGCACCGAAAGGTGGCTGACTTAGGTAAAGTAACATTCACCCCAAATGGAGCGAAGCAAATCAGGGGGCAGTTCGGCTTTAGGTGTAAAGTTAACCCATGAAAGCGGCGCCCAACTACAACGTTCTGCCAAGAACATCTCGTGGTGGTCTGGAAGTCTGAAGAAAGGCCTACGGACTCCAACGCCAATTAGTCACTAGTCCCAGCGCACAGGCCCTCCTCCGGCCAGCGATTGTAGCGCGGACGCTATTGATTATGCTTGTGGTGGGCTTCGACCTGGAACCCCTGAAATGTAAATATCTGGTGCTAAGAATGTTTGCGAAGGCCCCCTGCCTGCGGACGCCAGGGGCATTTGAGAAGGAATTTGAGTTGTATGAAGGGAAACTTCTACGTACGGTTTTCTGGGGGGAAAGCCCTAAGGGCTTACCTATCCAAACTATTTTATTTTGTTCTTGTTTTCCAGTTTTATTTTATTGGTAGCCATGATTGGGGCTACAGTACTTACTATGCATAAGACTACTCGGGTCAAAAGACAGAATGTGTTCTGACAAAACGCTAGAGATTTTCAGAATACTATAAAAAAAATTAGAAAGATTTGAGGTGAACGATTTTCCTCTTATGAGGGGACAAAGTGGACAAGAAAGAAGATTATGTATTTCGGTGCCACGACGAGTATAATCAACCTTCGAACGAGGAGGCATCCGTTCTTTTGGACAGCAAGCAATAAGCACAGCAAATCAGGGGTCGAAAAAGGAAGTTGGGGGCGAAGCCCACCCTGTTGGCTTTACAAACACGCAGAGCGCAGAAAAGGCTTGACGTTTTCTGGGTTCTAGAGAAGAAGCTTGCTTCTTCTCTATTGCTTTTTCGGCAAACGAAGAGTCGAAAGAAGAAAAACGTGAAGCCTTTTCTTTTCTTTCATGGCCTTTAGACACTTTGTTCGGTTCGCGCAAGCGAACACAGAGTTTACAAGGAAAAAAAGAGATTTCTTTTTGTTCTATTTGCGAAGAACAAAAAGTCGAAGAGAGGATAAGGAAGGCTCTATTTGCGTAGCAAGTGGAGCCCTTGCGATTCCAAGCCAAGAAGAAGAAGAAGAAGAGAGCCCATTGCAAACAAAGCAGGGAGCCTCATATGCTTGCTTCTTCTTGTTAGGCTAATCGAACCAAAAGAGGCCGTAAGACGAAAGAAGACGAAAAATCAGAAGCGTTGATTTTTTCTACCCTTTCTTCTCCGCCTCTTTCACCTGCAAAGCAAGGAAAGCGAGTAAACCGCTTTCCCTCGGAAAGCCCTAGCTTTCCGGGACTCAAGTCTCGCCCTTCTCTTCCCTGCTCTCGCAAACAGAAGAAGAGAAAACTTGTTTTCTTCTACGAGGAAAGCCCTCAACGAGCGAAGAGAATTTCTTCGAACCTTCGCTCGCCAAGGAATCTACAAGCGCGGCTCTCAGCCGCTGCGCTGCACACTTCTCTTCCACAAGCCTGATGATGGTCTTCGGTCTTTCATTTGCTTGCCTTTTGGAGGAAAGCATAATTGGTTTTCTTTTTTCAGGCTTTCATTTGCTTCTCGGTGGTTATTTTAATCTTCATAGAGCTAAGCTGAGTAAGGCAGAGAAAAGAAAAAGCAGAACAGGGTCAAAGATCTTCTCATACCTTGGTTTCTTCTGGGTTTATCCCTCGAGTTGGCTTGGAGAACAAAAGGTGTGTGTCAGATATTAAGATGAGCAGACGCCTCTTACTTGCTTTACGTTTTTTCCTGGTCTTCGATTTGGTAGAAGGATGAACCCCGGGGCAAAGCCCGCGAAGCGCCCCAGCATAGCCGTTGGGGGGGGAAGGACCTGCGTGCTGTAACTGCCCCACGGGCAGAACGAATGAAGGTGGCATGGCAGTTTGTTCTCTTATCTCGGTTACTGCATGGCCTTCGATGCCTTTCCCTCTTTTCTCCAAAATCCAAAGGGCATTGATGGCTACTTTTGCCTCTACCGCTAATAAAGGTTCGGCGCTTTTTATTCAGTAGCTCCTTCTTTCTTTAGTAGCTCAGCGTTTAACTTAAAGCGAGTGATGTTTAAGTGCGCTAAATCTAAATATATTGGTACAGGTTCTAGCTTTTCACTACAGCCTTGTCTGGAGCATCTTCGAGAGGAGACCTCACCTTCAGTTGAAAACCAATTTCTAAAACGCACATGGTCTAAACTAGGTCAGAGTTAGGCCTCATGTGGATAAACCTTATGGTTAAACGCAAGTCAATTGGGTTTTTGACTCCTATCCATGTAATAAGCACGCCATGGTGTCAAGCTATCTAGCATGCCATGTGTGGATTTTTACTAAAAATACCTCATATATCTTCTTTTGAGGTGCATAGCGTTCATCCCCGTCCATAGCACGCGGCGGAATAACCTAAAGCGGTTCAGGACCTCTTTTCCTAAAACGATTCAGGGCCTCTCTAGCAACTTAGTTAAACACTGAAAGCCAAGAAAACGCGAACTCCCATCCCAGGCTTGCTTTTTTTTTTCACGGTCCCTGGGCTTTTCAGAAATGAGCCGGGTAGACCACAACCTGAGCCTAGAGTCTCTGCCAAGTTGGGAGCCGGCCGGGAACCGGTGCCTTCAGTGTCAAAGCCATCAGCCGCGGCGTCTTTCATTGTACATGAATCGAAAGGGAAACCATCAGTGTTTCTTATGCACTCATGGTATGAACTGAGTCTTCGAACAGTGATCGTGGCTATGTGGGATTTGGCCCAGGAAGATCATGATATTTGTTCCAGAATGCTGCCAATCTGGAGCAAGAGCCGTGTGCCTGGGGATCCTGCAAGCACAGTTCCGAAGAGCTTTTTGAAAGATTATAGGTGGGTCTAATTTAATGCAATGTTGTACATGAACGCCATGTATGTATGACTTGCTTTCATTAATCATCTCGCATCATTCTCGAAGTCTTCGCTTAACATCGAGGCGCCCCTTTCCTCTTTTTCCAAAGGGCTGACCTTCTTCTTTATCCATTATCCATGGGGTCGTTGATTTGAAGAACCCAGAGAGACCGCAGGTCGTCTTTGCACCTACTTTAGTCAGTCTTTGATCACCAACGCTGCGCTTCGCTTTTCGGGCACCATTAGCATCCAGGGTTCATAGAATAAAAGCAGTTTTCTTCCCTTGTAATTCGAGAAGTCTTTTAGCTAAAAACAAGTGAACGAGAAAATGCCTCAATTAGAGAAATTTACGTATTTGACGCAATTTGTCTGGTTATGTCTCTTCTGTATGAGTTTCGATATTATTATATAATAGATGACCTAGTATTTTTACCTATTACTTCATAATGATACATCACTTGGAATAAAAAAGAAAAAGAGTCCTCTCAAAGAAAACAACTAGTTTCGCACTAAAATGTAGGTGCAAAATAGAGCCATTACGGTGTAAAACAAGATGTGGTTTTCAAAAAATGCTTCAACACCAATGTATCCTATATGTACTCAAGTGTAGAGCATCTAAGTAGTGTGATGAAGTGGTAAGAAGCTTAAGTGCTAATTGGCCATGAATATCTTATGTGTGTTTCTTGGAGGAGATTAGTTCATCACAAGTAATCAAAAAAACGCACTTGAAACATGAGTCCTTCTACTTCTCATACCCTTTCCTTAGCTGAACATTAACCGCTCTGTAAAAACTCTCTGACCTGCGCAGACAAATGAGCACTCTGATCGATATCAAAAACGATTTTAAAAACACAAATGATTGGAAAGTTCTAAGCGGGGCCGGGGCCCTCTTTTGATTCCAAGAGGCTTCGCTTCTTTTTAGGGAGCTTTAACCACCGCTTATTAGAAATAAAAATCAGGTGGGTTCGTTCTATATTCCAAGAATTCGTGTTACCTGTGGCGCCATATTTCAGGATGTTCTTCTATTTTACTAAGTATAGTAGGATAGTTCGAATTCGGCTATCCCAGAAAGGGAAAGCTCCAGCGCTTTCCAAAATCTACTGTTTGATTCTGATTCCAGAGCACTTATACAATCAGTTCTTTTTCGAAAAAAACTGATGGCTATGTGCTTCAGGCATCTCTGGCGATTGGCTCTCGTGGCAGACCACGGATTTTTATCTTCTATCAGTTGCTTGTCCCCCCTCGTCGGAGCTTTTCGGAGGGTACGCCGAAGCCTCCAGAGACCGGAAGACGTCACTTCCACAAAGGCCCGGCCGTGAGGGCCGGGACATCACAGGGGAGGGTGTTGTGAGGTTTCTCAACAAGCACCTTACGAGGCGCTGGCTCTGCCAGAGAGGGGAGTTGGGTCGACGACGCCCATGCTTGATAAACATCCACAGTTTGCTTATGTGCACCTCACTTTCCCCACTTTTGGAATTCTCACCAACGCCGACCTCACTTCGTGCGCATTGTGGTGAAGGGAAGGGAAAGCTGCTCGCTGGGCTTCGATGGGCTGTAGTAGTTATAGCCCGCCCTCCCTGGAGGGCTGCTTCGAAAAACGACGAAGCCAAAATAAAAAGAAAGCCAGAGCAGAGACGAGAAAAGGAGCGTCAATATGATGTCACGCAGTCGGAGGTGGATGGTAAATCTCTGATATGGAATAAGAGAGTTAGAATCGATTGGCGATGGAAGGACGCCGAAAATCATCAGCCTGAATGGATACCGCATCGTGATGAACCAGGGAAAGATGACTCAGACCAAGGGTGACCCCGTACCACAGAACAAGAACAAAGTCTAAAGAAAGAAGGCTCATGCACAAGTAGCTGAGGATAAATAGCAAACACAGCGCATTAGGAAATGTAGTGACGATGCTTAGAAGTTTCGGAAACAGGGCATAGAATAATTTCATCCAAAAACCATACGCACAACTACCACCTTTTTCTTATTAGCTAATAAGTCCCCCCTTAAAGCAGGGTAGATTCTTCCTAGACACACCTCCGGCGGGCATCTTTGCTTTTCGAAAAGAAGAGAGCTTGGGTTTTTTACTCTGGAAGTTCCTAGAGTCTCTCGTGGTTAGGGACTCGCCTCAACTCGGCTAAACCAGCCCTCAGTCAGGGCGCCAAGGCTGAAGCCGCTGTCGGAAACTACAGCTACAACCGAAAGCTACAGCTAAATCTAAGAATGAAGCTACAAGAGCCTAAGGGATATATACCCAAGACTGCCACCTAAGACTACGGTACTCCGGTTTAATAAAAGCTGGCCAGTTTTGCGAACCGTATTCGTGTTCTATAGAAAGTCAAGGCATACCAAAAAAAGTATTTACAAAACTTCGATTGACTACGGAAGAACTAAGCCAGAGAAACCACGCAAAGCTGAGAAAAGGTTTTTCAAAAAAGCCCAGGGAAGATTTAGCTAGCAATGGCTAGTAAGGGGCAAAGAATAAAGATTCCCATGAGGCAAGTAAAGAGAAGCTAAGCAAGGAAGACCTACTTAGGGCAAGAGAAGCATGCTCGGGGACCTATCTACTCTTATCTGGGAAAGAGCTGCTCTTGTTCTTGGCGCCCGCCGTTTGTCCTATCTATGGTAGACTTTTGTTGGCTGGCCCTTCGGTTTGGTAAGGGGCCCCTTAGAGGGGCTGAGATAGTGAAGAAAAACAAGAATATATCAAATGAAAAACACATGGCTATTTCCAATTGCTTTTCGTGATGCTGCCGAACCTTGGTAATTAGGATTTCAAGACGCAGCAATACTTATGATGTAAGGAATGTGTGACATGAGAACATTGATAGCAATATGGGGGAAGTTCCCATCGGGCCACGGTTCCGGCCTGACCCTACTCAAGCATGCCTTAACTGAAAAGACTGGGTATGGAGCCTTGAAAACAACCTACCTCAAAGGGAGAGGGTGAGCCGAGGAAGACAGCGTAAGCAAATGTGTATAAGCCTTGTAAATCATGACCAGAATAGGCCACCGGGCTCGAGTGGAGAGTTTGACAGACTGTGAACGGGTTAGCCTCTGTTCCTTAGGCATGTTGAAAGCGCATAAGTTCACCGGGGTATAGCACAGTCCTAGAATCGGCATAAGTTTAGTGCTATGAATGGAACATGATAAGCCCATATCTTTCCATCTGGAGGTGAGCCCGTAAGGGCACATAACAAGATGTGGGTAAAGGAAGCCCCAAGAAGCGAAGGCCGAACTGTAATGGCACGGATAGGGTCACGTGACCTGCACCGAAAGGTGGCTGACTTAGGTAAAGTAATATTCACCACGATTCTACCAAAGCAAGTCTGAGGGCAGGTGTTTTGAGGCACAGAGTTGAATCGTAGAAGCAACGACGTCCAAAGAACAACAAAACAATGCAAAGAAACATGTAAAAACAAGAAAAAGGGGAGATATGGGGATTAAGCACACAGGCAAAAGAACCAATTGGAAAAAGTCTATGAATCGGTGGCATCCTGCCAAGAACATCTCGTGGTGGTTCAGAAGTCTGGAGACCGTCCAAGGGCCTACGGACTCCAACGCAGAAAAGGAACTAGCCCTTACGCACAATGGCCCCTAGCCGTAAGGCAGGTCACTACCAAGTCCGGCACGAGGATTCCAGGCGTGGTTGGTGTGATGGGAGTGTAGTTTGTGGGGAGTCACTATCTGGGAGTGAATCTGCACCACCCACATGAAACCTCGGCCCAGAGAGGGCAGCTTACCTACTACAACATCCAACCCTTGCAGGCTCCGGGCCAGCAGCAAGACGAGGTAATACCAAATTTGCGAATGAACCTAGAATGCCCTGCCTGCGGACGCGTCCGTTACAGAAGCATTTGAGAAAGAGCTTGAGTTGCATGAAGGCCGCAGGTTTTCACGTACAGTTCTCTAGGGGGGGAAAGCTCGCAAGGGCCTACCTATCCTCATCCAATTGACTTACATCATGATATTTTTTTCTTTCTACTTATTATTCTGATCTTTGCATCATGGATGTTGGTTCGCGCTTTATGGCATCTTCACTACAAAAGAAATCCAATTCCAGAAAGGATTGTTCATGGAACTACTACAGAGATTCCTCGGACTATTCTTTTTAGTATTATCCCGATGTTTATGTGCGACTGGTTAACTATCGGTATTTGTGCCAACCCAATTCACACACGGCAATCTCTGCCAGATGAATGGTGGTAATGGCTCAATCTCCTACATATTGCTTTAATTCGAGAGAATGCGATGGAGATTCCCTTAATTGCGGACTTCGGTGGGGAAAGCCCACAAAGCCAAGCCGCAATGCAAGAAGGAGAGATGCGAGAAGCTCACTGAAAGGGAGATCCCAAAGGTGTAAACCATCAAGGAAAGGGAAGGGTACGGGGAAGCCAGGATCTTCCACTCAGGGTAAGACCAGAGCTAGAGCAATAAACGCTAGCCAAACGCGATATGTTCTTTCCACAGAGGCTCCCAAGCCTCTTAAGGATCCGGATTCCACCACCGACGGGGATAGTGTTACCGAAGCTAAACCGGGCGCGGCCGAAGTGGCCCTACTTGCTAACACCCACGAGGTGCTGAAGGCTAACCGGTTGGAGAGGCCCTCTTTAAGACACTTGAATTCCTCCCTAAATTCAAGAGGTTCAACGGGGCTAGGAACGGTTGGTCTTAGGAAATGTAGCACACTTACTGCCTCGGAGCTTGACAGTAAGGTAATACCAAAACTAAGCCTATATACGAAGTTAATTCTAAAAACCACAACTGTGTAAATTACCGAAATTACAAATTGCTGGTGGACAAACAACTCTTTCTTGCGGGTAGCTTACGGTAGAATACGATCATATCCAGGAAATCTTCTTAACCCAGCCCAAGACAATATAACCATAAACGAAATCTCAGATAGACAAATAAAACTCTTTCTTAAAGAACTGGAATCAGGAAAGTTCCGATTTAGCCCGGAGAAAAAGAAAGAAGGATATTCCCAAAGCGGATGGGAAATCGCTACGCCTTCTAACCGTGATCCCACCAAGATAAAATCTTCTGTTAGAGGAAATGGAAATGATCCTAGAAGCTATTTACGAACCTACCCTAAGTTGTCACACAGATTTCACACAAGCAGGTCATGCCACACAGCTTTGCCACATCTACGGACCAACTTGCGACAACATGGGCTATAGAAGAGGGAGAAATGAATAGATGCTATGACTGCTTCGATTCATAGAAACAGGTGGAGATACTAAGTAAAAAAATTGGAGATCAAAGGTTTATTCAAGTAATTTGGGAAAGACTATGTGCGGCGGGATCTTGGGAGTTCAACCTACGGAAAATGGCGTGGTTAGACGCACGCAGGAAAACCACATATCCCCCATCCTGACCGAGATCTATCCCCGTCAACTAGACAAATAGGTAAAGGAAAAGGCGGAAACATTCAACCAAGGTGAAAGACGAATGAGAAATCCGAAAGGAGCTAAGCTAACAGACCGCAACGCTCGGAAAGGAGGCAGACTTTAGTAGGCGGTGGAACGACTGGATAAGCAATGCAAAAAGCCCTCAGTCGTAGAAACTCGGATTTCCGACGTATGAAATACGTCCGCTACGCGAATGATTTCGTAGTGGAGATAACAGGAACAACAAAAGAAGTGCATGATTGGGGGGGGGAAAACCTGGCTACATTCCTTAAAAAACAACTTGAATTAGAAATATAAACAGATAGGGCCAAAATCAGAAACTTCCTACCAGAGGAAGCAAACTTTTTAGGGGCCTAGGTCAGCTGCGAAGGGGAAAGAACACACCCTTTCGTGAGAAGGGATAATCAGAGAAGGCCCATAGGCAGGCCAGAGCTAGCAACCCAGATTATGCCACTCAAAGCCCCCATCAAGCTAATCGCAGCAAGACTGCATCAGCCAGGGATCACCTCCCCTGAGCAAAAGAAAACCCGGCCGGCACATAGCCTCAATCTCAAGCCATAGCCATTAAGCTGCGTACGAACATTAGCAAACAAGTATGGAATATCACCACGGCAACTAAACTGTAAATACGACCGAAATCAGGCGAGTGGAGTAAGAGTTAAAGTAAAGGCGGCAAATAGAGAGATATAGAATAGAACTAAGTAGCAAACGACTCTCGTGCGAGACGCACTGAGCAAGGCCATTAGCTGTAAAACTCTCCAACTACCTGCTATAGGGAGAAAGTGAACGAAAAAAGGAACGTACTCCCTAACCACCAGCAGCCCTTCGAAAAATCTAGATTTTTCTTTTGCCGAACGCTTGGCGCCTAGAGCCTCAGAGGATATCAACTCGGAACAGACGAATACTCGGGACGGCCGGAGCCAGACAGTGCCGCAAACCGAAGAGCGAATAAGAAAAGGCTACTTTCCGCCACGAATATCCAGGAGACCTCCAGTTAGGGGACCATATCTAAGATACGTTGTCCGCGACGCCAACTGAAACGAAGAAAACCGAAAAACACCAAGTACAGCCTAGTAGCCAGAAAAAAGGACCCGGAAAGGCGGCCTTTTTTTCTATTGTTCCTTGGCTGCGCTTTTGAACGGGCTCCGCCTGCCCTTTTTGAATCGAATTTCCAAACAACCACCAGACACGATTTCCAAATCTGTCACACTATGCCTATGGTAAGAGTGCTGAGAGCTGCGGTGCAACTACTAGATCAGAGATGTCTGATGGAAGATGAACAATGCACCGGCCCCGTGGGCACTATGTTCGTAACCTGTCGAATATTAGGAACAAGGACTCCTATCAAGGTATCAGATCGCAATTAACCGTAGACGAATCCTGTAATGCAAATCTTACTACGAACAAGTGAAAGTCTATTGAAAAAAAAGTTTGCAGCGTTTGTAGACGTATTTGCGCTTGCTAGACAGTGAGAGAAAGAAGAGACACCACGAAGCAACGCTATCGTGCGAAACTTGTCAACTAAAAAAACTTCGAAGATGAGAAACGTTCGTGCAAGCCGTATGCGGTGAAAGTTGTACGTATGATTACGAGGGAGACTCATATCCATGGGTGGACTATAGATAGGTTCTTATTCTATTGCTATACTATTTTTTGCTTTATTATATTCAATGGACGAGGTAGTAGATCCAGCTGTTACTATCAAAGCTATTGGACATTAACGGTATTGGAGTGCGCCCCTTAACGAGGGTGATAGAAGTGCAACAAAATGCACCGGACTACTTCTATGGTTCGCAAAGCGTCTGGCTTACGGAATGAGAGACGAGGAAAGACCATTCTCGTCTGACGTCGAAAGACTCGAAGGACTAGAGCATGCCAGAAACGGGAAGTTAAGGTTAGACCTATATACTAAAAAGGCTCCCCTAGCTAAGAGGCCTATGGTTCCATTCTTGAAGTCGCTGGAGGTACACATTCCTCTTCTCGGTGTAGGCAATATACGAAAAATAGATGCTCAGTCTGCAATGTCCAATAACAGCGCTGGAGTAGTGAATCTATCAGCACCACAGCCAGTGGCATACGACTTCGGATCTAACAGGCCTGGCCCTGTCACCTTTCGGAATGGGGGATCCCCTAACGTTGGCAACAACCACGGTAGTTACGAAACTGCGGGAAAAAAAAGAACGAGGACAACCATGGACTGTTCCTTTGCCTTCTTCGGGGACGGAGGCCCCACAGTAGGTAACAGCAAGCACAAGTATTTAACCGAAGGGGACCAGCGCTTATGCTCCACCGGAGTCTCGGCCGCTTGCAAAGGACGTCGGGATTTTTCGGCGGAAACTCAAGGGTCACAGAGAATAGACCTACGGTGGAAATGTGAATATTCGAGTCTATTTGACCCAAAGATCTACAAAACCGCATATCACAGGATCAACTCCAACCCGGGTCACATGACTCCGGGAGTCGACGATTCTACTCTCGATGCTTTCTCCAAGCGCGTAATTCGTCTTATTATCGATTAAATGAGGGACAGATCCTTTTAGTTCAAACCGACCGGAAAAGAATTCCTTCCGAAAGCTAACGGGAAAATTCGTCCTCTTGGAATACCTCCTCTTATAGACAAGGTAGTACAAGAAGCGATCGGGATGCTCCTTGAGCCAGTGTTCGAACCAAGAATGGTTGATGAAAGCTACGGGTTCAGACCTGGAAGATCCGCACATTTGGCACTAAGAACTATCCGCCGCAAATGGACCGGTACTACTTGGCTGATTGAAGGGGATCTCAAGGGTTACTTCAACAATATAAACCATAAAATTTTGGCATCACTTCTCATGAGAAGAGTCAAAGACTAACAGATAATAGACTTGTACTGGAAACTGGTTTGGGCCGGATTCGTGAACAACGGAACGCGAGAACCCTACACTCTAACGCGTGTGCCGCCAGGCGGCATCTTGTCACCTCTATTATCCAATATCTACCTACATGAATTCGACGTCTGGATGAAAAACCTGGCAGCAAGTTTTGGTGCGCCTGGCAAGCTCCCAGGGCGAGACAAATACTTGCGGAGACTAAATCAAATGGCCAACCTAAGAGAGAGAGCTAAGGTTCAAAGAACTACCAATCGAGAATTGAAAGAGCAAATCCTCTGGCTGGAGAAGCGGAAGCGCCTTCGGCCTTCTACTGTCCATGTAGGCACCAAAATTGACTACGTACGATATGCAGATGATTGGGTAATAGGAGTGACCGGGCCGAAAAACTTGGCTGTCAAAATCAAAGATAACGTAAAGGAGTTCTTAACGAAGGAATTGAAACTGGAACTAAACAAAGAGAGAAGCAAGATCACCCACTTAGCCACAGAGAGAGGTAGGTTTCTTGGAACATTAATAAGTGCTAGGAACAATAAGTACGCAGAAAGCCTATGGCTACGGAATAAGCCAGGACATAAAGTCTGACCCGCTGACGGTAGGATCTTACTGGAAGCTCCTATAAACGAGCTCACGTCTAAACTTGTCAATCGGGGGTTTGCCTGCCATGTAAAAAGACCTCGAAGAATGAGCAAATGGATTTACCTGAAACCGAAGGAAATAATTCAGCGCTACAATGCGGTAATTGGAGGTCTCATGAACTACTATCTTTTCGTGGACAATAAAAACATGATGTGAAAAATCCTATGGATTCTCAGATTCTTGGCTGTCTCCACCCTATGTAGAAAATGGAGAATCTCTACTAAAGCTCTGTTTCGAAAACTGGGACCAACCCTGACAATTAGAAATGGAAAGAATAAAATGGTAGTTTATCTGGCTGTTCCTACGACTTTAACTAGCACCCCTTTTTACTTTGCACTTATTAAACAAAAAACCAGGGGATTGGATCTGCCGCGGTTAACTATGCAGTGAGGTCCCATACCTTCTTAGACGATCTGTATCTTGTGTGTGGAACCACCGAGAGGGTGGAAGGAAGCACCCTATGCGAGACATCTCAGGAAGGGGGGGCTTTGGTTTCACTAAGATCATGGCTCAATTAAACAGGAAGCTGATCCCTGTCCGTGGGGAATGCCACCTTAAAATTCACCGTGAGGAGTATGACAGTCCATCTCTGAAAGACTTAGGGAAGACTTAAATATTAGACTCCTCGAGTGTTTATAGGCGTGGAGAGCTGTTTGCGGGGAAACTTGCAAGTACAGTTTGGTGGGAGGCGGATGGACCCTTGGAAACAAAGACTGGCCGTCGACCCAACCTTATGAGGGGCGACCAGAAGTTGCCGAGTAAAATCCTTCCAGGTGCTGTTGAAGCCTACGGCAAAACGGACACGACTATTTGACATGAAGCACTCATGACCATGACCACAGCCTGTCGTGAAAGGGAATCACAGGGAGAGCGAAAAGCTACAAGCTAAAGCAAAACAAATGGATAGGCTAAAGCTGCGCTCTTAACGCACTTTCTTCTCTGGTTGCCCGGTTCCCAACCGTATTTACGGAATGCAGCTAAACGGGTTGATCGTGAATGCGAGGCGTGCGGTGGGATGTCCAACCAGCGGCGTTCAACCAGTAAGACATCACAGCGTCTTTTCTCGTGGTTTGTTGACTCATAGCGACCATAGCTAGGTGAAGAGAGAAGCAAAAGTTTATTATAAGACATAAAACGCTTGAAGCATAACTGCGCCTTCGTAACATCTCGGACAGAGATGAAAAATGCTCGGTAGAACCGGTGAACCATACATCTCAATGGATAAATGTTTGGGGCAGAGGGCTTGTAGTACCTGCCTAACCGCGACCCCGTGAGGCGGCGGCCGCAAGGCGTTGGTACACATTACTAACAGACGGGAAGGAGCTTAAATAAAGGGATAGACCAGCCTCTAAGCAGGGATATCGCATATTCGAAAAGTGTGGACGACTACGCTCTTTCTAACTAAAGAAAAGAGAACCTCGAAGTGGACGTACAGAATCCACACCCTTTGGAAATGAAATTGAGACTGGAAGTTAAAAAATGGACTTTTTCATGAAGGATAGCGACCTGGGGATGGCCTAAGCTCGCGCTTAATCCAAGTTCGAGGAGAAAGGAAGCGTTGGAGGAAAGACAGCACTTTGACAAGATCACAGAACCTATGATATTTGCTTGCTGAAGCCCACGGCTTTCTTCGGCCCCACTAGACTCTAGGCCAAAGGCCCCCTAGGCATCATTCCCTTCCAAGACGACTCATTACTGTAAGAGGTGAGCTTATGTGCACTCCGGTGCATGAAGCCCGGTCCTTTACATGCTCGCATGGATTCTGCCGATCCCCTGTCTACGCCGGGACTTCAAAAGTACAAAAACCCTCATTATATCGATAGTTTTTGCTAAATTCATTGCCGCCATAAAGGAAGAAGGCATGAAGGTGCTTTACTAATTGATTTGCTGCGCCCTGGTACGACAGGGTTTTCGTAGACAAAGGACTTATGCCGGGTACACCTTGTAGAGTCCGTAGTCCTGGCACCTGCGGCTTTGGAGAACTTGGTTCTGCGACTTCAGTGAATAGTGGACAGAGGCGCATAGCGAGGCTGAAAGTTATGCACTTCAGAGGAAGATAAAATGTGCCGGACGACGCTCTCCTTGGAGTTGGAGGACCTATGTAACTTGCCAAAAAAAGAACGCTCCTCATATCTTTTTTTTAGCGGTCTCTGACTAAGTGGGCTTTGGCTCCCTCCCGAAGTATGGAAAGAGAGAAAGCTTCAGAAAAAGAGGTAGAAAGAGGCCCGGCTTTTGAAAACACGGTTTAAGCTTCGTCTTAACTTAGAGCAAAAAGGAAAGGAATCGGCCTGACCACTAGAGCAAAAAGAGCACTAAAGCAAGCTTTTGCTCAGATACCTTATTCGTAGACCGCAAGACAACTATCAAGACCGACTACCCTGCTTCTATCTCTTTCTTCGCACTGGCCAGAAGTGAATATGCCTAGGGTGGCTCGGAAAAGAGATTCTGTGAGAAATCTGCTTGCTCTTTGGCCTAATCTCCACTTTTTTCAGGACAGGACCCCCTTCGGTGTCATGTATATCCCTTGACGTGGTCTGAACAACTACTATCTAAGTTTCTTTGGCTGACTCTAAACGAAAGTGCGTATGTAGGTGTTCTTAAGCAACTCACTGGCTATGTTATTTGCAGCTAAATTCCAACCTAGTACTTGCGTTCTCCCTGGTTATAGCTAAGAGTTTCGTCGTTGGGATTATTGACGAGGGCTGGGAAGCTTGGAAAACTATCCGTGGAAGAACAGCCTGTGTATGTGCTGCATGTAAAAAAATTGGGCATCAGGTGCGCAAGCTGGCCGACTTCAAAGATCTGGAGATGCTCATGATATCTGCTTAACGAAAGCAGATAATGTAGAATTTTTGGAAAGAAAGGAATCTAAAGGCCGCAAGTCTATATCCTCAGGCAATTCGAATTGGTGAGTCGTGTGATGGGTGACCATCTCGCATGGTTTGGAGAGAGCTTTATTAGCATAGTAAGCTGAACAGCTACCGCAAAGTGGTACGGGTTACTAATGTGAATTTTCTACCCTATTATTCAGACTATAACAGTTCCGATGAAGAGTCACTAACTTTTGACAGTTATATGATTACGGAGGATGAGTTAGAATTAGGTTCATTATGTTCATTAGAAGTAGACCATAGAGTGATTGTATCAGCAAAAACTCATCTACGTCTGATTATAACATCTGCTGATGTACCTTATAGTTGGGTTGTAGTGCGAGGCTCTACGTTATCTGTCCGAAAAGATACCGGAGCCCTTGGTATTGATAAACCCCTTTCAGCACGTTGTGCGATGACCTATAAGTAAGGAGGTAAGTGCTTGCGAAAGTGTAGGAGAACAAAAACCATTCACGGCGCCCTTCAACCAACGAGGCGTACTTCGTCACAGAGGTCTGGCCCGGTCAGTCAGAGGTTACGCGAGTAGATCTAGGTACAGGGACGAAAGGGGGGCTCCTAACCAATGAACTATCTGACCAGGCGGCGGATTATTATTCTACATGGCCGCTTAATTGTCGTGGGGACACAGGCGCAAGCGTGCGGATTGGCCACGATGGCCGCGAGGACTTAGGAGCCTGGGCTCCTAAGTTCGGATAACACTCGCAAACCCCGGATAAGGCCGGAGCGGATATTGAGTGTAGCAAAATCAACATGGATGGCTCCAGCCACGAGACTGGGAAATCCTTCAAACTCAAAAAGAACCGAGATGGAAAATACATTAAGCTGATCAAAATCGTGTCGAACCCAGAGGTTTTGGCCGCGGCGTACAGAAAGGTGAAATCCGAACCACCGGTTAACTTGGGTGGAGACCCCAGTAAGACCTTGGATGGAAGGAGAGAGGGTAAACCCTTGACTTTGAAAGGCGCAGGGCTAAAAAAAGGCTTGACGTTTTCTGAGTTCAATAGAAACAGGATCTATGCTTCTTTGCACTGCTTGAAATCAGGCGACTACCAGTTCAAGCCGTCCAGACGCGTCGCTGCGCACCATGGTTCGCTCGCCAACCAAGTGGGAGATAAGAAGCGCTTAGCTTATGGTCGATTACACCCGCCTTAGCCCACCAAGCAGGACTTCTGCCCCCCGAGCCAAACAAGCCGGCGGGCTTTTTTAGACCTAACGCACATAGCAAGCTTCAAAAAAAGAAAAAAAGCGCGGCTGCCGCACTTTGGCTATGCGTTCTTTCTTGTGAAAGAGGTTTAACTCCTCATTTGCTCTGGAGGTTGACCTGTGCGAGACAAAGTAGTTCCAGAGGCCATGAGGATGGTCCTTAAAGACATCTAGAAACCAGTCCTGTTGGACGTTTCGCACCATTTCAAACCACCGGAGCTGTCACACTGTCAGAGATATCCGCCGGTATTCTTGGAACAGAAGAACCTGGCTACTCAAATTCGATCTCAGATTAGCAGCCATAAATACGATTGAGATCGCTTTGTAGAGCTCTGAAAAAAGGAAAGAAAGGACCGGATATTCCTGGACTACCTTATGAATAGGCTCTTTAATGTAATGCCGGGATCGTGGGTAAGGGTGACCCCTGCAGGGAAAGGTCCCATAAGTAAGTGTAATCTCCCCAATCCTATGTAACATACACTTACACAAACTGCTGAACCTGATAGTCCAGGGAATTCAGAAACAATTCGATACTGGAGCGAAACTCCGTCCAGATAAGCGATTGTACAGGATAGAAACGTACATCCCGAAAAGATGTCCTCTGATCTTGCCAAAGTAGCTGAATTACTCACACCTAAGGGACGGGTGGCAAGGGCTCGCGCTCCCCCTTTAGACAAAACGATACAAACTTTATCTGAGGAAAATACATTAGGTACGCAGACAACTTTATTTGATTTTGGAAATTGCCGAGTGGATTTGTCGTGAAAATCCGAGACCAAATAGTGGAATTCCTGAAAACAGACCTAGAGTTGGAGGTAGGACTAGCAGGGGCAGAGCATATGACACCAGGGGAGTGGACTTCTCAGGGAAGGTGTGCATAGGTTCTATGAAAAACAGGCCAGGCCTTTGAGTCGGTCGAAGGAGATAGAGAAACATCGCAAAGTGAAAAGCCGCTTCGATTTTTTGCTCGACAACGCCAACTCAAGGTTGACCGCTTTGCGAAAGACTCGGCGCTGAAGATTGTTTCCTGCGCCGTTAAGAGGGCGGCCAAAAAGCCCGAGTGGAAACAGCCTAACGACGAAGTAAGGCAGCCCAGGCGTTCTTCAAAAGACAAGTTCGAAAGAGGGACACAAAAAAAGAAAACGCGCAGCGCTTCGGGCGTAGAAAAGCAGTTCCTGAAATCTGTAGCCTGGGCGGCGATATTCCAGCTTCTGCCCTTAAAGCTCACCGCCAGCTTGACACCACGAGACAGGAGTGGACAGAGCAGAGCGTCTCCTGTAGCATCTAGGCATATCAAACTAAATGGCGCACATGAAGGCGGCGCTCATAGGCGAGGGGATGACCCAAAGACTAGTCCCAAGGCCACAGATTTAGGAAAAGCTCACCAAGAGAGACCTTATTTCGAACATGAAAAAGAGAGCGGCAGCAGTAGAGTGGGAGGGTTACTAAATCTCCCGGACCAGGAGATCGTGGCGTGATACCATTCCGTAGCCCGTCGGCTTCAGAACTACTACTGATGCTGCCAGGATCTCTTTGTCGTTGGGTTGTCAACTCTCAAATTCATGGGTCCTTTCACACTTGCTGCCAAACACAAAACCTCATGTCACCAAATTATCCACGAGTACACTAGGAATCTAGTGACCAGGGCAGGGGATGTACAAGTGTGCTTCATATCCAGAGCAGAAAGAGCCATGGGCCGGAGACCCGCTGTGGCCTTACCTCACCTTTCTTCACCAATCTAGACCAGAGATGGCTTTCACTATCTGATAACGAAGGCAAGTGCGCCATGAGGCCGAAGGTCTAACGGAGATCTCGAGGCCGAGGGCCGAAACTGAAGCGTCACCCGGACCACAGGGGGGGGGCAGCAGGCCTACAGCTCTCCGAAAAGGGGCAGCGGCCCCCCACCATGGACGCCATGGCGCTCAACGCCCCGTTTTGACTTCTCTGGGCCTTGCAGCCTTAACCAAAAACAAACATCATGTTATGCTACACAGGGGCAAGCTACCAGCGCTTGACCCATCGTAATGTATTCCTAAAAACTTAAAAAGAGCAAAAAAAAGGCGTTGAGGGCGAAGCCCTCGATGCGGCGAGGTTTTTTTCTCTCGCTCCCCTCTCACTTTTGGTTTTCTTTTTGGCGGTGAACCGTATGACGGGAGACTGTCACGTATGGTTCGGAGGGCGGGGTGATTTCCCGACCCCTATCCTTCTTTAGGTGTAAAATGCGATGCTGTATTTGGTTGTTCAAATCAGACTTCCATTTTTATTAAACGAAAAGGAGTTTACTATGGTCAATGCAGTGAACTTTGTGGAACCAATCATGCGTTTATGCGTGCGCCCGAATACATAGGCCGATTGCTGAGCTGACTCTGGCTCAGTCGCACCTTCTCGAACAGGGCTCTACCTGGGTGCGAGCTGCCCAAGGAGCTATCTTAGCAATATTTTGGCTACAGCCATAGGGAAAAGCCGAGGATCGATGGGCCTGCCCCCATTAGGGCTTCCCGGTGAAGCAGAGGATACGGTTAGGATAACGAGCTTGAAACGCGGAGCCCGTCCAAAGCTGGACTGAAGTCCCAAGCAGGATATAGCGGCGAACGCGTGGTTAGTAGGCCCATAGCGCTGAACCTGCAGTTGATGGCATTAGCCTCTGCGGCACTCGAGTAACCACAGGGCACTCCATACAGAGCAAGTCTGAGAGATCAGACGCCCGCGCAAGAACCTAAATTCTCACTAAGAGGTAAAAACAAAGTCGGACCTATGGAAGTCGGGGCCAACTATCCCCATGACCTTGTCCTTGGGGAGTTCAGAGGCCTCATAGTAGCACGGACCCTTTTGAGGTCATGCCAAGGAGGCCAGTCCAAGATTGTACTGTTCCTTTACCAAGACAACGGGCGCTCCCAGCGAATTTGTACGCCATTCTACGCGCAAGCTAGACTAGACAGACATGCCCGTCTCTCGGCAGCAGAACAGGTAAAAATCTGCAAAGCCAGAGACGGCATCAACTTTTTAGGCGCTCACTGCGAAAAACGCAGCCGTGGTAGTCCACAATTACGGGTGCACCAAAGGCGCGCCCAGTCCGATCAAAACAAGGCTAAATGGCACCCTGTGCCCTGCGGCCTCAAGCTTCAAGAAGCTGGATTCGCCGCTCGCTGGCGGAACCTGGTAGGACTTCGGCTTATTACCACGTAGGACCACGCAGACATACTAAGGTTCTATGATCGAAACATGGTCTTGTGAACATCTATTCCTTTGCATTGAACTGCAACTCACTACTGAACATCACCTATCTCTTGAAAAGGTCACCTTCGGCCTGGCTCTCAGAAGTGGCGGACCGTTACAGCTGGAGATTAGCCTGCCCGAGGATAAAGCTTGAGCTATATATATGACCCAAGGAGCCCGCTATAAACGTGTTTAAGCCTGAGCCACTAGCCCTAGCAAAGAAGATCGTAGACCTAAGCTGGCCAAGGCAACTTGCTCTGTTTTTTGCCCCGAGTGTGCACCATCTGTGGACCTTCTTAGGTAGAGATGCACCATCTGAGAGAGGTGAAAGACGTGGGAGCTAAGATTCGCACAGGGATGCCACCCATCTATTATGCTGGGGGCTTTCAGGCGTAAGCAGATACCCTTGTGCAGACTACACTTGTTTTTGGCCTTTCACCACAGTAACCTTACGGCCACCGATATGAAGATACTTTCAGCTTACACTATTGTGGAGAAGGTAAGGCCCAAAGTCGATATCTAGGAAGGCGAGCCGTACGAGTTGAAAGGCTTCCATACGGTTCTGAGGGCAGGCCCGCAAGGATACCTACAGCCTGACCCCTATCTATTGTCGTAGAAGCTGTTTCTTTGGATGATTATGTTTCTCGGGTATCTAATGAATTAGACTAAAAAGCAAACACAGGACCAATTATGAGTGTCTCTTAAAAGCATCCTTATCATTTAGTAGATCCAAGTTCATGGCTAATTTTGGGTTCATTGGGAGCTTTGGCAAGCACCATCGGTGGTGTTATGTACATGTGTGCGAGGTCGAGATATTCATTGGGTTGCTACGGCTGGAAAGCCGTGCGCAGAGACCTGTCTACGGACGCGCCTAAACTGCGCCTCCCATGCCCTAACTCCACGGAAAGGAGAGAGGCATCTACGCTAGGAGGCCCAGTAACATGCCGGATGAAGTGTATGCTAACGAACTTCAACAAAGGCAGCCCTTTACATAAGGGTGGGAGCCCGGTCCTCGAGGGCCGCGAGTCCCAGAGTGTAGCGCCACGTTGCCTGAGTATCTCTAGTGCATGAGAGGGAAAAGCTAGGGTCCCCAACGTGGGCCAAGGTCAAGCTCCACCGGTGAATGAGCAGATCGCTTTACCATCCGGTCAAGCCCTGGAGGCACTTACTCCGGAGTGGACCTCCTCAGAGAGCCCACAGTCCAACGGCCCAAGGATAACCACCCCAAGGACTCGCCTCAGGAACGAGGCCGATCCAGAGATGGGCAGAACTGAAGAAAGGGTTCGACACCTGTTACCCGAGGACAACGGACCCGAACGCGACCCTAACCTTCAGGATAGCCCTCCCTGTCCTACTCTTGAGCACACCGATGCTAGCGAAAGCTGTGCGGGGAGGCTTAGGAAAATATCCCCAGAAAGAGACGGAAAATTTCGGAGACTGATCATCCTAGCCCACCGGGACACCTCTTTAGTTCAAGTTAATTTAGCTGCGTACAAAAGTATAATATCCTTTCTACCCCAGAGGGCAAGGAATAAGGCCAGACCCTTTGGGGGGAAGAGTGGGCCTTCATCCCCTCGAGGGCCTCGCCTCGTCCCGGTTCGACCAGGCCGCAGCCCGACTACAAGCGGGCACCTCTCAGTAGACTGATGTTTGGAGATACCTAAACCAGGTAAGGCCGACGGGCTCCGACCACTGACTGTAGCTTCGCTCTTGATTCATAAAGTCCACAACTTCGCCTTCGAGACGAAATAGTGCAAGAAGCAGCCATCCTATAGTCCTGGAAAGGATGAGCCTACCTTCGACTTGTCGCAAGGCTTCCGCTCGAACGGATCCTGCCACACTGCATGAAGGAAGATCAAGTACGAATGAAGGCAGCCGCCTCCTTGGTTTTTCGAATTCGACGTGCGCAAGTGCTTTGACACCATCCATCAAAACAAGCTCCTAGGCATACTGAAAAAGAAGATCCAAGACCAACGGCTCTTCGACAACCTACGTCAAATGTTCCATACCAAGGTACTAGGCCTAGGGACCCCCCAGCTGGCGGGCGGGGTCCCGCGCGCGGGAAGGCCTATCTCCCCTTTCTGCCACGTTTGGCACCCGTTAGACGTCAAGGTGGAACGCATCATAGCAGAGCACAGCTCTACCAAGAGCAACCAGCGAACCCAACCAAATTAGACCCAAATACTCAAAGCATTATTCGCCATGGCAGCACCGTCGCCTTTTGGCTAATGGCAGGAATGCTTTACAGAGGGGGAAAGGTGTCTAAAGCTAGCCAGTAAGCTTACCACGGTAGACTACCGCGCGCGACCCCCACTTTGCTTTGCCCAGGTCCATTACGCACGCTACGCCGAGAACTTCTTCATGGGTATATCTGGGCCAAAATCCTTGGCAAAGAAGCTGGGTCACTTCCTTAAAAGCAACCTACACTTCAGAGTAAACCCGAACAAGACGAGGCCGCAGCACTCAACGTCGTCCACGGACATCCCTTGAGCGTATTCCTACGCGCACTGCGTAGCCAGAAGCTGGATCAAAGCCCCAAAAACCACTCAGGTCCTACAGAAGCTGCGATCGCAGTCTACCTGGCAACAGAGCTGCGCACCCGAGGGCTCTGGATAGTCCGTTGGACCTCAGGCTTTCAGCGGGCGGCGTCCAAACAGCTAGGCAGCGAGGCGGCCATAACCATGGTCAAGAGTCAGAGCCGGAACACCTCACTAGAGCTCATGGCTTTTCTCCAAGCAGCAGAGTTTGGAAAGCGCACTACACCAACCATTTCTTAGACGTCCAGTTCTAGAACGCTCTAGAAGTAAGAGTGATCCCACCCGCCTCAACAGCAGCCAAGGAGACTCTTCGAAACTAGACGCCCTCCCCCCAGCCATCTCAACAAGGATGCGCTGAGAGGCAAGAAGCCGGCTCCTGAGCAGAGCCGGGGCCCCACGACGTCGTCGATGGGACCACTTAAGAGGCAACGCAGCTGGATCCAGGTTACAGCTTCCTCGGAGCCTCTCTAAGATAGGCTGCGCCTGCAAGGCAGCTTATGCAAACGAAACCACCAGCGATGACCGCCTTACTGAGCCAAGAAGACCACGTCATTGTGGATTGCTTCCACAGCATAGCCCAAAACTTAAACTACTACCAATGCCGTGACAACCTGCACGCAGAAGATCATCGACTACCACGTTCGATAGTCGGCGATCTTTACCTTAACCCACAAACATAAGTGCAACGCCAAAAGGATACTCGACTTATACACAAGGGATCTCTCCAATTCAGCACAGGCAAGACCATGGTTCAGTACCTAACCGCTCTCGACCTAAGCGTAGGCCAAGAGTTTGTCATATCTGCTCTAATTTCTATCACGGTAAAGGATGGATCGTCTATTTCTGAACCCGAGTAAGAGCAAATGGCTCCTGGACGGATGTGCCGTCCTGGGAGGCACGGGTACAAACATAGAAAGGCATTATATGCGCTAACTTTTTCTTTGCAGGACAAAAGAAAACGGCGTCGTCACAGGGGTATCGAAGACAGGCAAACAAAGAAGTGGGAGGGAGAAGGGTGAGAGAAAAAAGGGAATCCGGTCTGCCTTGGGGCGGAAACAGTAGCCCTTGCAGGCGGCTGGCTCCATCACGATCTGTGACATAGGGGCCACATAGATGTGGAAAATTTCGTAACCATTGGATGGGGCGGGATAATTAGGAGAGGGGAGTTGTATGATGGGAGACTATTACGTATGGTTCTGTGAGAGGGGGCCAGGACGGCAATGGCCCGGTCTCCCTACTCTCTATTCTTTTACGGGAGGTGGAACACTTCTTAGTTTAGGCTTAGGAATGATCCTATATACCATGTTTGTATGGTGGCGTGACGTCACATGTGAATTTACTTACGAAGGACATCATACATTTGTGGTCCAATTAGGACTTCGTTATGGTATGATTTTGTTTATCGTGTTTGAAGTCATGTTTTCCCTAGCTTTTTTTCGGGCTTCCTTTCACTCTTCTTCGGCACCCACGGTAGAAATTGGAGCTATTTGGCCTCCTAAGGGAATTGATGTGTTAGATCCTTGGGGAATTCCTTTTCCAAATACACTTATTTTACTTTTATTGGGAGCCGCCATAACTTGGGCTCATCATGCTATATTAGCGGGATTGAAAGAAGAAGCTGTTTACGCTTTAGTAGCTACTGTTTCGCTGGCTTTAGTTCCTACCGGGCTTTAAGGAATGGAACATGTAGAAGCACCTTTCACAATTTCCGATGGTATTTATGGTTTTACTCTTCTTTCAGCTACAGGTTTTCATGGTTTTCATGTTATTGTGGGTACCATTTTTCTAATAATACGTGGTATTCGTTAATACCTGGGTCATTTCACTGAAAAGCATCACTTTGGCTTTGAAGCAGCTGCTCGGTACCGGCATTCCGTTGATGTGGTTTGGTTATTCCCGTTTCTATCCATCTATTGGTGGGGAGGTAATTAAAAAAAGGGCGTAGATTCGTACGGCAAGACGACTCTCGATTCTTAAATAACTTATATTTCCTACAGTTAACAATTATTTGATAGACTATCTAACTCTAAGCAATTTAAGTTATTGGTGGGGTTTTGGTTTGTCGGCTGGTATTCGTTTGGTTATTTAGATAATTACAGGTGTTTCCCCAGCTATGTATCATACACTTCATGTGGATCTAGCTTTCCTAAGTGTAGAACACATAATGAGAGATGTTAAAGGAGGCTGGTTGCTTTGTTACATGTATGCTAATGGTGCAAGTATGTTCTTTATTGTGGTTTATCTTCATATTTTTCGTGGTTCATACCATGGAAGTTATGCGAGTCCTAGGGAATTAGTTTGGTGTCTCGGAGTGGTCATTTCATTATCAATGATTATAACAGCTTCTACAGGATACGTATCATTTCGGGGTCGGATTATTGGCCCCTCCTTCTACTAATAGGAGAATAAAAACCCCACTAAATGCGGGAAACTCTTCATTACTAAGGTACTTCTCCCCACGGAAGACACGAAGAGGACGGCCGCCGAAGGCCGTCTCTCCATCGTGCTGTCTCGCGTGGGTGTCAATTCTAAGTAAAAATCCTTAGGATGCAACCATAGACAATCCGCAGGAAAGCTCTCGCTACACAGGCTCCTTCGGCCTCGAGGGAAGCAGCATAGAGAGTTTCTTAGAGACTACACGTGGGGTGCTTAGTCTGTCATTGACCTTCAGCTAGGTAAATATATAGTCTCACTTTTCTTCAAAGAATCATGTCTATCTTGAGGTCGCAGGGCAAATTAGCGTCCCAATCCAGATTCCTTTCCTTTGGCCTGGGAGATAATATCCTTGAGGCTAACGCTCTATGATATATAGAAGAGATCCAATAGGACCTGAGTCGGCGCGTTAAAGGCTACGAAGCAGCTTTCCGTGACAATTTTTTCACTATAACCAGTGACTAGATAAAGGCCAGGGGGCCTTGGATTTCCGAAGGATGGAGTCTTACGGTCTATTTAAGCCATATAGGCCGCTTTCCTTTCTAAGCTTTCTAACCTTCTGCCAGAACAACAAATCCGGGCCAAGGGTTATAGGTATCTTTGGGTGATGTTTTAGCTGAATGAGAAGTGAACACTAGAATAGATTTCAAGCAGCCCATCAAACATGGCCTTCGGCCTTGACTGGGTTTACTCTCGCCTTTTGTTCTGGGGATAAATCTCTCTTAGGGTGCCCACACCCGAACTGACGAGTGATGATAAGGATTAGTATTTAAGATTTCGAAGCTTCGCTCTCAGCAACTTCGGATGGACTTCACCAAAAGTTTTCTTCTGAGGGAGTCAAGGTAGTTCCTAAGAACATGGTTGAGTATTCGACTTTTGGAGCATTAGTGTATGGGCTTATAGCATGGGGCCGAGCAGGCTCCGGCTTCCCCATTCATAAAATAGTCTTACTCAGTCTGAAGGAGAATTACTGATAAATGTACTGCAAAAAAAACGAAGTTTCAGGGCTAATAAATATTAGGCCGTAGGCTCCAAAGGGCTGATCTATATCCCAGTCAAAAGTGGTAAAGTGAAAACACAAGCGGAACCTTCCATTCATGGGTGTTTAGTTAAGGCGTAGAAAAGACATGGTCTGTAGAAATGAAGGCAAATGAGCTCTCGGGGAGCAACGGTAATTATGAGCTCAGCTAGCGTCATATTTGTAGTAGGAGACACTATAGTAACTTGGCTTTGGGGTGGCTTTTCCGTAGACAATGCTACCTTAAATTGTTTTTTTAGCCTTCATTACTTACTTCCCTTTATCATTGCAGGTGTTAGTATTCTTTATCTAGCTGCATCATATTAATATGGTTCCAATAATCCATTGGGGATCAATTTTTCCGTAGATAAAATAGCTCCTCATCTCTATTTTTACGTAAAAGATCTAGTGGGTCGGGTAGCATTTGCCATCTTTTTTCCTATTTTCGTCTTTTATGCACCTAATGTCTTGGGGCATCCCGACAACTATATACCCGGTGCGGGTAGCGATTCTCGTGACACCCTTAAGGAACCGGAAGAGCATATCAATGTTACACTGCGCAACACGATATGGAAGCACTCCGAAGGGAACTCCCCGGCTGGTAAAATGCGGGCCAAGTCATGTATAGAGACAAAGTATTCTCTCGAGAGTAGGTACTGCGGGGTGCCAAAAAGGACACCAGAAGATACGAGGCACACAGTCTGTGCACCAAGGCTCAGAATCCAGACGGAAGTTAAGTGGGGGGTCGGAGAAACCTACACGAGGAGTACTACAGAACGATTTTTTTGCAGTAGCCCAGGGGAACTCTGAAAAGTGAAAGGAGAAACCTTCCACGATAATGGAGCGGTCAACTAAAGAAAAAAGAATAGCAACGGCATCAGCTGAGAAAGACTATTATCCTGTATCAACAACGACGGAATAATAACCAACATCTTCGACATAATAACCTCAAAAGAAAACCTGGTACAAGCATACTGGGAAATCAGGAGCGAACCAGGAAACCTCACACCTGGCACGGACGAAGAAAGGGAGACCTTAGACGGCATCAGAGAGAAATGGTTCCAGGAAGCGAGCCTGGCTCTCTAGGAAGGACGCTACGCTTACAGAGCAACCGAAAAAATCGGGATAGGCAGAGAATCCAACAGGACGCGCCCTCTCACCAGAACATCTCCCAAGGATAAAATCATAGAACAAGCCTTCAGAAGGATAATCGAGCCCTTCTACGAGGGGTCATATAAGTGGGTGGAAATCCCGGAACAGGAGTACCAAACAGCGAAAGAACAGTTCAGTTACAGGCTCAAGGCGGGGCGGGACATGGAAGACAAGTCCAAAGCTGACTACAAAAGTCTTTCGTCTAAATATTACGAAAAAGTTTGGGAAATACCAAAAATCTTCAGCGAGAGAAGCCACGGATTCCGCCCCAACAGAGGCGTCCATAGCGCCATAAGGGAGATCAGCACATGGCAGGAAGTCAACTGGATCCTGAATTACGACATCAAGAAGGCATACGACTCTCTCCACAAAAAAAAACTAACCAAAATGATACGACAAAGAATAGCCGACCGCCGAGTAACAGACGAACCAAACAAAATGTTCCAATGTCAAATAATAGGAGGCGAAATAGGGGGGATGAGTAACGAAAAGAGCGTAGCACCCCCGGGCAGTATCTTGTCCCCGCTACTCCTCAATATATATATGACAGAATTGGATAACTTCGTGAAGAACCTAAAAACAAAGTTTGACCTAGGTCCATTAAGTACTGTAACGAAAAGAGAGTGCGACAGGATGAGAAACACCTACGGAACCAAATCAACTTTCGGGAAAAAACATGGAGCTCCACTGGCCTGCGAAAAGGGGAGGGAGGCCTTGATGGAATACTACAAGCAACACAGCTCAGCCTACAACCAGAAAACTTACCGCCGACTCAGATACATCCGGTACGCCGATGACTTCATCATCGGGATCGGAGGTAGCAAAGCGGACGCGAAAGAAGTCCAGAAGCAAATCAACGATTTCATCAAGGGCAACCTACATCTGGAAGTGGAAAAGGATAAGCTAACCCATCTGACCAGCGACATCATCGAGTTTCTGGGATTCGTCACTAGGAAACCGGACTAGGCTATGAGCAAGAAGCTTAGATCATATCCCAAGATTATAGAAAAGTACTGACGGAACAAGAACTGAGTGCTGGCAAGACTTCACTGGGAGACCAGCAAGTTCGATCGGTTCGCTGAAAAGCTGGCCCGAAACAAAGTCGGGAAGAAAATCGAAGCGCTTTTAACCGACTGGGGATACCGCTGGCGAAAGAAGGAAAACATTTCCAAGGGAGCCGAGATTATCGCCGAGGAGCTATTCCTGAAAAAGGCTGGAGAGATCCTCGAGTAGATGAGATCAGAACACCAAAACAAGACGGCGTCCCTCCAAGCGGAAGCGCGCGCCTTAGCAGAATCTAGGAAAAGACTCATATTGCCGAAAGCCAAGGATACTAAAAACGGAAGGCAGCATATAGACCAGAGAGAGCTAGGGTACGACTTACGAAAGTGGATAGAAGCTATTCGGACCAGCCTGGTAGAGGGATGGAAAGACCTCGGATCTCTTGTTCTCTCTGAAATACCAGAATCCAGAAAAAGCTTCTTAGAAGCAGTGGGTAAAGAGTATAAGGGTTTGGCACATCACGAGAAGGCACACACCCTAGCCGTAAAGGCTACGGCATGGAAGAGCAGACTGAGAAAAAACACCACAGAAGAAGAGAGGGTCAAGTATGCAGCTATGGTAGCAATACTCCCCATAAGGAATAACATCTTGATCGAAGCAAACATCAAAGAAATTATGCACCGGTTGAAGGACGTCAATATAGTGTACAAAAAGTCCAATGAACTGAAACCGGCGGACCAGCTGATAACGGTACACGCCATAGACATTATAAACTGGTACGGTTATAAGGCCAGGGGCATACTAAACTTCTACTGATGCGCCAGAAACTTTCACCTAGTGAAAAACATCGTCGATTATCAAATGTGAATGAGCCTGATGTATACAATAGCTAAGAAGGAAGCTAGTTCGATAAGCAAGATCAGTTCCAAATATGGGAAGGACGTAACAGTAACCGACGGGAAAGGCAAGCCCCTGGTTAAATTCATATCTAAAGGGGAACCCTTTAGCATAAGCCATAAATTCATAGGGCGCGAGGAGGACCTTAGTCTTAGTTACCTCGACAGACTCATGACTTCAGGTGGAAACGAGTGGGTTTAGCACACTAGGGTAGAGATGCTGCCTCTCTGTGAGAGGGAAGCTCCAGAGATCCACCACGATCAAAGGCTCCAGAAAAATTACACTTAACTTAAAACTCCATTATGGACAGCAAGCGAAGGCGCGACCTCACTGAGGGGACGAGGAAAAGAAGCAACTGCCCTTCGAGGGAGAACACCTGGTGGAGGACAAGGCTGTCTTATAGTGGACAAGCTGGATCCTATATTTCGAAAACATCTTCAACACAGACCTGACGAAGATACTGAAACCTTTTTCTAGTTAGAGGGCCGTCGTGGTTGAGTCCGGAAGTAATTGGTTGGTAGCTGTATGATTTAACGGATTACGTATGGACTACGAGAGAGGCTTCGGCCTACTTGCCCAAATCCGATGTCAACCCCGGCTCATATTGTGCCAGAATGGTATTTCTTACGTGCGCTATGCACCTCATCGTCGACACGGAAAGCCACCGTCTTCACTGCAGCGAGCGTGATGAAGCCACTCTTACACTGGATGATGCGAACCAACGTACCTGGGGAAAGCCCAGGCAGTGAAGCTAAGAGTAAAAGCCTTTCTAGGCCACGCCACCTTAGTGGCCAGTATGTCGGGCAAGGCATGACTCTCCAAGGGGAGGTTCAAAAATCTGATACAGGTAGCGGTGGTTCGATACCCCTCTTCCGCCTCAAGTCGGTGGCTATGGGCGGAAGGATTGCTATTCGGGGAAATGGTAAAAGCTCCCCGAACGCTGTTAGCAGTCCCGCCATGTGCAACAGCACGTCCAAAAACCTGCGGACACCTACAGAGAGTAAAAAGACGGCGCATGTGGAAGCATGGGATTCCCTTCTTCCAAAGCAAGAAATGAGCAACCCATCCCCAAAAGCTCAGCTTCTTTCTTTGGAAACCCACCGAATACCCAATAGGTGGGCAGCCTTCAAAAAGCCTAAGGGGAACGGAACCATCGTAGTAAGGCTTTCCCTAAAGGATGGTAGCAAACTCATGGCAAGGTCATTACGCCCTGGAAGAGGTAGTAGAACCTTTCCCCTCGGCTCGAACCTGTGCACCCATTCCGAGGGAGCGAAGGGACGTAATCGTCTTGACGAGCTCAGCCAAAAACTTTTCAAGGTCTCCTTCGGGTCCATCCATCTTGTGAAATTTCAGATCTCAATGTTCTAATCTATGCTTATGGGAGCATAAAATCCAACCCAAGGAGACAGCGGCCGCCGCAGAGGAGATCACCCTCGAGGGTATGTCGATCTAGAAGCTACAAAACCTTTCAGACCAGTTACCAAAAGATTTCACTTTAAGCCTGCTCGTCCTCCTTCTAGAGCCAAGAAGGAAAGAAAAAAGACCCTTTAGGGAGAGGGGGCCAGCCAGTTTTCACCTCCTTAGGGATAACCTCCCCCACAGATAAGGTTGTTCAGAAAGCCATACTCTTTGGAAAGAATCTACGAGCCTTAATTCCTAGACAGCTACCACGGGTTCCGGCCTTACAGCAGCTGCCACACCTGTAGAGCAAGTAGCACACCAATGGAAGAATATGGGTGATTAAAGGAGACATTCACCGTTTGACAGTATTCCCCAAGGCAAGCTCCTGAACGTTCTGTCTCGAGACAAGGGATGCCCTACCAGACCTGGTTCTTTTTAAACGAGCCATCCGATGCGGATATGTGTTAGGTAGTAAGCTTACCTTAAATTAAAGGAGGTCGGCACCCCGTGAAGGAGTATCTTAAGCCCGCTTCTATGCAATATCTATTTGCAGGCGCTAGATTTTTCTAAAACCATTGAAGATACAGTTTAATTTCCAGCCTAGAAACAAAGGAAGCCATCCAACATATCGCCAATTCAGTTATCCAATCAGTGGATCAAGAAAAAACGTAGATGCCGCCGCGAAAAGAGTTCCGCCGCACCTTAAGGAGCCTACGAACCCCTCACAGGGTTTTGCCTAAATAGATACAGACTGAAAATAGGGCAGGCGGCGGCTCTCTTACGTTCGTTATGCAGATGATTTTCTCCCTGAGGTAAAAGGGTCTAAACTGGCTGCTTTATTCGGGATCAGGTAGCCACCTTTCTAAAGGAAGGCCTAGACCTGCAGGTGAGCCTGGATAAAACCCATTGTTTACACACTAACAGACTGGAAGGGAAGAAGCAAAGCTTCTTCTCTGGGACCCATATCACAAAGTTCCGTGTCTCAAAAAGGGTCCAAGATCCAAAGAGTCTTTTTAAGAAGCTACTTATATCAACATTCATACAAAAAGGGCTTTCCTTATACCGAGAGCCATTAAAAAGCGGGCCTCAGTACGCTCCAGACTTCTTTTCTTGTGGTAATTATGGAAGCCCTTCTCTGATCACTGTGAAAGCGACCGGCCAGCAAGAGCTTCGTAAAGCTATCCAATTACAAAGGAACGGCGCTGAACCGGGCCTCAAACCCGGAACTGATATCTTGATCTTGTCTAATACAGTGATACAAGGCATGATTCAAGACTACAGACATGTACATAACCAATAGAAACTTTGGAAACCTCTAGAGACCTTTCAGTAATCTTGTGCTCTCACACTGTGAAAGAAGCTAGGTCTACGGACCCAAACCAAGGTCTTCATTTGGGAAAAAATAAAAAAGGGCATGCTGGGAAAGAGGTCTCTCTAGCGAGGCCCGAAAGGCTTCTTCGAACCTCTAAACTGACGCTTCAAGAGCAAGCAGGCTGTGGTAGCTCAAAATTGAGACCACATCCGTGGCTCTCAATCACACGCCGGAGAATAGGGCGCTCTAACCTGTGGTAATCCTGTGTTCACTGTGGCAAGATAGGAAGAGATGCTTCATGTGTATGGCCTAGCCCAAGTAAGAAGGCTGTCTCACTTAGGGCGACTGAACCTTATCTCTTTAAGGTAGTGATATTGAAAACCAATTCAATTCTACAGAAATTGTCGGCGAAAATAACCCAAACTAAAAGCGACCAAAGTAATAGTGAGTTTGTAGAGAGCCGTGTGAGCTGAAAGGTTCACACACGGTTCGGAGGCGAGGATAACCCTTAGCCTACCAGTCTATGCTATTCTTCGAAGTATACTTAACAAATTAGGGGGTGTAGCTGCCATAGGACTAGTTCCCGTGTCATTATTTGCTCTACTCTTTATTAACACATCATATGTACGTAGTTCAAGTTTCCGACCGATTCACGAAAAATTGTTTTGGTTGCTTTTGGCAGATTGCCTACTTTTAGGTTGGATTGGATGTTAACTTGTGGAGGCACCATATGTGACTATTGGACAAATTGCTTTGGTTGGTTTTTTCTTATACTTTGCTGTCACGCCTATTCCTGGCAAATTAGAAGACAGATTAATCAATACTTCAAGCGGGGAAGGTCAGCTTCCCTGCCTCTTCGTTACCATCAGTACTCTGCGATTTCGTCCCTTGGTTATTAAAAGCCACCACCATAAGGAAATTGTAAACCATCTCTGTCTTCGGTTTCTAACTGTCATTTTGGTGTCCATTAGCCTCATTTGTACTGCTCGTTCCACCCAGGCAGGCATCCTCGAGTAGAATCGGCAGAGATTCTGCTTCTGATGGTAGGGATTCTATGGGTTCGTAGAAGATTCTGATTTTAAGTCTAGTTCTAGCTCGGATGAAAGTCATACTAGCTCCAATGGTACCGGAGAAAACAGGCGCTAATTGATCAATTACCTGGCTACAAGGAGCTAGATGCAAGCGCCAGTGAAAAAAACCGCTGAGGCAGGGTCGCTAGTTGTGCTAGGAGCTGAGCTACTCAACTCGTCCGGCTGTAGGTTGAAGATGACGAAACCAGGCTGCCCGGAATTCCTTTACGGGCCTTAGTAGGCGAATTATCTACTACTTAGCAGAATTGCCCTCTAGCTAAAGAAAGAGCTTAGTGGGTTTTGAAAATTAGGTTAACGCTTTAAATAGAATTGAAGTCGACCGTACTCCTAAATTTGGGAAAAGGATGTGTCCTTCGATGGCAAGAGTGATAGCCCTTCGACCTCCATCCCCTAGCCCCTTATGGAATGATTCCGGGCAGGGCTGGCTAATCGGTGTTCACCTAGGTAGTAGTATGAAAGAGGAGCAAAAACGGAGGCGCCGACCGTATGGCCTATGAACGTTGGTGTAAGAGATATCGATACAAAACCTTTGATGAAAAAAGGAATGACCTTATCCACATTCCGAACAGACTAGGAATAACAAGGATAAAAGTCCACAGAAGGAAGGGAAAGGTATATAGGGAGTGGAGTTGAGTCCTAAGTTCTTCGACCTTGACTAGCCACTGGGTGTACCCGTGGCCAGAGCCCCCACACCCCACCTCCACCTAGAGCGCACAAGTCACCAATGGAATCGGTAGCAGTCCAACACTAGACCTAGATTTTCTAGGTCGAACTTAGACTCCTCGACCTCTGGCTGTCAGCCAGCACAAGCGGCCGCTAAGAATAATCTTCAAGAAAATTACATGAAGTAGTTGTAAAAAGACTCAAAAATAAGGAACATAGCCTGCTTTATGAAATCGGATCCAAGTTATGTTCTGAAGTAAATCTAACATGTGGTAGATATGAGTGGCTTTGATATCTCTATGACCAACAATCTTCTTTACTGTTTCAATGGGTACACCTGAAATTATAAAATCAGTTATAAGGGTGGCTCTAAAACTATGATATGAGTTCGTAAGTTTCTTCGAGAGCTCGCTCTCTTCAAAATACGATTGAATTCATGGGTTGGGGTAACCCTATGGAGACGGGTTGACGTATGAGCGAGAAAGACAGGTTAATTCAAGCATTAAGAGATGAGTTAAGAAATAGTTTCGACAAGAAGTATGTAAATCGAATCAAGAACGGATTCTTAATCTTTACTTTATGGTTTCTTCGGGATACTTTTAAGAAATCTTTGATCCTTTTATTGGTTCTTCTTTTAGTTCTATATATGACATGGACTTTCATAACTTGGGAAATTCCTCAGGAGACTTTACCTTCCAACTCAGTACAGCAGACTAACCCCGGAATAACTTACGAAGAAGGCCTCCTGGCAGGGATTTTAATGGCTTTAGTAGCGGGGATTATTGCTTACTTAGTTGACTCAAAGAGCGGAGGAGAGAAAACACCTGACCTCGATTTACCCTCTGTTTCCCGAGAGGGACTCAGTCTTACTTAATTTGGATGAGAATCTCCGGGAGAAGTTTAAGCCGGTGCTAGACACGTACTGGAAACTCTTGTCTCAAACTAAGATGGGAGAGGAGCCCGTACCGAGTGATACGGGAATAGAGAGCGGGCCAGAATGAGCCTATTTCGTTGAATAAGTAACTTTGCATCGGATTATTAGCAGAATTTTCTTTCAGTTCTCAGGGAAGGCTAACATTGGGCTTTCCCTCCCCCTCCCCTGGGGGAGGGGAAGCAGGAATTAGTCCCAACACAGGCTGGACTATATCGGTATTTCGGATACAGTACTTATATGAGATATCATAAATAAAAGAGGTTTCACGCTACGCCACGCATGGCGTAGATAGGAGAATCTTTATTCCATTTCTATTAAATTACGCAGTGCATGAATCAGCATCAGAATACGAAACTCAGTTGGCCTACAAACGAAAACTCCAGGGTAAGAGAAACCTGAGGACCACCGAATTTTAAGAAAAGGGAAGCTGACTTAGAGGAAGAATCCCCATGGGAAGACGACAAATCCCTCCAGGAAAAGAGACACGCAACCTCGCGTCATTCAGAATTCCATCTCCTGACCTAGAACCCATAAGTTACGAGAAGCTCAAGGGGATAGAAGTCCCTTCTCCCAAGAAGACGAGAACCAGGGATCTCCAGACCTCACGAAATCTAGCGAGATATACCTAATAAAGACAAATGAAAGACTTTCCCAGAAGCACAGAATAGACTGAAAGATCCCGGAAAAACGGCCGGATAGAGAGGACGCAGAGCTATCCCCTGAGGAGGTAAGACATACCTGAGATTTCGAAGGTCCCGTCTTCTCTTCTTTACGCGAAAACCCAGAATGTAGGATAGAAGAAACTAGAAGATGAGAACGACTGAATCGAATGACGCAAAGCTCGCAAGAAGTGCACGTCTCCGCGAGGAAGGGCCCCCAGATTTCCAAGGGAAATCTGCGCGGCTCTCGCGGGATTGTAGTATTGTAGGATCTAAAATATTATATAGGAGAATAGGAATGGAATGGGAGTCACAGTTCATTAAAGCTAACTCCCATGTAAAAAAAGGAAAATATTATGCAGGATTTACTTAGCTTAAAGAAAGGAGAAGCTTTAGCCTCTACCTTCAAGACAGAAGATCTTTATTATGGAGATAAGAAGGATTCTAAATTAAAAAGCTGCGAGGAACTTCATAAGTACATTTGTAAGAATACCTGTCTTTCGAATGTCAAATCCTACTCCAAAGATAGAATCTATTTCTACCACCCAGGGTTCCAGCATTACGTGCGATTAGAAAATGATGAGATTCTTACAATTCTCTTCGAGATTTTTGAGTTAGCAGGAGTGCAGATTTCCTATATGACCGTCAAAGGCATAGCTGATTTAATTCGAGTCAAGAAAGCCAGGCATGGGCACCCAATCTTAGATGACGATAAATACATCCTCTTTGAGAATGGAGTCTTAGATATATTCAAACTAAGCAGTTGAGAAAGAAATCAGATTCTTTCTTCCTTACTAAGAGTATAGGATTCAAGTGGGAGCCTGAATGTCCTACTCCCGTCTTTAACAAGTTCCTCGAGGAATTTACTAAGGGAAATGATGATTACAAAGTGTTCCTCCGAGCTTTCTTTCATGCTTTAATAACCCGGGATATAACCGCACAAATATGCTTAGTCCTCATAGGCCCAGGAAGCACAGGGAAAAGTGTCATAGGACATATTATGACTGCCTTAGTGGGAAAGGAATGCACAGCTTCCACTAGGTTAAAGAAACTGGAGACCGATCCATTCGAAATCTCTCAGATCCTATTCAAGCCTTTAGTGTTAGCAAACGAAACTGAAGATTATCATGGAGGTGCTGAAAACCTCAAGGCTCTCGTAGGAGGCGATATACTTAAGGCCAACGAAAAGCACAAAAATAATCATCCTCGGCATGATTACTTTAAAGGACATATAGTCATAATTGGGAACAATCCTTTGAGTATTACAGACTCAGGAGGAGGCCTCCTTCGGAGGGTTCGGCTCATCAAGGCCCTCCATGTCTGCGAGGAGAGGAAGGAGTTATTACATTGGACGGGAGGAGCTTGGAGAGGGGAATTAGTTCCGGAACTTCCAGGAATTATGGCCTGGGCTCTTATGATGGATCGAGACAAGGCGAATGATATACTTATTCATTCTCACGTCTTCCTTCCCACCATGGCTGCACAGCGAGAGGCATTTAAGGAAATTTGTAATCCAATCACTTCATGGATCAAAAATGAGATAGTTCCAGGGGAAGGAGCTTACCTAAGTTTCGGAGTAGAGAACTCAATCCGAGGAAATCAGGAAGCTAAAAAGAGGAAAGTCCTCTATGCTCTTTATAAAAGATGGTCTAAAAGACTAGGACAGGAACCTCTAAACCATAAGAGATTCACAGACGAATTCATATTCCATCTAGGTCAAGAAGGGTTTGAAGGAGTCAAGAAAATTCGGAGAGCAGAAGGGGTTTTTATAACAGGAATTGACGTAAATCCTATAGTTTTCTCTCCTGACTACGAGTATGGAGGAGCGCCTTCTCCCATTATATTATAGCGGAGGAGGATGCAAACCCACCTAAAGTGGGTGAATTTACACCCCCACAGAGAACAGCATTGCATTCAGCCTTAAATCCCGAATTATATCAAATCTATTTCAAACTCTTGGATAAAACACCCCTTAAAGTTGAATTTAATTTGGAGGGAAAGACCTTTTGTGATCCAGCTGTTCTCTTAACTAATAAAGTCCTAGAGGAATATCTTTCAGACTCAGGCCTTGAGAATACTGTCTCTTTAGAACACCTTGAATGCCTAGAACATCTACTAGGCAGAGGAATCTCAGCCATGAAGAACTTTGGGGTCATTCCTTACAAGTATAAGCAAATGGGTATCTCTCCTAGAATCCTTCCTGTCTCGTATGGTACAAGCATAAATTTCTCTAAGCGTTTCCTGAGGGAGAAAATTTATAGCCATTTGGGCAGTTATCTTAGAGAGAAAGGCTTAGTTGTTATCGATATAGACTTAGTTAGTTGTTTCACTAGTATTCTATTGGGACTGTTTCCTGAGGAGTTGTCGTTAGTCCGAGAAGCTGTGGATAACCAGGGATTGTGGAAATTCCTGGAGGAAGAATTCCATCGCAAGGGCAAAGGGGACCTTTTCAAGAAAGGCCCTGTCAAGGTTTGCGTTTATTCCTCATTCTTCGGAGGAGGTTCCAAAGCCATGATTACGGGAATTTTGGACGGTTTCCGAGATGGCCTTAGGCTTAGATCTTCGGAATTAAAGAAATATCCAGATTATCTTAAAATGGAAAGACTTGCCTCTGACGTGACTTACGAAATGCAGCAATCCAGTGTCATCGCTGAGTTCCGAAATGTCTCTAAGATTATGCAAGAGACGCATATGGGTCTGCTTCTTGTAGGTCCTACGGGGCACAAGTATCGAGTCTCAGCAGATACTTTTACCTCTAACTATGCCAAATATCTGCAGTCATTCGAATTTGCCCTCATAGCTCAAGGTACTATTAATACTTTAACTCATTTCCCTACTGCCGAGATTATAGGTCACTTTCATGACGGTAATGTTCTGGTGATACCGGATGGATCTGAAGAAGAGTTTATGGCTAAATTTAATGGGGAATTAGATTTAATAAGGAAGGCATTGCGTTTACATTATCCTCAAAGAATCGAGATTAAGAAAGTTTATAAATGATCCTTTATAAATTTTTTGAGCCTACATTTTGACATTCTGGCGCAATCCCGCCCATTTTCTTCCCCTTTAGCGACACAGCTTCTACATAAAGCTTCTGATGTTGGCTCTTTTATTTGTTGGCTTGGACATATATTCTTCATTGATCCTTCAAATGGCCTCTTTATGAAAGGGAGAGGCCCCCTCCCTCCCTTGTCCTTCTCTCAGGATTAAGGTATTGGTTCTAATAAGAAAAAAAGGGTAATTCACATGATCATTCGTCGCTTGAAGTCTTCTAAATCGAAATCGGTCGGGAGACAGAATTTCTTTTCACGGGTCAAGAACCTTCTCTGGGGAACTAAATCGATCTTTCCCTCTCTTTTACGTCATTCTATAAAATTCCTTAAGTTAGGATCCCTAATAAGCTTAGGCATATCCATTTTTACTATTCTGCTATCTTTGTTCTTAACACTCTTTGGATATATTTCTGAAGTTGAGAAGCCCTTCGATTATTCAATATACCTCTTAAGAAGGGTTCCATCTCGAATTGTGGAGGGTTTTCGTGATTTCTTTGGCTTTCCTAAACCCAGTCCTATTAGAAGAGCTTATAATCACTCTGTAGAATGGATGGATCTTGTAGATCCCCTACAGAATCCCATGGTTTTTATTAGAATCCTTTTCTTCATGTTTATTTTAAAAGTTCTCTATACTTTTGCTTCAAGGATCCTTAAAATTGACCCCTTATTTTATCCTGTCCTTGCGTGGACTAAATTTAAGTCCTTTGTAAAATCACTTCTAGATACTCTTATGGCGTGGTTACTTAAGATTTGGAATCATCTGGATGTCACGGTTTCTTGGATTCATGAGGTGGATCCAGACGACGACTCTCAACCTAAGCCCAATCCTACTTCCGGTTTCAAATCCTCACTGATCTCAAGGATAGGATATCCCGATTAGAGAAGGTAATCCTCGAGCGAGACCTTAACATAAAATCACTCGTGGAAGAGTTGGCAGCCACCAAGGCCCAACTCCTCCATACTCAGCGGGATTTAGACGAAACCAGGAGTGATCTTGCGGATGCGAAAGGCACTCTTAAAGCGACTGAAAAATCTGTGCGGGATTACGTAAATCTAAATCCTCAACATATGGGGGGAAAGTTGTGAGACCCGGGATCTACAAGGTCAAAGGTCTGAAAGATCTTGTTCCAGGAGCTCAGCCCTCCATCATTCCTTCAAGGAACGAGATCTCGGAGGACCCACCACAAAGTGAACCGGGTCTCTCAAACTTTCCTACTACCCCGGAAGTGCGTAAACAGCCTGAAAGGGCCGGATTGAAGGAGGAATCGTTACCTTCTCCAGCCAAGAATTCTCAGGTAGACTTAGGGCCCCCAGTTCCTCTGGAACAATATTCTAAGGACTACGAGGCACCTAAGAAGGAGGAAGGGTTATCCAAGGAGTCCAAGGCTCCAGATCCCTACATACCTAGCGAAGCTTGAAAGGTACGGGAGTAGCGTAGACTTCATGGATACCACAGCTGTTAGGCGGCTAGAAGCGTGGCCAGTATCGCCAGGCTCCGCCGGCTCGAATAGAGTCTTATAAGTCCACGGACAACTAAGAGATTGGCCCCCATGTTGAGTACTTTAGCCGCCGCCCAAACTGAGCTCGAAGCTATCTCACCATATACCCGTGCTATTCTACTCCGAAAGGGTTGCCTAAATTTTCGATCCCTAGTCTCCAAGTCCTTCTTGAGAAGTTCTATTTGATGTAGCAACTTAGACTCCTTGACCTGGAAGCAATGCCATAGTTTTAAAAACCTTCGTGAAGTCTAGTTGTTCCTGAGTGTTTCTAGTCCGGGCCGACCCGAAATTGTCGGAAATCTCACGTAACTTCTTCCCTAATTTAACCATTTCTGGGCTCTTGCCAGATCTGTTCATTTTCTAGCCTCCTTCCTTCCCTTCTCTTGCTCCGAGGGCAGAGGTTCTTTCGTAAGGATAGACATGACCTGATTTAATCGTTCCATTATAATCACTACGAGGTTCGTTGTATACATGGAGAACAACATGAAAATGTCCGTTATTTCGCTTGGCATTTCCTCGGCCCGAAGGACCGCCTGGCGATACGTGGCATAAGTAGGCTCAATTAAACCCACCATGCCCAAACCTAACATTATATAGAATAGGATCTTAGGGATAGAGGAAAATATTAGACACAAGGTGATGAACCAAAAAAGTGCAATGCCCACTAAGCGGAAAACTGGAAGGTTAGGCCTATACTCTCTAAAAACTGCCAACATGTTGGCTAGGGGAATATTTTGCATGATCATGTATCCTTCTTCTTCTTCTGATCGTCGTCGGAGATTGCCGCGTACCTGGAGGCCGACATCGGTATCTCCCATGTATTTATTTCATCTCGATATTTTTTCTTTCGTTTCACGCTTTCTTACTAGGGGGAAGTAGTTTTAAGGACTTCCCCAATTTTTTCCAATTCGTGAGCAACTATCTGAAAAAACTTACTTTTTTGGAAGGGGGCATGAAGCCGCCGGGGGCAAAGCCCATGTTCTTTTTACGAAGGATCGAAGATTGTAGGAAGGGTCATCTTTCGTCGTACATCTTTAGGGATGGAGTTTTCCTTCTGTATCTCCAACTCCGACTAATAGTGGGCGTGATTCTGGAAATACTTGCCACTGCGTCTTCGTTGATTATTATTCCACTGAGTGACATATAAAATACACTTTAGCTACCGGGAAGCCTACAAATTTTACTTATAAACACAAACTATGGTCTCAGCTGATATTTATGACAATTTTATCTTTTCGGTACAAAAAAAAACTTTGGTGATATAAACCTAATATTATCTATAAACTGTTAAGCTCACTGACATCTGGACCCAGTTCTCAAACTATTCTGTCGTCTCTAAAGCGATGTAGTGTACCAATTCAGTATCTTCCACCTACAGATTGTTTGCATAGCGAGCAGATTTTGAGTATCATAAGCTCTTAAATAATGAGTCGTCTTTGAATGAAATGAAAAGTTGTTCCAGTTTATGAGCAAGCATGTTGTTTTTCTACTTCCTTTCTCTAGCTTGAAGAACTGCTGAAATGACAACTCCATAAAGCCATAAACTAACTCATCAGGCCATCTATGGCGGCGGCTTCTCTTTCTGGGGTCGAAGGATACTGTAGATGGTGAAACAGATAAACCTTCGGCTTTCTGTCTTTGTTTATGATCATTCTGCTGATCTCAGTCGGAGAAAAACAAAGAGGCGCGGCTGAAAGCCGCGCGCTTTTCGCCGGGTTTTTTCAGTAAGTAAGGCAAGTGTTGCTTCAAGCGAAGCAGAAGGCAAATTCTGAAGGCATATGTCAAAAAGCTTGCTTGCTGGCAGTTTTGCCTCTGGTTAACCTAGGCTTGGCGTCTTCGGCTTTCAGCCTGGCAACGTCAGGCTTGGGCGGAGCCGAGCCTGCCCCCCCCCCTTTTTTATAGAAGATTAGCTCGCGACTCGAGCTAATGCCAGGCGGCTAGCTCCTTCTTTTGCGCGCTATACAACGGCGCGCGCGGGCGCATCTCAGAGGTCTTCTTAAGCCTTTTTCTGTTTGAGCTCTTAATGTATAGAGGGTGACATTAACTTTCTATAATGGTAAGTTGTTGATGCCACGGCATGATAGCCTAGCCGGAGAGCGCAGCGCTTTTATTAGCTACTAGAATGGGGACTTCCCTTATTCCTCTCCGCCAGACTTTGAAGCTTGTGGAGGTAGTGGCTTACAAAAAAAAGACAAATCATGACTACTGCAGTTAATAGTAGACTGGGGATGAAAGATATTAACGAAAGAAAAAGAGGAAGTTTCCTCTGCTATGTTATTTCAAGATTCTTTGGCTATCGTTACATCTTTCATTTTTCGATTACACTTTTTTTTAGACGTACCTTTCTTTTCTTTCGCCTTATCCTTTCCGAGGCGGCTGTTTATCGGGACGACAAAGCATTTGCCTTGGCTTTACGGTCGACGACGAAGAGCTTTAAAAGCTACACCCCATTTTTTCGTGCCTTCCAGAAGCTTCGCCGACCGAGCGCTTCGCTTCTTCATGCATGGATCATACATCTCGAAGCCTCCATTGGCTCTGGCGGCGCCGCCCACAGGGTCGAAGAAGAAGGATCTACAAGGAGCATCATAGGTTGTGATTGAATCTAGTTGTTAGATACAGTAGGCCTATGCTATTCCTTCCGCATCGTTCTATAATCAAGAACATGTATGAATGAGAGCTGCCTCCCAGGAACGCCGCCCGGCTTTTTTTTGCCCAACATAAATCAACTCGAACTTAATCAGCAAAAAATACTCCCATTTGGCTCAAGTCGTTGTCCGGGCTTGGACCACGTCTCCCAAATTTGGTGAATCAGTACATATGGCGTAAGACGATTTCACATATCGAGGTCGGAATGGGATCGGGTGTTTTCACGTCTTACCAAAGTGCCCGGAGAAAAGAATGAACAAATAGTTTTTGGTTGGCGTACTGCTCTCTTCTTCCTGAGAAAATTCGGGGAAGAGCGAAGATGTAATTACTGCCTAATTGCATATGGTGTTTTCGACCAAGCGCAGCCTGTAAATCGAGAGCGAAGTTATCTCCCCCAAAGAAAAGGATTCGAAGCCATGAATTATGATGATTCATAACCTACTGGCTTCACAGTAAATTTTCTACAGTTTAGTGAACATAAGTCCATAGAAAGAGGAGTCGGCCGTTTATATACTTCGTGAACAAAGTATCTAATTTAACTGGTGATGCATCGTATATGATTCATCGCTTCCTCAATACAACATCATTATGTTGGATGTGGACGCTACGCTAAGAAACATCGTAGATGTTTCTCTACCTAGCCCAGCATAAAGGAGGGAGGGATTGAGGTGTAGAATCAAGATTTGTTTGGCTCTGCTGTGAGGCCAGTTTTACTCAGCTACAGCTGACGCAGACTATTCAAGTGCTCTCTGAACCGTGCCAGATGGTCGACGGCTCTCTAACTTGACTTTCTTTAGATCCTTCAGAGAGGGGAGATGGCGTGGCAGGCTTCGGTCCAGTTTGGCTGGTAGCCGGGGCGGCGTGACCAAAGGCGGCCTCTTCCTCTCAACTTGGTACCAGAGGGATGATTGACAAGCCCACTTCATGCAAGATAGAGATTGACGTCGTCTTTACCCGCGCTGTAGCCTTTACACCAGCGCCCTGTGACCTCACGAAGATGCGGCGGGTATTCTCTGCCCTGGGAACCCTTCTTCATGCGGCGCCTTCCGTCGTAAAGCTAACCAAGCAGAACTTAAGGCATTCAACCGAGATCTGAAAAGAAAGCCGCACAAAAATAAGGATAGATTCTTCTTTGTTTTGCCTTCACAGCCCCCCAGCATCTTACCCTTGTTTCCTATCTATATAGCTTGTCCAATCTAGGGATGCCTTGCGTTGAGGTGTCGCTTAGTCTCCTGCTCTCAGGAATATAGGTAATCTACTCTATCTAGCCCCGGGGCATGCCATTATGACCTAGTTGGCCAAGCCTACCACTAAGCAACAAAAGGGAAGGCATAGAGCGAGGTTCGGTAACGAACGCGCGTCCCCATGCCATCTTAAGGGCCGGATGGTACGCCTCGAGACTCCGATTCGCCATCTTCGCTCTCATCTTCCTTCAGGGAGCAAGCTTGCTCTATGCTGGTTACCAGTAAGCAGCTTCTTCGCCAACAGAGCTTCTTGCACATGCTATGGTCCTTGTGTTTGTTATCGCGCCGGGTAAGTGCAATGCCTTTTGTACATAATCGACTATACCGTATTTTTCGTGCAGGACTTCCATCGGTCGCCCAAGGTTACCAGCCTCGCCCACCATCGCCTCCCACTATGCCGTAGGTAAAATTCTTCTCAGAAAGTTCCTATCGGAAGAGGGATTTGAACCCCCGTGTGCGAATTATGACCCCGCTGTTCTAACCGACTAAACTATTCCGACATGCGGATTATGATTCCGCTGTTCCACTAATCTGCTGCTGCTTCCAATTCAAGGTGTTGGCTGATAATTTGCTGAACGCCCTACATCCGTCATTCTCTATAATAAGCTGAGATTGCATAGCCCCAAGAGATGTGGCCAGCACGAATGCGGTACGAGCCTTTTTAGGCTTTTTTAAGTCTTGGCCTACGGCAAGTGGAGCCGGCGATAATAGTCTAGATCTGGTAGTACTTTAGCCTTTGTCGTTACGCCTGTGAATGCAATGACTATTTAATGGCGGCATTACCAAGCTCAGTCGCAGTTATGAATGTGACTAAGGAAGCACGCGCTCTAGTCATCTATTCTTTTCGAACTTAAGGCATACGCAGTAGGTTTTCTCGTTTATAGTGACAAAGCCGTCTCGTTACTTCCTGACGAGATCAGGCTGCAGGGTCAGCTTTATTTTTTTCCAGTTGGGGTAGAAAAAAGGCTTAGGCGGTTCTTCTAAGGGGGACCGCCAAGCCCGAAATAGAGCGAGCCTGGCGAGAGAGGGGCTAGTTTCCTTTAATACGACGCTATATCTCATAGCAGTTTTGGTTTGGTCGTGCCACTATGTGGCATTCGGCTGTCGGGTGGCAAGATCTTCCTTAAGTCTCCCTATCTTGAGCCAGTTTCCGGGCTCTGCCTTAGCAGAGCTTAATAGAGGCAATTCTTTACTTTCGTTACAGGAGCTAATTAAAGGACTCTCCGAAACCGTTAATATAGTAGCCGCCGGCTCTCTGAGTTGACTTTCTTCGGATTTTTTCTTAACCCTTCGACGAATAAAGTTCTACGACTCGGAGAATGTGAAGAAAAAAATCTATTAAGGTCCGAAGGTCCGGTCCGGAAGAGGCGACAGCCGCGCTTTTATATCTTTTTTCGCTCCTCCTTCGAATGTGCCATGCGCCTTATTCGTAAAGCCCAAAGTGCTTTACCCTTAGAGGCAGGCCAGACAGACTTTTTTTTTGCTTTCATTCGTGTATTTTCCTCTCTCTATCCTTCTGTCTCTGCTCCTAGAAATCCCTTCAATTTCAACTATATACTCACCATAATTCTATCAGCTTCTTGCCATTTTGCTATCTGGTCGGATAACTCTTTTTCTAGTTTTCTTTTGGTTTTCCCGAGCTTTCACCAAATAGTCAATTCCTAACCTCATCAGGTTGAAAAAAAAACTTTTTTTTGGCAACGCTGAGGCTAAACTCCCATCCCAGATGCCCTAGCTGGCTGGCGCGGCGGCCTTTCTGGTTGATCTGGTACTCATCTTACGCATCCAGAGATGTGGGAACTTAACTTCAAAAAGGTGGTGCGATTCGGATCTTCCCGGGGAAACATGGAAACTGATTAGAATCTTTTCCCGATTAAGAGCCTCACCCGAATAATCTCTACAATTTTTGTAGTTGGATTGGAGCCACCATTTTTTTATTTTAATGTGAGCAAAACAAATCATCAAATCTCGAGACTGTAGTCTCGACTCGATAAGGTAATTTTTCTTCGCTAATAGAAAAATTAAGAAACTTTTTTTATTAGTGAAGCAAATGGACCATAAAAGATTCTTTTTACGAAGATAATTCTCCTCCATAGTTAAGCCTGAAAACAGAATAATCCCCTAGACAAAGCGCTGTCATACACTCTTTTCCCTATCAATTTACCAACAAATTCTGTTCGAAAAAGTAGACAAATCATTAGAAGAACGAAAACAAATTTCACAACAGTATGAGATAGCTTAATCTCACGGAAGGAGAAAAGTTTACACTGCAAAATCTGCAGTACGATAAGTAACATAGTCTTCGTTCTTTTGTTTCATGCTTTCTAAGCAAGATTTTCTCATTATCTAATGACTTGAGGTCGTCTGGCTAACAACGGAGCAAACCACTAAACAAAAGATAAATGGTGAATGAGGAAAAAGTGACAAAAAAAGAGGATTGCAACTCGTAGAAAGAAAAAGGAGTCAATCCAGCCACAGGTTCCCCTACGGCTACCTTGTTACGACTTCACCTCAGTCAATGACCCTACCTTGGTATCCCACATAGGACCACCAGTTACTCAAGTAGACCACACTCAACCACAGAGTGGAACCCTAAAGTAATGGGTGATCCTTGGTCTGATGTTTCGGGCAAAGCCAATTCCCATGGTGTGACGGGCGGTGTGTACAGGGCCTGAGTACATATTCACCGCGGCATGCTGATCCGCGATTACTAGCGATTCCAACTTCATGTTCTCGAGTTGCAGAGAACAATCCGAACTAAGGCAATCTTTCTGGATTCGCTCCGCCTTAAAGCCTTGCTTCCTATTGTAATTGTCATTGTAGCACGTGTGTAGCCCAGCCCATAAGGGCCATGCGGACTTGACGTCATCCCCACCTTCCTCCGGTATATCACCGGCAGTTTTTTGTGAGTGCAGCACATGGCATGGAGTGTCCATCCCTTTGACTAAGACTGAGTGCCACGGTGTGAAGTGTACTGTACTATGGGAGCTGTGTTCGTTGGAGTACCATTTGACCACGGGTCTTCTTCCGAATCCGAAAGAAGCCATGTGGCATAGGTGCGACAACTTCGCTCGTCGGTATCCATTCTTCTCACGGCGTGGTCTTCGTCAGTCTCGAGAATGGACCCCTTGCCTACCTTAGCAACACAAAACGAGGGTTGCGCTCGTTATAGGACTTAACCCGACATCTCACGACACGAGCTGACGACAGCCATGCAGCACCTGTACGAATTTAACACCATCCCGTTAAGGACAAACACAATTATTCGTATGTCAAGGGCTGGTAAGGTTTCGCGCGTTGTATCGAATTAAACCACATGCTCCACCGCTTGTGCAGGCCCCCGTCAATTCCTTTGAGTTTCAGTCTTGCGACCGTACTCCCCAGGCGGAGTGTTTAACGCGTTAGCTCAGCCCCTGATCAGCCGTTTGCATACGGCGCAGACCAAGGACGAACACTCATCGTTTACGGCATGGACTACCAGGGTATCTAATCCTGTTTGCTCCCCATGCTTTCGCACCTCAGCGTCAGTAGAGACCCAGAAAGCTGCCTTCGCTTTTGGCGTTCCTTCGTATATCTCTGAATTTTATCTCTACACACGAAATTCCACTCTCCTCTATCTTACTCAAGTGAATCGATTTTGAAAGCATTCCGCCAGTTGAGCTGGCGACTTTCACTTCCAACCGGATTCACCGCCTACGTGCCCTTTACGCCTAGTCATTCCGAATAACACTTGCCCCCCCCGTCTTACCGCGGCTGCTGGCACGAAGTTAGCCGGGGCTTCTTATTCGAGTCTTGTCATAATCGCACTCTCGATGAAAGAGCTTTACAAGCTGCGTTGCCCTTCTTCACTCACGCCATATTGCTGGATCAGGCTTTCGCCCATTGTCCAAAATTCCCCACTGCTGCCTCCCGTGGGAGTCTGGGCCGTGTCTCAGTCCCAGTGTGGCTGATCATCCGAAAAGACCAGCTAAGCATCATAGGCTTGGTCAGCCTTTACCTAACCAACTACCTAATACTACGCGGGCTCATCAAACAGCGCTTTTTAGCTTTCGTTTATTCAGGATTTGGCCTAAACTGTTTGGCAGATTCCCACGCGTTACGCACCCGTTCGCCACTTTGTTTTCAACTGTTCTCACGGTTGATTGGCGCATAGTAGCCAATCCAGGCTCCATTTGCTCTGAGCAAATAGAGGCCGCAGGCTTCACTGACGTAGGCAGTAGAGCAGCTAAAATTTTCTTCTCGCCTTTCTCTTTGTTTGCCTCCCTTCAACACGTAAGCACAGAAACAACGTTCGACTCGCATGTGTTAAGCATATCGCTAGCGTTCATTCTGAGCCAGGATCAAACTCTTTTTTTTGAGTATTTTCTTTTACACAGAAGTAGAATTTGAACCTTTCAAATCTTCGATTCGCTATGCTCATGGCTTCCTGTCCAAAAAAAGAAAGCGGCTGCCTTCTGGTCTTAAGGTTAATTAGATTGGTGGTTACACTAAAATACAGACTCTTTCCTTTTCTTTACTCCGTCCCTTCAAAAGAGGAAAGTCGTTCACCTTAGCTTAGATATCTCTTATTCCTAGTATTTCAAAAATTCATAGCATTTTCTCGGAACACACCCTGTCTTTGTCTTTTTTTTGACCCAAGTAAGTAGTTTTATGCGTAGTAAATACTATATTCCAATCATGCTACTAATTCGAAAAAACTGGGAAGCAAAGACGAAACAGAAAGGGGAAAGTGATTGGCCTAATCTACAACCAGAAGGATTTTCAACCAAAGAAGTCCAATAATACCACCTATGGGTAAATAACGCAATACATTTTCGTGAATCTCTGTTATTTTAGTATCTAACACCAGAGCTACAGATGGGAATGAGGAAACAATAACTTCTACATAAACCATGAAAAGAATCATAGCGAAAGGGTCAAAACCTAACCAAACAAGTAAGCCTGAAATATTGCCACAAATATGAAAAAGAAAACGGAATGGACTGGATTTTGGCACGTATCAGCGTAACACTAGAAACTGGAGCAATGCTTGAAAGAAGGACACCAGAAGAGTGTTGATCCCATATCCATATAGGAACAACGGATAGCTTAGTCAAAGGGAAGAGTGATCTAGTAGAACAATAAAGAAAAACTGAGAGCTACCGCCTTCCTTCGGCTTCTATCTTGAGACTTCAATTTTCCATCAAGGAAGAAGGCAATCAACTAGCGCTCACAAAAGAGGAGGCGGAGAAGCTCGCGAAAGAAACAGAACCAAGCACTCTCTCGAAAAGGGTACGAAGGGAATATTCGTGGTGTCCGTCGGCCCCCTATCTTTCGAAATAGTGGGATTGCTTATGATTATCTCAAGAGCTCCACCTCTTCAGTTATAACAAGGAATTCTTAAGCTTTTGATTGGCGTCCTCTTTTCCTTCTAACGAGCTTCCTCTCTTCCCCACTCTTCAAGGACCCGTGTATTACAAGTCCTGGAATGCCTTTCGTTATGAAAAATATCTCGTACTTTTGAAATGAAAACTTTTTACAGCTAACTTGTTTTCTTAGAAAATCCAAAGTCTCCTTATTACTTTTTCTGGAGTTCCAACCTTTGTTCTATTTTCCTTACTTCCACTGTTTTATTTTAGAATAAAGATCTGCCTCCAGATCCAGTCTTGAGGTTCACCTTCGTCAAGCTCCTGAATCTTTTTTTTTGCTTGAAGTTCCTCTTCCTGTTTCTGGCGCTTTCTACCTTTATGATGAATAGCACACCCCTCCCCCTCGCCAACTGATACAGTTCAGAAAACTTGAGCATTCTCAGTGGTGAAATGGATTCCTCCCTTGGCTTGGTTACTTGCCGCTCATTTTCCTAATATTCAGATTAGGAAATTGAGAAGCGGTCAATGTCACTTTGGCTAGGTTGGGGCTGCTTTGTAAACTTGCCATAACTCCGCCCTAAGTAAGCAGTTCTAGTTTAACTTTTCTCTAATTAAAATTAAGCGGGAGCTTCCTACGAAGATCCGATCCCAGTAAGGTTTTATTTGCCCGATAGATAAAAGGGGATGATGGCTAATACTATGTCACCCAGAACGATGCAAAAACAGGGAACCAATAAGAAAGTAGAAATCTTTTGACAAAGGAAATTTTCCAAGACCAAGTCCTTCTAGAAGAAAACCTGGAGAGAGGTACTTCTCAGAAAAGAGTTTTCTGATCTGACGGATTCTCCAAGACTTTTCAGTCAGCACTCCTACTATTAGTAAACTGAGGATGACCTTGAAAAACCAAGAGAGTAAGAGATAGCCCCACGTGACGTAAGTTAAGTATCTTGTACCGAATACCAAAAAATAGGAGAAAAAGACTTTCTTTTCTCTTTTATATAATCTCCTGTAAGGAAATCTTGGAGTCCGAGTCAGTCGGTCACCAGTTTCTTCCATGAGACCTCAGCCTCCGGGTTCGCTCGAAAGCTTTGAGAAAATTTTTTATTTCCGTCTGTTTTTTAGATCATGCATGCTGCGCTCGCTATAGGATAGCCGAATGGATCTTACTCGAGCGGCAGAACCACAGATTCTCATTGATGTGATTTCCCTGTCAAGCTGGTTATACAATGACTACGTAATTACATCTTGACTTAAACAGTCTATGAAAAAAGAGAGGAAAAAGCGCGCAGAAACCCTTTCCCGCTGTGTGCCAACTACCTAGAACATTTGGCGGGAGTGGGATTCGAACCTACAACATTCAGATTATGAGCCTGACGAGTTACCAATTACTCTATCCCGCGAACATCATGAATAGATTATTTAGATTAATTAAATATTTCATCGGTGATATATCAAATCTATTCTCTATGCTAATACATAGTGTTTCCGTTCAATCCCATATCAACCCATCTTAATAATTACCCGAGGACGGCTAGCCCTGAAAGATGATTTGATGAGTTATGCACAAATAACTTGGCTACCTCGTTTTAAAGAACCTGGCTACCTTGTGATTGAGTTCTATCCCAAGACGCCCCAAACCAAAGGAGATACGCTTGCTTCAGGGGCTTCCTTGTCTTTACCTCGGATGGCTTGCTCAGTCTTTCAAACTGAATTCGAGGTACTGTGCTGCCCGGCTCTGATCCCTCACCCGGGCTGAGCTTGGTTTAAGAAGATAGATGGAGCGCCGACTTAGCAGCGCCCGGCTCACTCCAGTTCTTCCGGGCTTAAGCAGATCCACAAACAGCCCAACATTCTTCTTTTCTCTTATCATCTTCTTTTATAGCTAAGCGGCGCTGCGCTCGCTTAGCTGACAAATTTTCCTCAGGGGAGCACTTGATTGTTTAGTAACAACGGAGCACAGAAAGCTATGCCTAGCTTTCTGGATGGCTTCTTTTCTGATATGGAGTCTGTCCTTCTACTGGCTTTTGCCTTTGCTAGACGCTCACTGAGCTTGCTTCCAACGGCTAAGAAAGAGACCGAAGACTACTACTGCCTGTTTTGGCTGCTAATTTTTTGCCAGCCGCAGCCCGGCCCAGCTCTAAGGGAGATAGCCATCTCTTAAGCGCAAAAAACGACGTTTTCGTTTTCTTTGTCAAAGGGCCCTTGGCACTTTGTTACTTGGCAAGGGTGGGTATTAGATCATATCCGCACTTCATACCCATGCCAAGAACAACATTTTCACAGCCGATGCCACCATACCACAACAACTGTCTGTGCCGCCGGCATTATCCTACAGGAACGGAGACGGCTTACCTCCGCTCCGCCGAAAACTGAGGCTAAAGCGTAAGCACTAACGGCCACTGCCGTTCTTTATCATCTAAAGGGTTAAAAAAAAAACAGGGGGGGGGTGCCCTTTGACTAGATATCACTATACTCTGGCTGAAGTGCTGCTCTCCCTAGAACTTTAGAACTTTCGTTCGTACGAACTCGTCTAATTTGCTTTGCCTGAACGAAGCTTCACCTTTAACGCAGTATTCTTTACTTGCTGGGGGCGACTCTCGAATCAATCGTGCTTTTTTTCCGGCCCCCTGCCAGCTCTTCTCAGTTAGTTTTCGACTTCTCGCGGGGCTTACCCCTGGCTTGCCACTGTCACCGGTACAGAAAGTCCTGAGAGGCTGCTCTTGCTTTTCTTTACCCTGCTCCTTGTCTACGGCTCGCGGTTCGCTCGGCTACAACGCTGCGCTGCAGGCTCAGCAGCTCAGGTAAGAGAGCTGAGCCTGCAGCGCAGCTTTCTTTTATCTTAGCCTTAGATCACCTTTTTTGAAACCCCTTAATTTAGCAAAGCCCTCTCTAAAAGTTCTTTGGAGACAAATTCGGCATTTAGCAAAGCATTTCAAAAAAAATCTTCTCCCACCGAAGCCCTTATGGTTTTTTAGGGATAGAATAAAGCGCTGTGCCATGGTCGTCCTGTTTGTTGAGCCTTTGGCTAGCGGGGGGTGCTTACGGCAGAACCACAGAATAGCTTTCTCATTGATGTGATTTCCCCATCAAGCTGGTTCTACAATGACTACGTAATTACATCTTGACTTGAGCGCTCTATTTTAAAAGGAAAAAGCGCGCAGAAACTTTCTAGATCCGACTGTGTGCGAACTACGATGATTAGAATCTTTGGCGAAAGTAGAATTTTCACTTACAACATCCGGATTATGAACTTGACGAGTTACCAATTACTCCGCGAGCATCATAATCATAAAGGCTTTGGAGGCCGAAGAAGTATGTTTCTTCTGGTCTGCTTATCGCCTGCTATGTCCTGATCTATCTAGGATGATCTGTTTTCTTTAGGATGATTTATTCTTTTTATGATCTTGGCCTACTTACTGCTTAATTCTCAACGCCACCATAAGAGGAACTTCATTTCATGGAAGAACTTCGCTTCCTGTGTGCAAGCCAATTTCTTCGGTTTAACATGCGGCGTGTTCGTTACACTTCCCATATCACTATGACTAGGGCCATTGCGACCAAGGCGGCGGGATGTTGAAGGCTAGAAGCCGAAGCTAGAAAGAGGCTGGTGAGGGCTGGAGGCATCTGCCATTCACTCCTCCTTCAGGCTTCTAGCTTGAGGCTAAAGGTTAAACAAATTTGTACCGAGCTTAAGTTAACAGAAGGCAAGACTGTCCGCGAGCCAGACGGCTAGAAAAAGGTAACAACCTTCCGAGAAAACTAGCCTATCGCTTGGCTCTGGCAGAAAAGGCACGCAACACATGTTTTGAAAAGGCTTTTTTGTGCCTTCGGCCGCCCCTTCGCCCCTTGCGCGCAAAAAACCTAGGAGAAAAAATTTTTACCTCTTTTTCTCGTACTAAGGCTTCTTCGTTTATGCCAAAACCAATAGCCGCTTCGCCAAGCGTGACGAAGCGCGTCGCAGACCACTGGAGTCATCTTCTCCATCTAGTTAGCAAGCAACCATTGTTGTAAGCCATAAGTGGCCGCCACAGGTCCTTACTTAGCTGATGGGAAGGTTCAGCCGCCAGGCTTGTGTAGCATTCTGATCTTCCCGATTCAGAAACAAGCTAACAACGAAGTCAAAAATAGAGCCTGAACAAGTATGCGTTTCATTAGCCTAATGGCTGCTGCGAGGGGCCTTAGGGAGGCTTGGTTGCAGTAGACCCCAGCCTGGGGAGGCGGCTGGAAAAACCAACTAAAATGGTCAAGCGCCTCGTCTTTTGGCTCTTTTTACTATGGAATGGTATGATGCTGCCAGTGGCTTTTAAGCTTTTAAGGGTATTAAGAATATTTAGATGGGATTGTATGATGTGAAATTACATGATGCTGCCACTCTCGAAGAAATAATGGAGGAAATTCGTTGTAATGGTATATGATTTCATTCTCATTCATATATGAAAATTTCTCCTATAATATAAGGATATTCTTATTTATCTATGATAGATAATTTTTCCATTATTAAAGAGAATCTTTACATTATGATGATTTAATGGTCTTCAAAGTTCATACTTGAGACATGTTCTTAAGACATGCTTAAAAGAGGTCACGCTGTTCTTAAGACATCTCGAGAGCAGTAAGACATACTTCTTTGTCTAATTTTTTTAAGATCACGTTTTGAGCAAGGCGTCTAAAGCGTAACGACACGCTAAAGATCAGGTTAAGACAAGGCGGCTTGCAGAAAGTTTGAAGTCGAGCGAGTAGAAAGTCTTAAGCAGCTTATTGCACCTAGAACCAGGCACCTCAAGCGCAAAAGGATTAAACAATTTTAGGCACAGCAGCTTCGCGCACATCGGCTTCGGGCTCCGTTTGTCCCGGGCTCCGCCCGGGTAGAGGCTAAGGTCAGATCGCCGCAGAGGCTAACTTAGCCGTTCAGCTTAGCAGAGGTTCGAATTCGCGCTAGCAAGTGTAGCTTGGCGTTTAGCGAGCTGAGCCTGCGCGGGCACCTGTGCTTACGCTGGGGCGCATGGCGCTATGCGGTGGCATCGCGCATCTCTTTTCTTTGGTATTCGCGAACTAAGCTCCTCGCCTAACCTCTAGCAAGAAGCCTCTTGTGCCCGGGTGGAGCGGGGCGCTTGCCAGTCGACCGTCAAGAGCCAGAGCCCCGCCGCCCGCCGCCGGGCCAGCCTTTCCTCGGTAGGCCCGCCAAGAAGCGAGGCCTAACCAAGAGAATGCAGACGCTAGACGAAGCCGCCGGAAGCCTGTCAGCCAGAGCGGGGCGAAGCAGCTCGCCTGGGCAAGTGTTTAGCTAGAATAAGCAAAGGAGTGCCACCTTCCTTGGGCCTTCCATAGATAAACGTGGCCCACAAGTCAGGCGGCCCGCACTAGCTCGCTGCTCAGCGAGCGCGCCCGTTCAGAATCACGTGCCAAGGACCAAGGAAAGGGCTGCTCCCAGCCTCGGCTTAGAAGAAGGCTAATTCAGTAAGGAAAGCCGAAGCTGAAGCAGCGCAACGCCTCATTAGCCTTAGGCTTGGTCAGCTAACGCTTTCGGCCTTAGCGCTAAACAGTAGGCAGCGAGCCGCCTTCTTCCGTCAGTTAGCCTGGCGGCGGGCCATCCATAACTTAGCTGTTGGGAGCTAGCTCTGCTTGCATCTAGCCACGGCAAGAGATAGAATATCATGTATATGTATGAGATGATGGAGATATATGTAAGCGTTCCTAAGATCGAAAGAGGCATTCTTCATGTTAATGAAAGAGTTTTCGTGTGGGATCTGGCAACATGGTGACGGGAGTCAGATTCAAACTTACCATATTAATATTCTAATTATGAGCCTAAAGACTTGCTCAAAACTTTACCCTACCTTAACCTTAGTAGGTAGGGTGCCAGCTTATGTGTTAACCCGCGCCTTCCTCCCACGCAATACTGCGTGAAAAACAGATCTAAAGACTTATAGGCCACCAGCAAAAGTAATTCTTTCTTCATCTAAAATCCGCGAACAGCAGGCATGGTGTCACGCGCCAAAGGGCCGGCCCTAGGTCTCCTCCCAGAGTATGAAATTGAGAATATGCTTCAGGTCTACTGCAATATTTGCTTGGTCACAAGACTCCATCTACCTTACCTATCAGTTAGCCGCATGACGATGGATTTCCGACCGGCCTGCTGGCGCCACGTCGGTTGTCCTAGGGGCGAATGAAGTAAATACAGCTTGAACTAAACTCTTTAGTCCTAGATTATCTAGACAAACTGCGACATAATCATATCCTACAAATTATATAAAAAACTTTTTCATTTTAAAATGACGAAGAAATAGACCGAGGAGGAAGAAGCCGTAGCGGAGGCGTGAGAAACACTACAGACTGAAATTAACCATGAATGTTACCAAATATAATAAGCAAAATTCAGAATGAAGTCCTTTTGACTTGGAAGGAGAAAAGCGTAATACACGGAGTAGATAGTCTCGAGGAGTCATTAAAAGGAACCAAGGAATGCTAAGTTCAATCTTTATACCGACTATAAGGTCTATGAAGAGATGTCTCTCCGTAGCCCGAAAACTTAATAGTAATTCACGAAGCGTTCTTGGTCATCCTTTTTTCTAATACCATAGACCATAAGCCAGAAGAGAACGCCGTCTCAGGCAGATTTAGATCGCTTTTACGCTTAGGTTTCTTTACGCCATCGTAGCTTGTCAAACAAGAGGAGAAGGATGACAGAGAAAGAGTAAGAAAGGGAGAAGGAGGCTAAGGCTAAAGACGAAGGCTACAGCTAACCTGATTTACTTTTAAGGTATGATGCAGCGGGCAAATGCTCGCGGCGGCGGTGACCCCAGGGCTCATCACGTACTTATTTCCTAGATAAAAGCTCGTAGTAATGGCATCGGGTTCTTATGCCATTACTATGTAATGGCATGCTTGGCCATACGAAACCAGTTAAGTCCGAAAGTCTAGATAAGTCTAATCAACCTAAAAACGGATCTATTTGGTAGTTCTCTGAGCGCAAAGCGCGCTTTTTTGGCTTGTAGAAGGATTGCTGTTCTTGGGACTTTCTGCTCATCGAACCAGAGGAAATAATGAATGAACTGTAATCTGCAAGAAAAAATTCTATAGAATTTTTTTCCTTTATTTGGAGATTCTCGGCAGGCATTAGTCCCTTCCATCTAGCATTAGTCTTTTCTATCTAGATATAACGCTTCTCTCATAAGATCAGAAACGTTTCCCGAGCCACCGCTTGAAGTACCGTCAGCACCTGGGGGATTTTTGGCGCAGGTGTAAGGCCTTTAGTCAAAATAGCAGTACTAATAATCGTTTCCAACAGAATCGGAACAATTTCCCCTCTGCTTAGAATACCTGCATACATGGATCTGCGCTGATCCGATCCCCCCTCCATAGAAGTCCATTCTTGGTTGTTTTTGTGTCGAAAAAATAAGGATATTTTGGATTTTCTGGTAGAGGAGAGGCCACTTTTGGATCATGCCACATTCCCTTCCTCAGCTCAACCATGAGACCATCTGAAGATTCCATTCGATGTCTACTTTGGGCTCCATAAGAGGCAGGCATCTCTAGCCATTTCTGCAAGTAAATCCTCAAAGCCAGTTACTAACAAAATAGGCTGTGATTCATCATTTTGGATGGAAACTCGTCGTGCATATTCACAAGAGCTGGAAAGGAAGATGCAGAAGCCGAAGGTGGCGAATCCAGAAGTGGATTAGAGGCTCGAATATAAAAGAAGTGAATGACGACTACACTTAATAGTATACTTAGGATGTGAAAAATGAATAGAATGGACGGAATTGAAAGGAAGTTCGACCTCCCATAGCGTAAAGAATGGCAGAGGCTGCTCTTGTTTTGGCGTTAGCGTAGGAGGCCGTCACTTTAGAGATAGAGAGTCTCTCCTAGGTGTATGTAATCTTTGATTTGATAAGGAGCTTCCCAGCAGGTAGTCGCTTCAATATTTTAGCTTTTTTAGCTTTGCCCTTTTTTTCAGCGCGCAAAGCTTCGCTGGTTAAGAAGTCAATCCTTTGTATATTTCGTGCGTAAAGAGCAGCCCTTTTCTTTCTCCTCTTTCCTTAACGGCCTGCTGAAGTTCGTCCCGTTGCTTCTTTCAGTAGAGCAGAGAACTTAGTTCAATCCCCTGAGTATTTTGGACAACCTCTTGGCGGCGATCGATAGTTTTGAGTTGAAGAGCGTTTATTCTTCCTTTCCAGTATCAGCTCAGGTTCATGGAGATGCTTCTTATCCTTTTCCTTTTATAGGCTTCGTGAGGATTAGTAGGAGGTGTAAGCAGATGCTGCCTTTGTGAGTGAGGTTTACTGCTATACTATACTAAGAAATAGCTTCATAATGTATATGGGCCTGTATTTCCTCTTTCTCTATATGGAGCAGGCGCCTAGGGCCGCAGGTTAAAGGATACCAGTCAACGATTTCTTAGTTCTTATGAATTTTCTAAGCGTCTAGTTAACTTACTTCATTTCTCGATTTGAGCCTGGTTTTGGGGTCATACTTCGAGTAACTTCAAACATCCAACGAGCATCCTGAAAGAGAATATCTTTGAATGGTATGCCTCGGCCCTGCCTGTATGAGAGTAATCTCGTACTTTTGTGAAAGAGGATTTGTTGTGTAAACACTGGTCAAGAAGCCTAGCGGCGTCATTCGCTGAAAATTCCTTAGATTTGACTTGGGAAGGATAGAAGTCTCCGACCATCATCCTAGAGGTTATCAACAACCAAAAAGAGGGTACCTGAGGAGATGCGACTGGCGTCGTCGAGGCAGCAAATACAATTATTAACAAGATACTGGTTTGGTATGCGATCTGGCACTTTACCCTCGTATCCATAATTTTCTATTCGTCTTTTTGGCAGAATGATTATCGTATTACTTATCATGATTTATTGCGCATGACGAAGCAGAGGTACGAAGTAGTCCTTCGCCAGGACTAGTCTTAGTCCAAAGAGAGAGCGGAGGCAGCTGCCACTGGCAAAAGGCCAGCTGTACTCATAGGACAAAGGCGGCTTTTGCTCTCGCAAAGAGCGAACAGCGCGAATAGAGGGTACTGTTTCCAGTGGAAGGCCGAGGAGGTAGTATTCAGTTTGCAAAGTAGTTTACTCAGCATGGGCTAAGTGTCCTTGGTGTGCTTGCCGAGGTAAGCAAAAGGTTGTCAAAGCGTTGCTGTTCCCTTGGCCAAGGTGAGGAGAGAAGAGAACGAAGGTTTGGCGCGTCTGGGCTGGATTTACGCTCGGAACCGAAGGTCTAGGTGCGTCTGGGAATCAATTTTTTCAGTTTGTTAGCTTGCCTTCTCTTTTTCCAGAGGGCCATTTCAGACTTTCTTTTTTATATGTTTCTCTCGTGCCTCCGTAGGATCTTTCACTTTTGTGGCTTTACCTGTCAGCTGATCAAGACGCGCTTCCTTGTTCTCGACAAGTTGATCCGCATCCATCCCCGTTAGCTTCTAGAGTCAATTTCAACTTTTCTCAAATTTACCAGCAGATTCTCGTTTGTTATGTTTAAATATCTTTGTCAGGGGTGAGCCTACGCTCTTTGGTTTGGTGGCTTCACGCCACTTTCAGCTGCCTAACCCTGCGGCTAGTCCTGCGGTCCATAAAACGAACGACAGCTCTTGACCCACGGGCCTGCATGTCCCGCAGTAGTCTCCCTGGCTGTCTCTTTCCTTTTTTGTTGAAGAGAAGGAAAGACTGAGACGGCAGTTAATTTACTACCAAAGGGCTTTCTACAGGCAACCATCGAGTAGCCCTGAAGCCCTCTTTGTCTTGGGCTACTACTTACGAGGCATAGCCAAGCTCATCACAACATGATCCCAAGTTACCGCGGATAGGGGCCGAATTAGGGGCCGAGGGTCTTGTTTCGATACCTCTGCTTTAAATTAACAAAAAGGAGTTCTTTTCTAATCTTAATGTATAACAAGAGATAAACTCCTAAGAATTTGGCAAGCAAACTTAATAGAGTAAACTCCTTCCTACTATGTGAGATCGAAAGAAGAAAACCTAGTTGACCGAAGCACTATATTTCAAGTAGTGAGGAAAGAAAGCAGAGCTGTTCCATGCAGATAGGGAAAAATAAGAAAAAGAAAAATAAGCTCCAAATTAAGAAAATTGAGGACAAATTTCCAAAGAAAAGTTATGCTTGGTATGGTCATTCCAGACAATTCTCAGACAAATCGTAATGGTGACAAATGAAGCTACTATAGCTATTACCGTTGTGTTATATTGTGGTCTCATCAAAAAAGGACAATACCTGATAGGTAGGGCTAGTCAAAAAAATCTTGTTGAAAAGGATCTCTTTATCAACAACCTGAGAAAGTAGGCAAAGGCGACGCGCGTTCCAGTCATCAAGACGCTGTTATTTTCTAGATGGAAAGACCTTACGGACCCGAAAAGCCATCTCAGGCCTATTTTTGCTATTACGCTTATGTCTTTTCACGCTGCTACCGTTGCTCTGAGGGTGAGGGCTAAAGGCGAGGCTACGGCTAACCTGATATTTCATCTCAGGGTCTAATTTAGCGAGCAAATGCTCGCAGCGAAGTATGACCCCAGTGCTCATCTGGCACATATTCAGAAGAAAGCTCATAGTAATTGCGTATTTTGAAGATAGCTTTAAGCATTAGAAGGTGCTTAGATTTGTCACAATGCGACTTTCTAAAGACTAGCGAAGTAGCGAGGGAAGGGCTCGAACGTACGAATCGTTCGGCCCTGAGGTGCTTATTTCGGGAAAAGAAATCTAGGCCGTAGGAGAAGCTTTGCGCTTTATCGAATATCTTTTTCCCGGCACCTAGAAATTAAGAGACAGATAATGTTAAAGACGCCGTCATTGAGGCAAACAAAGCAGTAGCTTCAGTTAACGCAAAACCTGAAATAGCATAACCAAATAGTTGCTTAGCCAAGGATGAATTTCGTGCAACGGAATGAGTTTAGATAGAGAGGATTGCCCTTCAAAGTAATCAGAGAGAAATGCACAATCCCCCCTCCCAAGAGAACCATACGTGATAGTAGCCCATCATACGGCTCCTCTTTCTCCATATCTTACGTGTTTTCCTATTTCTAAAGTATTTGCGCCGTATTTAGACCGAGGGTCGAAACCCGGTCCTTGTAAATTCTCCGTGGAAGGCCTAGTGAGATCTGTTTACAGTTCAGCGCCAAATATTATGTCCAGACCAGTAATCTTTATCCTGCCTTGGCGGCCTTGTACGCTCACGTATCCCCTACCGTCCAGACCTTCCCGAATCTGCCGCTTTTCTATGTCATCATTCGCGCAAGCGAACACAGGGCACCTGCCCCGAAGAAGTTAAGTAGGTGTTAGCCGTATGTCGAACCATGTAGGTCATCGACGTCTTATCGGATGTCGGTAAGGAAACCTTCCCCCATGCGAGCTATGGTTGGGGAACTTGGAAACTTGGCGATTACTTGGCCTTCTCTGTCTAGGGGCCGCCTTCCGGTGTATTTGACAATTATTCAGTGCCGCATTGGTGCTTATTTGCCAGTGTGAATAGCGCTGACCAGCTTACCAGCAAGTCTACCAGGCGTCGAACCTTATGAAAGTTGTCGCAAGGGCGATAGTAGCTGAGAAGTCCATGGGCTAGAGAAGTAGAACACCATCGCTTCGTCCGAGGAACTGAGCCTGAAAGTAAGTGTGGTGAGACGAGCCTTGGTAGGCTGGAGTTTTGGTAGTTTTTCTGTGATTACCTCCATCGGAGCCAGGAGCTGCCTGGATAACACTCCATAGCTTCCTATGGTTTTTGCCGTGATAGGTTTGCGAAGGAAAGAACAAAAACCCTTTTTTGCTCGTCGACTTCTCTTCTAAGTACCTTTCAGCCTCGTCAAATGCATCTAGGCCAGCTGGATATCCTCTGTCCCGTCTGAAGTTCAGCGCCTTCAGCGCCTCTTGAGACAGGAGCCGGACTAATGGCCTGGTTACCTCTTCCGATTCTTTCGAGAACCAAAGACTCTCTTCTCTAGCCACCTCTGGTGCTTCTGTGAACATGGCGGCGGCTTGTTCTGCTGTTTTCTAAGACGACAGGTTCTGCCTAGTGTTCTGAAAAGCTCATGTCCATGCGCAAAGAATTAGATCCCTTCTTCCTTTGATTATTTTAACTATCCTTTGGTTTGGTATTTCCGCCCATTTATCTCTGCGAGCCCTGCCTTAGTAGTGCTTTTCTATTCTTTCAAAAAGGCGTCTGGGCCATCTGCCAGCCGGGACCCCATTCTCATCCCGATAAATCTAACCGATCCGCTAGCTACGTGCACGACACCAGGCCTACTTAGAAGGGTAGATCAGATTTCAAGAACTGCACAATCCTTTCTTTGATTTAATCGACCAGATCTCTTGAGCTCGCGATAGCCAGTAGAATTTCGTCCGCGTAGCGCACGTAGCGCATTCTCATAAAGCCTGAATCATTGATTTAAGTATAAGAGAACCGCGGGCCTGAAAGAAGGAAACTTCTTCGGCTTTATGGGCTCTTTTGCCAGCATTGCCGTGTTCCTAGCTTGCCAGTCTGTTTCCGGGATAGCGGTAGCTTTCTTGTACTCTGCTTTTGCTCCTATCACGGCTTATTTTTAGGTGTTGGATGTTAGATAGTTTTCTCGTTTCTAGCTTGTCTAGGTACATATTGCAAAGGGGTGATATGAGACGACTACCTTGTAGGACTCCAGCTCTAGGCGGGGGTCCTCCTGAGCACCGATAACCTCTGCCTGGAACAGCTCTAATCTAAAATCTATAAAGCGTGGATCCTCGATCTCTTTTTGTCAAAGACTAGGCGGTGCCGGTCGATTGTGTCATAGCACTTTCTAATGTCAAATTTTACTAACTACGAGAGATCGCTTCAAGTGTTCTTGATCTCCTTGAGCGCCGTATGGCACCCTCATGACGGGCGGAATCCATGTGAGGGATTAGAAAAAAGTCCTTCCCTCCAGAGTCATAGGCATGGCCTTATGGGGTCCCTTGGCTTTCCCATCGCCAACAGCCTACTCTCGCAGAAAGAAAGGGGCTTCCAGGGGAAAAGATGTTTCTTCTTATGAGCTCGGCAAACGAAGGCACACAGCGCCCAAAGGTTCGCGAGAACGCATAGCCTTTACGTCTTCTTGCTTTCGATATCATCACTCGTCTGATCGGTCGAAAGTAGGATCCCCTGATATAAGGCTCCCTTGGACTTTCCGGAACCATTCTAGGCTCATATATCCCAGTGTTTTTCTTGCCGGGGCCTTTCGGGGCGCCGCCAGCCCGGTTTCGACTCTAGCTTTTCATAGGCTGCTATCAGTATGTTTAAGTTTCATCTGATTTCCATTAGGTTTTCTTACTTTTTCTTAGGTCCACGCGTAAGGTTGGTTAATTTCACCGGGCAAGCAGCACCGGCTTCCTTTTCCGGGAAAAAGCCAGAACTACATTCCTCACCAAAGAACTAATCTAGGCCTGCGGCCTTGGCCTTTTTCGTGAGAGGTTTTCCATTCATCCCTGGATGTATCTCCTTCTTACCAGGATTACCATCCTTGTAGCTGTCATCCCTGTCAACAACCCGCCCAGCCTGTTCAGTGCTCTCTAGGCCTAACCGACGTAAGTCGGCGACCACAGATTTTTATCCCTCCCCCAGGGGCTCCCTTTCATCGTTGATTCTCGGTGTACTTGAGTAGGGGCGGTGACCTGCGATGAGAATAATCCCCCTAGTTCATAAGAGCGGCCGTTGTCGAGATTCGTCCACCTACACTTAAACAAGCCACTTTCCCGACTCCGCGGCATGGCCTCTCCTTTAGAGTAGGCGGGAGTTGGATTACTGCCCAGGGCCCCGGCAGGACGCAAAGCGTCATCAGGTTTCAGATACAAAGCTCCGCACATCAAAGAATACCGATAGGGTTTCCGCCCCCCCGGTCAGAACCACACGTGCGAGTTTCCCCGCATGTAGCTCGTCCATGGCAACTTCTTCAGCTTTTGCGGCTTTTTGCCGTATAATAAGCGCTACTAGTCCTCGTGGCGCGGAAACGCGCGGCTAATATGTATGCGATTTTCCCTCGTGCACTTCAAAAGTCTAGCCTTTGCGGTATAGCGTAATTTGTTTCATGAACTTGGAGCTGCCTCAGTTAGAGTGTCAAAAGCTTACTTCGGCTTGTATTGAACAGGTCTTAGGGGGTGCAGCTCAGGTCAGTTCGTGCTGCCGCACACTTCGCATTCATCCTTTACTTGTAAGTAGTCTGCTCGCTCTATGTACACTGCTTCATCGAAGGGTTTTTCGAAGATGCTTACATTACTAAAAGAAGGAGTTTTGACGTTGAACTTTCCTCCACAGAGATGTGGGTTAGTCTAAAGACGCTATCCCCTTTTTCTGTGATCCGCCGCAGGTTTTTACCAAATTGATGGAAAACAGCCTCCGACCATAGACTAAGTTTCCTAGTCAAAGTGGGAGCGCAGGACTTTCTAAAGATGGAAACTACTTTCCAGAGGGAAGAGCACTTATTCACAAACAAGTAATAGTTGACGAGACCCCTATCACTGATAATGAGAAGTGAGTCAAATATGTTTGTCCTCTGAGGTGAACCATCGTTCATGATAGGTTGCTTGGGCTAGTCTCTCGGCGGGGTTTCGTTTCGCATCTCCACGTTCCAAGGCCTTCGTTGTTAGGCCCCAGAAAGGAGCAATATCGTCGACGAGAGAGGAATCTGATTTGTTTAACGTCAGATACCTCGTTAGTGTCTCTAGTTTTCCTACTTTCGGTAGTATGTTACCACTGCGTCTAAGTATCCGGCCATTTCGGACTTTGCGTGTAATATTGGACTTTGGTGTTTGTTCATGTCTAATGTCAGTTCTTTCCGAAGGAAGTTCTGCGCGGCCTTTCAGATTTTCACGGCATCTTGTTTGCTACCAATAACACCTAACACCATGTCATCTGTATAGCAGAGGTATTTGTGTTTTTCGAATTCTTCAAGGTCCAAGGTCCAGTTTGCGGCTAGGTTTATTTGTTCCAATCTACTGTAGTTGAGGTTTCTGATAGCCTGCTTTCATTTCAGATAATCCTTTAAGAAAGGATTTGTTCTTTTTCTAAAGATTAAGTTTTCCTTCCCTATTTTGTCAACGTGGGGCGCATATCTTCTAGATTGTACTTGAGTATGAGCGAATCTTCCCCATAGCAGTCCGATTTATGGAGAAAAATATGGTTACAAGGGCTATCACAGAGCCCTGGAGGCGGCGCCCTGTCGTATCGCGTTCGGTCTGTGAAATTGTATACATCAACGTAGCCCGCGTCAAGTAGTTTTCGCATAAGATCCTGTAGTGCTTTAGACCGCAGTACTGGTTTCATTTTCTTAATAGGCAGGTCGTGATTAATTTTGTCAAAATGTTTATCAATGTCGATTTGTACAAGCCAAGTCATGGCCGTTCACGAATTGCGGAGGTCCCAAAGGGCTGTATGACGACTCCTTTTCCGGGGGCAAAAACCGTGACTTGAGTCTCTGAACAGAAAATCGAAGACCGGTCCTTTTGAGGTGGATTGGATAACTTTGTTAACCGTCGAAACAAAACTACTCCCGCCATCAGCTTTGGGAATCAGGATCTGTTCGGCTGGTTTCGAAGCATAGGTCTGCCTCCTAAAATCTCCGGAGAGTCTTTCCAGCCCTTGTCGGTCATGTTCGCTTCGCTTTCATCGTTGATTCCTGGAGCTATCTAACCTTTTAGTGTTTTGTCACCAGCCCTGATCTATGTTGTAAATGTCTTCATATGAGACGCGATCGAGCGCAGGAGGCGTCACCAGTCTAGACTCACCTTTATCGGCGGCGTTAGTTTTAGTCACTGTTTTCGCTGATTTTGCTACTCCTTTCAGGCGCGAACACGCCGCGCCTTTCCGAGATAGCGCATTACCATCTACAGCCCTTCCCTCAGAAGAGTCTTTCACGTTACGGGCATTGTCGTTTGCGTGACTTGATTTGCCCAGTGTATCTCTCGGAGTACTTATAGCTGATCTGTCACCTTCTTGGAGATCTGGGTCCCTGGGGTTTTGCACCTATATGCTAGCCTCTCTCCCTTCGGGTGATCCCTCGCTTTCACGTTTGGGTGTTTGCTCGTCGTTTAGGTCAGTGAGCTTTTTTTCTTGCTCCCTGCAGTTCCCCCGGAGGGTTTTTCGCGCCAAGGGTTCAGTTGGGCCTTGGAGCTTTCCGGGCCACCTCTCTTCAGAGGGAGAGGGGTAACGCTTCACCCTGCTGATGCACTCGCGGAAACCGTGCGACGAAACTCGGCCAGACCCCATGCTATGGTTCCCTGCGGTCTGTTCCCGCTCCAGGTTAGGGGGCCGTCCGTGCGATAATCCGTTAACCTTCGCTGATCCAAACGCGCTCTGACGAGGCGCACACTAGATACGTTTCCAATACCTGTGACAACTCCGGCTGAAGCAATGGTAGCTGCTCCTGCTCCAATTAATTTTGCACCTTCTAGCATAATTATTTACTTTTCGTTTTTGTCGAAATAATGACCATTCATGGCTGATCGATCAAAATGCAGCCAAACCAACATTTTTTTGCTACGATTAGATTAGGTATTACTTGAAATAATAAAGAGGAGAGAGTGAGTTAAAGTCTACGAACTGGTGATAGTGGTATTCCACCTCCTGGTATGAAAACTAGTACCAGAAGGATTTCGTCCATACCAATTTATACCTGGTGCTGCTATTGGCATAACAAGCAGTACACTCTAGGTTGACCTAGCTCGGTTCTCTCTGACAGGGATTGGCCTGAGATGGGCTTCTCACCGTTTTCCCTTCCAAACACCGACAGTAGATAGGAACTGAACTGTCTCATGATGTTCTAATGGTAGTGTTGGCTCGCATACGGGGAGGGGGCGGAAACTTGGCATTTCGCGGCAAAAAAAACAATCTGGAGCGGAGAAAGCGCTTTTTCATTTCTAACGAACTTGGCATTGTGGTCGACGTTGTTGTTCGCCGCGAGTACAAAGATTATGCAAACAGAGCGCAGCTTGTTGGCTTCGCTAACCAATCAACCTGAAGCGGCCTTTGTCTCCGAGCCATGCTCATATCTCTATAAAGCACGGACTCTATCTTCAACTTGCTCGGTCTCTCAAGCCTAAATTCTTATCAGATCAAACTTTACCTGAATAGCTATATGAAATCGAGTATGTTTTCGATCCTTTTCTTCTGTTACATCAGAAGGAGTCAAAATGGTGAGCATACGGGGTCTCGGCTAGTGTTGCAAACACTAGACGAGCTCAAATCCGGGTGGGTCCATTTACAGGAAGAGGAGAAGAGCCAGTAGTAGATACTAATCCTGCTATCTACTGAGGCATCCAGGTTACCTCAGCCTTTTTTTCAGCTGCAAACAGAAACAGGTACGTAGGCCTTGATCCTGCCTTCTATTCCTCAATCCAAGAAGAAGTAGGGCGGCAGAAAGCTAGATGAAAAAGTGTAATACAACTATATATAGTCTTATCATTATAAAGAGTGAGACTCTTTGCGAAGAAAGGTTAATAACAAGTTGGTTATTACCACCTTCTTGGAGAAATTCGAACTCTATAGAAGAGAATAAATAAAGTTACTCTAGTCTCTTTAATTGACCCGCTGACCTAAGAAAAACCATCTATATCTTTTTTGGCGTCTATGTCCTTTTCGATGAAGGTGACAGTAGCTTCTTCTTGGCCTTTTCAGGTGTACAACCAAAATTTCCCGGGGAGCATAAAATCTTTAACGTTTCTGAAAGCTACTTGCCGGATTCCGCTAGAACAAACGTTCGGGTTTTGTTGGATTTTCAGCTACTCCTGTCGGTGTGGCTATGGAATTAACATAAGCTTTCGCTAGTTTTTTACAGGTTGCTCGCTTTACACAGTAGGTCTATCGTCTTCATGCTAGCACTGTGGCGCTTTCAAATTTTTTCGCTTCTCTTCCCATCTTCATCCTCGGGAGGGGGCCTCCCTCGCCTATCCTTACATATTCTAGCTAGAAGGTGTCACTATTCCATACACTATTTGTTTATCTTCCCCGAAAAATGAGAATAAAAAAGCCATCCTTTCGATCCCTATGGTGTTGGATCTTCGGGATTTAATAACGATCAAAATGTGTAGTAGCTTAAAAAAGATAAATGCTTGTGATATGGGTAAAAGCACCATCTAAATTTTCTTCTTTCAAGCATCTATCTACTAAAATCATGACATTACGGACAAGTTCTCCTTGTTATTAGATTTCCTGTGTTCTAAACTCAGAATTTGCTCTTTGTTTAATATCCAACCAGATGAGTGGGTAGCGATCCCAGAACACCCGAATAATAAAATGAGAGAAAGAAGAGTCTTAATTAAAAGGGGTAAAACACTTGCTAGTATTCTACCCGTAGACTTAACCAGAACCAGAGAGATAATGGTCAAAGTGAGTAGGTTACTACGTATATTCTTACTCTAGTAGACAATCGAAAGACTGGTCAAGGACTTGGCTAGTTCATTAAAAGGGCTATTTGTGGCATGAGTGGGTCTCACATTTCCTAGACTAAATCCAACCACCAGATCTAGTTAAGAAGTTCTTTTCCGCTCAGGCGCCCGTAGGGCCCTTTCCCCCCCCCCCCTTTGGCCTTTGGAGGCAGATCTACGAACTTCCCTCAATAGACTTAAATAAGAAAAAGGAGAGTATTGGTATAAGTAAGCTTAACTCTGACCAAGAAAACGCTTCGCGTTTCCATCTCTTCTCTCGGCCCTAATTCTCCCTGAAGGAGGATTCAGGTTCAAGGCCTTTTACACCCCAGGGTGCTTACATCTCTCGCTTACCAAAATTAAAGCGCGGTCGAGAAAGAGAAGAAGCGCCGCTGAACGCCGCGCTTTTCGTTTAGATTTTTCTCCTTGGTTAACCCTAAATGCCCCCTCACCTGCCCGTGAAGCCTCATATGATTATTCAGAAATCTAAATCTTACGTTACATGAGTCCATGATCTCCATCAGCCTGACTCTAGACTTTTTTTCGGCGAGCCTCTTTAGCAGTCTGCTTCATCTCCACGAGCTTTTCCTTATCTCCAGGCTTTGCGAAGGCTAAAGGCACGTGATCGGAGCCTAATCTCCTTAGTTACCTGACCCAAGGCTTCGCTAGTCTCTGCTGTGTCACTGTAAATTGGACGACCTTATTTGATTCCTACTAATAATGTAGTTAGTAGTGCTAGAGCCTTTAAAGAAGATAAAGTTTTACTTGGTTTGTCTTGAGTATGTATATCATTTGAAAGATTTGAATAATCTTTTTCCATTTCATCTACATGTTTTCTCTATGCTAGATCTTTAGATGGTTCTTTTAACAGCTGAGCCTTGATCATTTTTCAAGACATTCGTACCCTGGCCATGTAAGGAGTTGTTTTACCATCTAGAGACAATTTGACGGACCGCGATCTAATCCACTACTACTTCTTTCGCTGTTGCATAAAATTCTTCACCTGCAGCCCTAACTGCAGGTGAATTCCATAAGTTTTTTGCGGCGCTTACTGAGATTGGGTAACAATCCCCTTCAAGCTCATCATAAACAGGACCCTCGAGACCTACCCGTTTGTTTCATTCTTAAGGCAGCTATAGCGGTGACACAGGTAAACTAAAGGATCGAGTCTTTTATGGAATATGAAAGCTGTTTGGTGCTTAGAAGACTGAAAGGATTAAACTCACAAAGAAACCTAACCAAAGCACAGAGGAAAATCAAACGAAATAGGAGTAAGAGCCAAGCTAGGTACAGGCGCCCAGTCCAAAAAGAGATGATGAAGGGTGAAGTGTCGCATACGGTAACCGCCGTAGTAGAATAAGTCCTTCCATGGTAGGGAAAAACCTTAACATCACTACATCACTCAAAAAAGCATGTATTGAACAAATTCTCGAAAATAGTGACCGCAAAAATGGTATAGGCATTAGCCACTAAATTGGTACAAGCAAAGCATAGTAAGCGCGAACCACTTAAAGAGATTGATGCCTAGGTAATGGAATTTGTATTCAGAACCAGCCATAGTCTTAGACTTTCAGAAAACCCTTAGTTTTTCTTTTCAATTATGTTTTCTGACTAATTAATAATGACTTCCCAAGATTACTTTATCCATTAGCATCACTAGTGGAAATATAGCCTTAGCTTAGACAATTAATGGTCTAGTCTGGAGCCAGGAATCGGGCTAAATTCCTATTATCATAACTACTCATATAAAAGCAGCTTCCATTTATTTTGCATCTTCTAGATAACCTTTTACTTTCTATTTTTCTCCAAATAATGATCCATTATTCATGGTTAATCGAGAAAAATGCGGCCGAACGAACGATTTAGGAAAACTGAGGTGATGGCTGTTAGAAAGGGTTTGAAACACAAAGGAAGGCTTGAAGAAATATGCTCTATTTACGAACCGTACACTAATGTAGCAAGTAAAACGAAAAGAAAGTCGTATAGGAAGAGCGGGAAGCTGCGCCTAGCCAGAGAGTGGCTAAGCGGCCTGCTTAGGCTTCATGATCCCTTTCTCAGTTGATAGGGGCGCCGCAGCAAAAAACCTGCAAAATAGCTGGAATCACACTTCTTTATATGATTTTTTCTTGAATGCGCGGCTCTATTTTAGACTTCCGGCCTTTGCTTCGTTCAAGCTAAGCCCTCATGGACCTGACGGCCTTAGGCCTAATGCTCGCATGTTTAGTAAATAGAAATAAAAGAACTTTCAGAAGACAAGATTTACATATTCCAAAGCACAAAGTGGGTCTCTAAAGAAAAAGAAGTTTTTCCCTTTAGATACATTAAACGTGGTGCCTAGTATATTAAGAATCCCTCTTTCCCAGTTCTAAAAATCTGCTATAAAGTCAGACCTTTTTCCAGGTTTTTGCATGGTTTCTACCTAGTTGTTAACTTTTTCCTTCTTTGCAGACTCGATTTCAACCTAAAACAACATCCGCTTTCCTATGATTAACATAGTTTTGAAAAATTCCATAAAGAAAGATAGTTAGTTTTCACGTTGAGATAATTCCCATCCCCATATATGATGTATTTTGAACTAACTCTAATCCTCATCCAGGTTTTAATTATTTAATGTTTTAGAATAAACAACCTTTAGATTCAGTTTCATGTTAAAGACTGGCGAAACTTTCGCCAACGCTTTTAATAAAAGCATAAGCATTTTCTCACCGGTTTTTCTCTGTATTTACTAGTTCATCCCATCTAGCAACTGGATTACACTATTTATCTCCCTATACATGTCTATCAACTCTTTGTACAGAATCCAAAAAAAAGCTCAACTTAGCTAAGCTAGTCTGTGGCTCTACTAAAAGGAAGACCCGGTTCAACTGAATACCTTGAAAAGCACAGCTCTGTAAACCGAACAGAACATCGAGCTTAGCAGGCGGGGAAAGCCCACAAGTTTTTCTTTTTTAGAATGGCCTTCATCTCCATGGGGACGCTACGCGTGGTTTTTGGCGTTCGGTGTTCAATTCTGCATCTTGTCGTGGTCACAATCTTGTATTTCAGGTGATGCTGTAGAGCGATGTCCACCCTTGGCTGGCCTCAGCTTGGACTGAGCCAGCCGCAGGGCTAGGCGAAGCGATTTCCCTCCGCAGAGGTCTGCTGCAGCGGGGCTAGGGCCTAGGCTTCTGCTGTAGCTGAGGTTTGTTTCAGATTTTCCAACATTAATAGGTGAAAGTCATGAAAATCTTGGAATTTCATTACATGTTGCCAAGTTATTGAAAATAGATAACTCTATGACGATATTCAAATACGACGTTTTTTTGGAAGTCGGCATTCATAAGAATTCATAAGAATGTGGCTTGAGGTTACATTGCAAATCTTGTAGTACTAAGACGACCTCCCTGTGGTAAACTAGGTATCAAAAATTTCTTTCCAAAATCTACTCCTTTTCTTCTGACTTCAACTAAGTGAATTCCTAGTTGAAGGGCCAACCGCGCGGCATTTTCCGCAGTTGCTTGAGCAGCATACTGGATTGAGCGGCGAGATCCCTTAAAACCCACTACTGAGGGGAAGACCAAGTTTTTGTATTTCTGTTAGAATCTGTTATAGTAATCACGGTCTCACTAAGAAGAAGTTGATTTAATATGTGCAAATGCCTTTTTTTGCATGAGTGTCTTTCTTTTTAATGTTCTTGGTGTCGAAGGCGCAGCTTTTAGCCGCGCCTTTGATATTCTCGATTTTTTGTCAGGATTTCTTCTCTCCGTTCACTAATTGCGAGGGGATTTCGTCAAAAATAATCCATTAAATGAGAAGGAGAAAAAAACGTTTTCCCCCATAAAGACTGATAGATTATCTCATTTCGTCATCTCATCACTTATAGACCTACCTTACCTAATAAAGAGATCGAGATCGCACCAGCAATGCAGTTTTTCAAATGCTTTATCACCACGCAACATTTACCGGTACAGCGAGAAAACAACACAACATCTACTCCCTCCCGAGACAACGGAAGCCCTAAAGGCTTAAATTACCAAGCCATACGAGCCTTATTTCGGATTATAGGATATCTTTCTTCTGGCTAGAAAAGAAAAATTGTTTTCTTTGAGTTTTGAGAACGAAATAAAAAAGGTGTTTCCACTTTACTTTTTTCTCCGAACTCTATAAAGCACTTTTCGCTTTATGGCCACTGGCGCGCTCCGCGCCCCTTTCCTTCTAGCGAAGACCGCGCGCGGCGCTTGGAGGACGCATAGCATTCTTCAGCTCATAGAAAAGAATACGTTTGGATTTTTGGTGCCTGGCCTCCCCTTCAGGGCGGTTGCTGCCAAAAACAGCGCTTTCATCGCTATGCAATTGAAGTAGCCTGGAACAAGGTTTTTTCCAAAATAAAAACAAAAGGTGAATAGAAAAAGAGTGTGGCGATGATAATGATAATAAGGTCTTGGCTGGAGAAGAGGCTGGCTTCTTGCCAGCGTCTTCCCCAAGCAGGTTCGAAAGCGCAACGCGAATCAAGCAAGTCCTACGGCGCGCCGGGGCTGTAGGGGCCGGCACCACCACCCATCGACTACGTTTTGGCGGAGGAAAAGCCAATCGAACCGTGTGGTTAAGTCGAAGATTCATACCACATTACTTCGCGCTTTCATCATGGTGGATGATGAATTGTGGCGAATCATCCATCAACTTCTTCGTGGATTGATCGAAACGTTTTTCAATCCGCGACAAGTCTTAGCATTAGTATGAGTTCGTTGACCACGTAGGGGTAATCCTGCATTGTGACGAAATCCACGATAACAACCAATACTGATTAATCGTTTGATATCTCTTTGAATCACTGCTTTCAATTCCGAATCAACTAGATAATTCTAACCTATTATTTTGAGAATCTTGTCGATCTAATACAACGTTAACTTATTAACCCTAATGTTATCACTGAGACCTAATCGATAACAAAGCTAAATTGCCTTCTTAGGGCCAATTCCGAAAATTTGGATTAAGGCAATTCTTATTTGTTTATTGGAAATTTAATTAGTTCCTAAAATATATGACATGATTTATTCTCCTTTTCCTTTTTTATGCCTAATTCTGTTTCGATATTGCATACCTTTTTCTAAAGTTCAGAAGGTTTACAACTCTTGACGCCGGCGGCAAATTGAGTTAGTTTTTGAGAATCCAGTCTAGCACGACAAATAAGATTAGACTTTAGGCAAAAAACGCAAACTGAAAGCGTAACTTGAGGTCAAATCTCATAACTGAATCCCAAAATTCCATACCATATAAGAAAGAGCTTTCTAGTCCTATGGAGGAGATAGGTAGGCTTTATCAGGGCCTCTTTCTTCTTAGCTTTGAGAAGTGTACGTGCGAGTTTCCTCCGCATACGCCTTGAATGTCGAAGAGTTTAGGCCCAGGCAAACTGATGTCGCCTACCTTTTTTGGCTCCAGCTGTAGCAAGGGAGATCATTCAGATTTTTCCATGATGTATCTGACTATAGTGAGTTCTGTGAAGCGGTGGAATTGAAGCCTTCCACCTCTCACCTAATTTCGTGAAAGAACAGGCTCATGGTAGAAGAAATGGGCAGGCTCTTTGGACAGGAGTGATTCCTGACAAGGAGGGCCTAGGTTTTGATATCTCCCCAGTACGTTTGCTTCATAGACTTCCATTCTTTGGTAAGTGATAGAGCGTTCTCTGAGTAAGGAGGATAGTTGGTAAGCGTTCGATTTCAGTATTAGCAGAGTTTTCCTAGGGGCTACGGCTTTGGAGATGTCAAGGAGTTCAAGATCTTTCCCCCCTCTCCCAATCGGAGTGAAAGTAAAGAATCAAGATTTAATGGAGCCTACGCTCTCACTTTCGGCTTTCGTTCCCCAATTCTTTCGAATTTGATTAATGGAACGGAAGTACCTTGACACCATCCATTGGCTTTTTTGTTGGGTGTTTTCCTCGCGTCTAGTCAGAGACTTCCGTTCAGATGTGAAGCTAACATTCGGCATACGTGGGCTTAAGTTCCAAGGAGGGAGAAGTATACAGTCCAACCTCTTTCTCTGTGGAGGGCTACGCCCTCAGAGAAGCTGGTTCCAGTCCCTGATATTGGACTGTTCTATCAGTTTCGCATCTTTTATTTTAGGGGATTCTTGTCTTTAAGGATTTGGTTTTTGCTGCTTCAGGCACTATCTCCAATAATGCTGATTCCTTGGTTGCCCTACTCCCAAAATGAAATAGGTAAGATGTGTGTCCCACCAGAAATATACATAAACGCGCTTCTATAGATTTTTCTGGGACTTAAGCTTTCTTACCTTCCCACGGGGGAAAAGGAAGCCAAAAGAACTACAGGCAAAACTCAAAAGCCTTCTAGAAAGCGCGGCAGCCGCGCTTTCTTTTTATAATGTCCTACTCTATGGGCGGCCGGGCTGCGCTTTTAGATTCTACTTGGACTTTCGTAAAGGCCAGAAAGTAGCTAAGCCTGGAAAGAAGATAATTTGTTTTCTCATCCGGGAGAAACAGCGTCTGCCTCCCTCTCCAGCCCCCTCCCTACCTTCAAGGCTATATCCATTTAAGTCGAGGATCCGGAATAATAATTATCTAGAACCATTCATTTCTTACCCGCTGTACGCTTTCATCACCTCCACAGCCTCGACTGCTGGCTTGTTTTTAGGCCGAGAAGAGGAATCTTGGTAGATTCTTACTCAAAAGAAGACCGATGGAATCGCTCCTGGTCTTTACCTCGCGCAGAAAGAAAACTTTGGTGGGGGGCAAGCGAGCGAATGAAGGCTCGCTTCGGTCTTTCTTTTCTTATTAAGCAATTACGACCACTGAATAACCTTGGTTGACAAACATAGTTTATGCGCTGCTAATATAGCAGCTTATGGAGCATTTGACAAACTCACACCATCCATTTCCAATGAGATTTGTCCTTCCATCACACGAGCAATCCAACCTGTAGGATTTCCTTTTCTTTTCCCATTTCAACTTTTGTAGGTTTACTAGTAATAGGAATATCTGCGAAAACTCCTAACCATATTTTACTATTTTTTCGGAATTTTCTGCTTATAGCGCGACGCGTTGCTTCCATGGCTTGATATGAGATACGACCAGCTCCACTTTAATGCCATATTTTCCAAAACCAAGTTGTGTACCGTCCGCCTGGCAACCTTCACATCTGCCTCTTCGATATTTACGAAATTTCGTCCGTTTTGGAGATAGCACAACTTATCCTTCTTTCTAGAAATAGGGAACCCACACTTTCTTTGCTTTGACACCTAAAAGTCCATAAGGAGTAGATGCTTATGCTTTCACATAATCAATTTTATTGGAAAATACATGTAGAGATGTTTCACCGAACTTTCTGCATTCAGTTTTAACTATTTCTGCACTATTTAATCGACTTGAACAACAGGATCCCCTTCACATATTGGCATTTTTCATTTATTAAAATATAGATCGTGAAATTTGTCGAAATGATTTTTTCTATTCTGGTTTCCAAGAGATTTCCTGAGCAATTGGAGAAGCACTTTAATAAACAGAAGCGATTTTTATTGGCTTAATTAAAGTATTAGTATTTGTTTAATTAGAGAATGTAAATTCCATTTGCTTCCAATAATAATAACGACTGGATAAAGATTGTTCACATCCGGCATCCCCCGAACCCGAGAGAGCACCGAAATGAAATACGTCGACGAATCGACTCTCTGCTTCGTTTTTCGTTGGCTGACAAGGGTCCAAGATCTGTTGCCACGAAATGAAAAACTATGTTAACCATAGAATCAAAATGAATTTTTTTCTTCGAATGAAAAAAATATTCCATGACTAAATGATTCAAGAAAGTACGCACAGCTGCGAAGATGGTATGTGGAAATACTTGGCTAATTTGAAAGAAAAGCGCAAAGCGAGAGGACGCATAGCGTTCTTCTGACGCTCCAGAATTCTTTTTGCAGGCCATCCAACCACTGACTCGAAATAATGGATCAATCTCGTGTATCGATGGTGATTGATCATGGTATCCGTAGCGTTTTCTGGGCCAAATCTTGACTTCATTTCACTCTTTCCCTATACTGTCATCAATACGCCTGCTCAACTTGAAAAATTGTATAGCCCTTTCGTAGGTCTTGATTGGCCACGTCAATTCGAGGAAAATAGATGAATGATGCACCTACCAAGACGAAAGCCAAACGTGTTTCCTGTAGGTGGTCGTATTGAACCGAAATAATCTCTAAAATTCACATCTTGATACAAGAATTTTCGATAATAATAAATAGAGTCAAGAGCTCATCTGTCTGGCTGTAATAAGAGCAAAAGACCTCTATTCGCAGACATAATAAAATAAGTGGTCTCCGAACCGTGCAAGATAATGGCTGCCCATCACACGGCTCTCCAACTCAAGTTTATATAGTAGTGAATCCCGCATCGCAGACAAAGGCAAAGCGCTTTCTTTTTTGTCCGCAGCGCTGTGCACTTTCTTATCTCCGCCCATCAAGCCACCATGCTGCTTGATCTCCCGCGCAGGCAGTTTGAACGTTCTACTGGAGAGAAGAGAATGCCCTCTATTCTATCTCCTCCTATTTGATGGCATAAGGGTTTTTTTCTTTGCCTGTGCCCGCCTCAATCCTTCCCTCGCGTTATCCTTCTTGTTGTTTATCAGTCGGACTTCCTATGGTGTGCCTCCACATTACAGCTTTGTTACAAGTGGCCCTCGCTTCACGAAGCAACCGAGAAAGAAGGCAGAGAGAGACAACAATTACGCACGCAGCTTTAAATGTTCTACTGCAGTCCGCTTAGCACAAAAAAAGCAAGCCCGCGAATGTGAATCAAGGTCTCTAGATCTCCGCTTCTTTTCTGAGCGCTTTGCCCGTGTTCCTGCCTTCAGGCACCTTTAGAGGTTGCTTATTATCTTATTTTAAAGTGTAAAAGAGAAAAAAGTTTTCTAGATTTTTCAAACTTTCTAGCTTTTTTTTTTTAATTTAAAAAGCTTTATGGGCTTTCGTTTTGGCCTCAGAAAAGGGAATACGTATTCTCGTCTTTTTCCCCCTTATCGTTTTTCTATCTCGTGTGGCAAGCTTTCTTCCTTAGGGCCCCTTTCTTTTAGCTCAAGTTATCGAAGCTTTTTTTAGATTGAATCGGTGTTTGGGTATAGAGCTTCGAAACTAAGTTAGGCCAAGAAAACTGAGCCCTCTCCTTTCTTCACCAATCAAGCGGCGACGCTGCTGGCCTTGGCGCGGCCTAGATACTGTTGCTTTCTTTTGCTTCTAGGTATAGTAAATTAAAGCCGCGGGCCGCAGGCGGTTTGTTTCATCGCGCTGTGTGCCTTGTCGTCTGGAAAACATAGAATTTTTGAGGATTGGGAATATTTTCGTTGTGCTTCTGAATTTTTGTTTTTAAGAAGGCCTGTTTGATGATTGATAGGCTTCGGCGCGTAATATGGCTTATCGTTTTATTTTTTTGTAGCGCCCTTTGTCAACAATGTACTTCAATCCTATGACAAATCAGTCAAGCTCATTAAATCAAAAATTACAGAATGGTGGGCAGCAACATATACCGGGCGAAAGGCCGAAGAGTGGCTTCGCGGGAAGCGTGGTGTTGCCTTTACTTACCGAACACGCCAGGCTTGGTATCCCTCCTACCTTGCGTTCATGATATATTCAACTGCGCCTCGGAGACACGGTCGAAGCACGCCCAAGGATTGGTTAGGCCCTGTGTGCTCCTCTCACGACATGCTCTGGTCTTCCTCTCGTTGTTTTCTAAGGTGCCTCCTATGGCTGTGGTCTTTCAGCGTTAGAATAAGTCGTGTCCGTCTCGTTGCGGACATCCGCAACGTCCCGACAGGCGGCGGGCAATTTCTTCGGTGACTTTCACAGTCGCCCTTACTAAACTAACTTTAATCTGAACTACGATTCAGATTCAGTCTGACTGAAATCGCATTTACTTTTTGTGCCATAGTTTACTATCGTACTTTTTTTCCTCGGTTTCATTTTGGTTCTCGAGGGCGAAGCTTTCTTCCCCAAGAAAGAGGTTTTCCATGTAGAAGCAAACTCTCTATGACCAACCATTTGTTCAGTAATCTTTAAAGCAACAAAACCTTTTCCATTATGAATTTCTGCATAGCCACCAACAAATTAAGGGAATATACAGAATCTACGTAACCAAAGTTTCCACCTGATCCTTTTTTTACTTAAATAAGCAAGCATCCACAAAAGGGCCTTTCTAGACAAATCATGTCATAAACTAATTTCTGTGTTTTCTTACTACCGTTTTAAATCCACCTTTGGTGGGCTTTCCCCAAGGTGATACCGAAGGTCTACCTCCTTTGGTCCGTCCCTCACCTCCCCCGTAAAGATAATCAACTAGATTCATCGCGACACCCCAAACAATAAGGCGTTTGCCTAACCACCAGCTTTATCCTACTTTGTGAAGCTTACGTTTACTACGATTAGGATTAGAAACTATACCAATAGTAACTCGGCATCAGGAATCTGTGAGTTTGTCAACACCCAAGGGTAACCACACAATACATTCTGGTGTATTTCCAACTTTCTTAATTGTTTCAACAAAGATTCCTGCAACTCGAGTTAACTTGGCGCCTTGACCTGGATTCCATTCAATATTATGTACCCATGTGCCTATAAGTATATTGGCTGATGGTATGCAATTTCCTACCATTTCATAATATGAATCAAGTATGTATTGATTTTCACTAGAAGCGTAGTCTTCCTTAGCGTGTGGCCAAGAAGAAGCAGCCTCGCCGCCCTCCTACGTGGGTTCTTCCAGACTAAGGGACCGGATAGGTTCTTCGTTAGCTTTACCAACGAAGGCCGAAGGTTCAGTCGCTGTGCTGCGAACGAAGTGGTCTTGTAACCGAAGGTCCGTCTCGGCTATCAAATTATCAGAAGGTTCATGATAGTTAGACGAAGTCGAAGATTTAGACCAATCACAATTCATCACCGTCTTGCCTGTTTCCAATTAATCACTAGCTAATATATAAGTGAAAGGGGCACGATCCACTTGGAACGCTTCAGTCTTTTTGGTTTTTTTTAAAAATATCCTTTTCCTTGGCCAGAAACTCTCGTTAAGCCAAGAAAACGCTTTGCGTTTAATTCTCTGCGCCCAGAGAACGCTATGCGTTCTCCATCTTCCGCCTTCGCTTTAAGAAAACGTATTTTGTTTTTTTAGGCCTCCCATTCACGAAGCGAATAAAGCAAACTTTGTCCCAGCTACAGCTAGCCTAGGTAAAACCAGAAAGCTACCGAAAAGGCCGAAGGGTGCAGTCTTTCTCTCTGCCTTTTCAGAACAAGGAGCAGAAAAGAAAGCGTATTTGATTCTCTGGGCTCTCTCAGGCAGAGAAGAAAACGAAAAAAAGGGGGCCATGGAGAGTGCATCGTGTTCTACATTACGCGTAGCAAATACGTTCTCTTTTGTGGTGTTGCGAGCCCCCGGGCCTCCAATCATTTGCGATGCAGAGAAAGTGCATACAGAGAAACGCTTGTTCTTCTCTGACCCCGCAAGTGCGTCCATAGAGAGCGTAAGGTCTACGGTATTTCTTGGTAAGGATAGTAAAGCAGAGAAAAATCTTTTTTTTATTACAGCGGCGGCGCAGAGTGCGTTCTTATCTTTTCCACTCTTCGCTTCATAAAGCGCTTTGCGTTTTCCGGGGCATAGCACCGCCCCTTCGGTCCATCATACTGAAGCAATCCAAGAAGAACAATTCAGGTCATATTCGATTCTTTCTACAATGCCCAGAGACGAGGTGCTTCATTTCAAATCGATTTTTCGCTGTAATCACTTCGATCCACTTCCTCAGTGAAAGACTATGATACGTCCTGATGCATTTCTCCCAGCAGACCCCCTTCTGAAACTAAAAGTTAATTGTTTTAGTGCTTTTCTCTTCCAGCAACTATTTCTCATTGTGTATTTGCCTTTTTTCTTTCTACCTAAAGCATCAATGACATCGAGAAATCGAATGTAGCCCAGGTACACCTTTTCGACTGTCAACATCACCCATCATCTACAATGATTGATCGCTTCCATATACCACATAGCTCATGCTATCCATAAGTTGGCCTTCGGCCTGTTGTAAGGCCCTACGGGCAACCGCGGTAAAGACTAAAGTTCCCCCCACACCATACGTACAAGTCTCCCTGCACACGGCTCACGCCTTTTACAGGTACAGGTGGCCTATCCTGGTCAAATCTTTCCTATTCGCTAGCTCGTAAATGCGCATGCGTGATTTTGATACTGTTTGTCGTCACTTCCAGTTCATGGAATTCCATGAAGTGTAGGTGTAGGCAGCGCTGCCTGTCGTACTGTCAACCAGTGGCCCTGGCCCCCGTCTACGATCCTGCCATGGGGGCTGACGGGCGGGCTCCCTACTTGAACTTTCTCCTTCATGGTCTCCAAACCAAGCTGCCCTATTTTCCATTTCCGTCAAATGACTCGGCCTCCCTAGCTTGACCGCCCGTTCATGCTTTCGCAGCTTAGTTCTTTTCGGTTTCCTTGGGGCTGGGCCCCCCATTCGGCGCGGGCTTACCACAGTTTGCGCCTGTATCTTCGCTAGACGGTATCAGTAGTGTCATTGCCATCTTCCCCGACTTAAGGATTTGCTTTATTTCTTGCAGTTAGCCCACCCATTCCAAAAACAAGTTACGGTAAGAGGACCCCAGCCAGGTTACACCTTCTGCTGTGCCGAGGTGCAGAGGGAGCTCGTCGTGATAATTGGGTGGGGTATGCGCGTGCGCTCTTGACGGGCACTCCAGGATCCGCCGACGCGTTGTTCTCGTTTCCGAAAAAGCTAGTGGTTAGCTCATAAGGCCACTACGGTGGGGAGGAAGAGGGGGAGAGAGAGTCCTCCCCTTTTTTTGTGGTTTGTGGAGACTTCTCATGTGGATGACGACGAGGCCACCTTCATGACCTTCCTTCCCTCTTCTTTTGGCCCCACCCGGGTGGCTCGACAAACCGCCTTAAGCCCCTTCCTTATAACAGGGAAGTGACACGCGCTAACCCAGGGAACAAGCAAGCAGGACGTAGCTAGCGGCATAGGATGCCGATTCGGCGTCAGCGGCTTCGTGCCGCGCTGGAGTAATCCAATATGCAGTTCCGCACATTCTACCACTTCTCTATGAATTTCCGAGACTAATCGTGAAACACCATGAGCAGCAGGATGTTTCCAGAATTCAAAGTAAAATTCTGGATTGGTTTAGTTTCAGCCACATCTAATCCTTTTTCTTTTAGAGCCTGCGACCGGATTTGAACCGGAGGCCTTTCCCTTACCATGGGAATGCTCTACCATTTGAGCTACGCGGGCCAATATGTAGCCACTACTTCTACTAAGAAAAGGCGAGAATAACCTAAAAGCCGGCTCAACCTACAATGTGTGTTTTTTGGCTCGGCTGCTTTGGACCTGAAAGCGCGTGAGGCCAAAACCTCGCTGGATGAAGCAGAGCACAGGAAAAAGCGAAGCGGAACTCAGAGAACCTGCGACCTTGAGCCGTTGTTCGCGTCCGCTCTGGCGTTTGACCCTTCATTGGTCGAGCCTTTTGTTTTGTAGAAAAGGGATAGATTTTTTTATACATCCTCCTTTTCATGCGCTGTGCGCCGTAGGAGAGGCGAAGCCTCTTCTCTCAAGCCTGATAGCCCGCCCGGAAATCAGGGTAAAACTTTGCACCTACGTTTGGAAAACGCGTACGGCCACCAAGAAATTTTGGATCTTTTTCAGCCTCAACACTCCTGCGCATTATTGAATTGGGTTTTCGGCCTCTTCGCGAATTTCAGGGGAGTTTCGGCGTAACCAGATCCCCCTTTATAGAGCGTCTTTCAAGCACTTATGCGGGTTTTTTGTAGATTACCCATTTATTTTTCTATTTTTCTTTGGAGACGATCGGATTTGAACCGACAGCTTCATGCTTGCAAAACATGCGCTCTACCAATTGAACTACGTCCCCTACGGAGGAAATGGGATTTGAACCCGTGATACAATATTGTTGTATTTGTCGGGATGAGTAGGCCCTCTCAAGCTTTCCCCCCCCCTTAGAACCGTACGGGCGAGTTTCCCCGCATACGGCTCAAGCAACCTGTCTAATATGTCAACCTATAGGAGTCATGTTTAACTCAGGGGCTACTAGAGTTTGTTTCATGTGTCACATTCTTGTGGCCAGTAAAGTGTAACGCTTGAACTTGTGGCCTGCCCACAATTATTAGCCTACGCTTTCATGATTTGCTGGGAAAAAGCTTAGGAGATGTCCCGGCGAGCTACTAGATCGAATGGCGCAAGATCTTTCAGGCACAAAGCGATGAACATCCCCACCAGAGAGGAAAACAAGTGTTCGACGAGTGCCTTATCAGATGTTTACGACAAAGTCTAATTTGGATAATATTCACAAGATAGTGTGGCGAATCTACAAAAACCTTCCGAGAGAACGGTGAAGAAGTATTTGGCCCATCTGCAAGAAATTTTGCTCTCTAAGAATATTCTCAATCTTTAGGCGCGCTGCGGTCTCTTTTCTGAGCTTCTTGTTGAGGCCGCGGTTCTCCTTATCCTCTCTTCCCCTTTTCTGTCCACCCCCAGTCCGACTTTCGCCGTGGCTCCAAAATATCTGGATTATAGATCTGAGTGTTATTTAACAGAAATTCGTGAGGCTGTCAAGGCACTTCCTTATATCAGCATCAAACAAGCATCGTGGTGAGTATCGCTTATCCAGTAGATGCCGTAGTCTTGCTATAGTCTCATAAGTTGAACGATGGCGATTAGAATTACACTCCACGAGATATCTACTGCCATATGTATGATACACGCTTTGAACTACACGGTCAATAGTGGTAGTAATTTGTCTCTTAGTCGTGCCAGGCCATACACGTTTCACAGGACTTTTCTTTTTCTGAGCATAGCAAAGAAGCAGGGAGCCTGATTCTGTAAAATCTCTTCCAACTGGCTAATAGCAATCCTACCCGGGGTAAACATGGTTCACAGTTACACAGCGTACAGCCAAAGTCCCGGCAAAGCTGCCGATAAACTCACTAGGTATAATAACCTGTTCCCAATTTATATGGTGCCAAGTTTTTCTTTCTATTCTTTCTTCAGTGAAGTTTCGAGAGAAATCTAGTACAAGTCACCCCTGCTCAAGTCTGCCACCTTTCGGTGTAGATCACGAGACCCTATCCCATCAATTACATACAGATGAGCTTTCGCTTTTTGAGCTGTCCTCTACCCGCATTGCGTTACTCCGCATTACCACGGAGCTTCCCGAAAGGAGCTATACGGGTTTACCGAGTTCCGTGCGATGTACCACTTTTCTCAACAGGAAGAACCCAAAACGACCCCGATGGAAATCTGAACCCACGGTGATATCAAAATCAGAGATATCACCCTTTCCATAGCAGGCTTCCCGCTCGGGATGCCAACCATTACCATTCTTAACCGAGAATATCCCATCCGGAAAATATTTCAGTTCTGCTTTGGACTGTTTGTAACGAGGCCTCTGTATTAGTTCGTTTGCACTGTTCATCTATTGAGTGAGAACGCGGCGCAGCGGTCTCTTTACCCTAGCATGAGCTTAGTGCGGAATCCTAAGCATCGTTACATTGTTCCTAGAGCTTAACAGCGCAGGATTACTCCTAACGCATGTCTAGGTAGGGTAGGACGGAGGTTACGTCCTGTGGAATTAAACCACATTACATCACACAGCTTCTCGTCGCACTGATTTAGCAAACCAATGCTTTCAACCACTCAGCCATACCTCCTTGTCGAGGAAAAGACCAGAATAAGACAACCTTGTGGACTAAAGAAAAAACTCCTTACTCTCTTCATCGCTTCCATGAAGCAGCAGCTTACCAGGGCTTTGACAAACGAGCGGAGCTTTCATCCCCAGCTCCGCTCGTTTGTCAAAGCTTTAAACAAAAGCGTAGATAAGCTTTTTCATTTGCTTTAGCGAACACCGGTTACCAGGTGAAAAAAGAGATTTCTCTTGGCAATTCTAATTACCGAAATGGCGAAAAATAGAAAAGCAGTCCTCCGAAACATATATGAATAGATTTTTTTTGAACCGTTTGTTATTTTATAATAGGCTTGTCTGAAAGAGAAAAATTTCCCCGGGAAAAACGGAATTTGAACCCGCGACTTCTGGCGTGACAGACCGGCACTCTAACCGACTAAACTATTTTCCCAAAGGTCATGACTCATCTACGAGGATTCATAGGGATTTTTACACTCTTTTGGCTATGTCAGTAGAAATCCAAAGGTCTAAAGATCCGAATCCACTCTCTTCTCCTCAAAAGCCTCGTTCAAGCTTTTGGGGAGAAGAAAGTGGCCTGAAGCCACAAGGCTAAAAGAAAAGGGTCGGGCCCGCGCAGCGGGGGCGCGCGGCTCCCGGCTTCTTCGCACCTGAAGACGCTTGGCAGTAGGAAAATTAGTCAACTTGTGGCCTTGCATGCTTTGAAGTCATTAGGTAGTAATGGCATAATTTGCGAATCTGGATCGGTTTTTAGGAAAAGTTTTCTGGCCTCCACCTGCGATGCAAGTGGAGCCCGGCTGCGTGTAACCGGGGGGCCTTTTAAGAAAACGTCCACAGATCCCATGACCATCCGAGAGTTTCAATTGTATCATAAGGAAAAACACCAAACAAAAGCGAAAAATAAAGCAAGGTGGCCTTGGCCTCCTTCCTATATCTCTTCGTTCTAGTTTCGGGCAAAAGCAGTTGGCAAGCAAACGAAGGCCGGAGGTGGCCGTACGCATTCTCCAAGAGGGCGCAGAGCGCCCCGGATGAGGTTCTTCAAATCGAAGAAAAAAACAAAAGAAAAATTGAGAGTTTTTTTCTCGTTTTTCACGTCTTCTGCAAACCTGCGATACAGTCCAAATTCGTCATAGTGGTAGATAAATGACACCAAAATCCAACGAAAGCTTCTGCTACGCCCGCATAGCCAATGGAGCGTCGGTAAGGATGGGTGAAAAGAAAAAAAGGAGGGTTGCCACTTTATTTTGTCTTGTTTAACTGTGGCTCGAAAGTTTTCCTGCTGCGGCCCTAATTTACTATGCGAATTAAGCGGGCTTCCCTCAGAAACCCCCTCTTCCTTCAATATTCTTGTAGTTGTACCATTATCAATCAATTTGGTTAATTTATCCATAAACTACATCTCCCAATTTGGAATTACGTATACTGTCGAACCTTAACTAATAACGGACTTGAACTGCTTACTTTCCCAGTGCAGACGAAGCACTCTAGCCACTGAGCTAATTACCCCCAATGTGCCAAATCATCCACTACCAAAGAGCACACCCCTTACCCTTAGGGTATGTTTTTCGATAATGGTTTTGGTTTTTTCCGATGGTTCGACGCTTCACCTCATGGCACATTACTCAGATTCATGGCTTCGCGTCTTGAGTCACTGAGGCCACAAAAAAATGAGTGCATACTTCGGCTTCTTGGTTGGACCGGGGTAGTAGAGAATGGCGAAACTCAAGAAGAAAAGCATAAGGCTGAACTATATACTTCTGGTTGGCCTGTAGGGCAAAGTCCGAACCGAAGGGCCGCTCTTATAGTATCTGTATATCTATATATTATCTATCGTTCTATGAAAATGGTATTATATATTATTTTTTTTGGTTCTCTAACGCCAAGCGTCGCCAAAGGCCGAAGGATGTTTGTCTGCTAAGATTTTTTTAGACGGTATTTGAGTATATTATGAAATGGGTATATAATGTCTTCTGTTTAAGAGCGTGAAGGGAGCGAAGCATCTTATTCAGAAGCTCTTTGGCAAAAAAAAAGAGCCCTAAAAGGAATGGCATTCGAAAGAAGAATTAGAAAGCGCGGCGGCTGAAAGACGCGCTGTTGCTGTTGCCGCGCTGCCTCGCCTCTTTTACCTTTCATTTACTGTGCACACGAACTTGACCTCTCAGCCACTTCGTTCTCTAAGACGACTTCCTCTATGGCCAAAAAAATCTATTTCTTAGGGAGGTGCGGGGACGGAAAGTCATTGTCCCGTGAAGCGCTTGACTGGCCAGAAGAAGGGTGAAAAAGAAGGAACTGACTAGCGGGGCGGAGAAAATCAAACGGGCGGGCAGCTCCCCGCTTGATGTGCTTTACGGGACTCCTCTAGCATGCTCTTGGTGTGGAGAGCCTTTGGTACCTTTCCCTCCTTCTTTATCCTCTTTCTTCCTTTCTCTTCGTGAGCTCTCTGGCTGCAGGCTGCACTTGGTCAGCGTGTAGCCAACCGAGGCTTAAAGAAATTCATAAAGTGCATGAATGACTGATCATGTCTACTTCTTGGGGTTCATCCTACTTCGTTTGCACCACGAGGAAAGGAGTGCTAAGAGCTTGCACCACAAGGGAAAAGAGGCCGAAGAAGAGACCCGGTCCAGCGTTTGCTCTCTGGGGGGTCGAAGACCCTTTTGGCGCGAAGCAAACAAAGAGAGAAGGCCTGCTTCGCACCTACTTAATGGGCTCCTTAGGGCCGCCTTCCTTAGAAAAACCCTTTTTTTTAGGAAGCTAAGAAAGAAGCGAAGAGCTTTCAAAAGAAGAGATAGATGTTTCTAGAGGGAGGAAAGGAGATAGAAGGGAACCCAAGGCCACCTTCTTCCCCCGGGAAGAACAAAAGCGATGGGGGCCGGAAAAGGCCCACCTTCGTTCACGAAGAACGAAAGGTTACTCCCAATCTGAAGCGCCCTTTTTCCATTCATATACAGATCCAATCGTCGAGATCAATAAGGATACCGTCGTAGACCAAAATCCAAACAAACCAATCTTGTTAGGAGAAACTGCCCAAGGGGATGAAGAGGTGACTTCCAAATCGGATGTAATAGATGAAGTAAAAACAGGATGAAATCATATATCAAAACGACTTCTGGCATCATCAGAAAAAATAGGAGTCGAGACTTCAGCCCATTTCAGGCTTACTAAAGTGCCCTCCGAACCATGCGAAATAGTCGCCCATTACACGGCTCACTTACTCTACTTACCTTGGTCTCTTTCTTCCTATTTAACAGAAAAAAGCCAGGGGCCAAAGAGAAAGAAGAAAAGGAAAAAGCGGCTTTTTCTCTTCAAAAAGCGATTCTCCCCTCTTCTTTTCTATTATCTCGGTCTACCTCGTAAGCCTATAGCCCCTTCTGCCAAACGAAAAGGGTTATCCTTGTCTAAAAATCTTCCCACTTCCCTTCCTTCTTTCAGATATTTCAGCACTCTCACGTCATTTTTTCATTCCACGTTCTCTGTCGATGGCAGAGCGCGCAAGAGGTCTGAAGTCCCGAAAAGCCTTTCTTCAAGTAGAGCCGCGTAAGAAAGACGGGGCCTCTCTTGTACTTGGCTGGTTGCCCTGCCCTTTGGAATGACTTCAGGGTAGGTATTATGGTCTGGCAGAGTTCAAGCATCCTCTGGCGGCCGGGAGCCACTTCTAGGCAGAACGCCCAGCGAAGGAAGGCCGCAGATTATACTTGATTCGCTATGCAAGTGAGCCAAGCCAATGAAGGCCAAAAGGAAGATCTTGTTACTCACCGACTCCTTCCATTCTTCCGTTCCGAGAGTGGCCGGTGAGGGAGGTTCGAAGAAGCCTTAGCGCGCCGCCCGAGCGCTTGATCGGGTCCAAACAAAGAGGGGCCGCCGGTCGTTGGCTCTCAGAGAAGAAAATACGTTTTCTTTTCTGCCGAGTCTGCCGAGAACGAGAAGGGGCTTCTAGAGAAGACACGGTCCTCTATAGCTTGATTGAGAATATGGGGCAGTTTCTGCTAACCTTTTGTCCAAAATACGCTGCTTCGTTGGCAAAGCAAACCATGTGGGCTTTGATCGTGGTAGATCCGTTTGCTTTTTTGATAGCTAGAGATCCGAATCAAAGAAGGTCAACCGCATACCGTACCGTGTCGCTTACATTCACTCTGGGAAAGTGGCTTTGGTAAGCTGTGTAGAATGTGAAGCTGAGCTGCAACATCACTGTTGGAACTCGGCTTCCGAACTGTACGTGAGCCTCCAGCCTCGTACGGCTTCTATCAAAATCTTAGCGTCTTCCTGCCTTTTGATCCAAAGCTGAGACCTTCTTGGCTTGGATGGTGGCCCGACTCTAAATTTGACTGTGGTCTGAAAGATTGATTCAGGAGGCCTTCTAAGCTTCAAGCTCAACAGAGAGAAACCGAAAATAAAAGAAGAGATATTTCGAATGTCTTACTACCTTATTACAGTTTCAGCCGTGCTTTTCTGCTTAGCAAGAGACACGGAAAGAGGAAAACGCGAAGATTGGATTTGCTTCGAAGAAGCTCGTTCGGGACGCTTCGCACTCGAGAAGGCGGCGGCTAGCAACACCTTCGGCCTTTGTTTGCTTGCTAACCTTGCGTGGTTTTACATCTATATCATGCGTTTCCTTGGCTGTGTCTGGATTTTCGTACCACTCATAATATATAATAGTTTCACTATTATTCATTTACTTTTGATATTATAAGTCTCTAAGTGGGCTTTCACCATCTCGAAAATCGCGCATTCATTAGTAGACCAGCTATCTAGGAAATAGGGCCTGGCTTACCTCACGAGGGCTGGTTTGGTGTCTAGGATAGTTAGACTGTTCTCGCGTTGGATTATGCCGAAGGTCTGAAAGACAAGCACCTCGTAAAGTGGAACACAAAAGGGTAGAAAAAAGCCTCCTTTTTTGACCCTTTCGTCTTCCTAGAATCCCTAATAAAGACCCCAACTACTAATTTAACTGACTCGTTGACTTGCTGCGGTCAAGCCCCCAGTATGGCTTCAGCATACTGCCTAAGGTCGGGCACCGAGGCTTAGACTTGTTCACAAATGTTTATCTCTATCTTCTTTCTACGACCATCTGGCTACTCCGGGAGCTGCCTTCCCCTCTACTGGATGACCGAGAGTTTGTGGGGCATTGCCACGTGGCAGGAATGGCATCAGCATCTGACATTTGTAATGTACTTACGGTCATTCTACTTGATGCTTATTTAAGCTTATAGGCCCACGGTATGAGACCTGCTTAGGCTAAGCAGATAACTAGACCCCTTCCCCCTAGTGGTTCCAGTGCTTTCTCCTTCCTCGGGGTTGACAAAGGATAGGGTAGGCAGGTACTATAGGCCTTCTGACTTCCAGCTATCTAGCTGGACCTCGCCGGTATCGCCTACAGGCTGTAGCACTTCGAGATGTCGGTTAGTCGTCTGTCCCCAATTTGTTGGGTAATCTGCCTTCAAGTGTTAGTTATCACTCTGACTTGGCCCGGCTGGTTTTGATCACCTACAGGCAGAAGGCATGACAGCGTGCTTTTGCATGCGTTACCGCGTGCGCAAGGCACAGGCTGCAGGATATGCTTTCCCGAAAACAACTCCGATTCGCTAGAAAAGCACCTCATCTCGTTAGCGCCAGGGGGCTCACATCACGGTCTCGGGCATGATAGAGCAAAGGCCGGCTATGCCCTCAGTGGTACTTTTATGGCATGCTTTGGTTCCTCCGCTGTTGCCAGCTGAAGGTCAGCCGGCGCCCCTTGTGTGAAGTTCGACCACACACGTTAATGACTATAGGTGGTAGGCCAACGGCCGCCCTCAAAACCACATTCGTGAGCTGACAATTTCTCTGGATAAGCCAAACTAGAGGAGGAAGCAAATAAGAAAGAAACACCAATTAAGATCAGTTAACCTAAGCCTGGACCTTGCAGCGCAGGCTCGGCTTCCGAACCATACGTAAAACTTACACTTCATACGGCTCTTCTCAAGACTTTGTTTGTGTCTTCACGCTCGTTCGTGACCATGTTTATGCCTTCCAACACGCTGGGTTGTGTCGGCGGCGGCTTATGATGCGGCAGGAGGCGGCTTAAAGCAGCAGTTTCTGAGCGCATTTAGATATACAGATCTTGGCGCGTTTTCTCTACTATGTGACAGTGCCTGTTGTTGTGTACTAGCTGCAACTTCTAGTAGGAAAGCCGAAAGAAGAGTGTACTACGTATAATGTGGTCCGTTCCTACTATGTGTTCACCATGACACTGGGCAAGACCAAGTTAGCCTGGCCTGTGATTGAAGCAGTTTTTGTTCTCTTGGCTTCATCCCTTTGAGTGCTCCCGCCATCTCAGCTCCCCATAGAACCTGTCCCCGTCGTAGGGGACCTCATACCCTGCACCATCCCGTGCTTGCTACTAGCGATCCAACTCATTCGAATCAGGCCTGCGGCCTTCATTTTCTTTGCCGCCTGGTATGAATCATACCAAATCCGGTTGTCCCTGTGTTTCTTTCCATGAAAAGACCAAGTCTGTCCTTTGGGAAAATTTCGCTCCGATTTGAGCTCGACCCCCCTGTGGGGTGCAGAAGGCCCAAGCCTGTACTTGTTGTGAGTTATCGATTTGATTTTGTCAAATGACTGAGAGCACTCCGAGTATTTGAAGTAATTCCTCCAGCCCCTTTTTTTTGGATCCAGCACCTTAAGTGGCTGAGCGGCAATGCCCTTCGATGAGTTTATGATCTTTCGAGTTTCCTCGATCGGTACGGCTTGCGATTCTTCCGACGGATAGATCTTTCTCTGTACGGGGCCTTGGCTGGAAGCAAGGTGAATTATGCTGTGTCCGAGAAAGCGGAAGCCCATTCCAGTCGTGACCACCTGTGTCTTCTCTAAAGGAAGCTCCCCTCCAAGCTTTTAGCCTTGGCGATAGGATTTCCTTGGCTGCCAATACTACCGATTTGTCGTTGCGTATTATAACGAAGTCGTGAGCATATCGTATAAGCATGACTTGGTCTTCTATCCAGCAAACTTTGGCCCATTTGTTCGGTGCGTTTTTCACTCCATGCGGAGCTATATTGGGTAGCAGGAAAGGGATCATACCAGGAGTACCTTTATGGCCAAGCTCGATGGACTTCTTAAGTCTATCGGCGGCTAATTTAGACATGATGTCCGCTTCGAGTCAGGCCTTAATCTGTCGTCTCATTTGGGGTGGGAGAAGGGTTGATCTTTTCAAGCAAGGCCTCATGGTCGATACGGTCAAAGCACTTGGCTATGTTCGCGTTAAGTATGTACTTGGTCTCGCTTTGAATGGATAAAGAAATTGCTTTGATCGCATCTTGACAACAGCGCCCGAGTCTAAATCCATAGGATAGGAGGAGTTTGGTTCAAAGTGCGCTTCGCATTCTGGCTCCCAGGCCATCTTGGCCAACGCTTGCTTGGCTCGGTCTCTTAGGAGAGGAAATGGGCTTGATTACCTCTCCCGAAAGCCTTAGGAGCCTCATTACCTAGTCCCTGACTGACACCCCACAAAATATAGTGCCGAATTTTAGGGTGCGTACGATTTCTATCCTTTCCGTTTCAGTGGCTAGTTTTCCTTTCTCTATTTTGGGCTCTTCCCCTTCCCGGCTTTGGTTGTCCACGGTCACACGGCGCACTGCCAGTAGCGCTTAGCCTGCACACTGCGTGTTAGAAGTTTTTGTAACGTTCGTATCTTCGCATAGTTGTTTTCACGTGAAGCTTGGTAAATTCTGAATTGGAGTCTGGTTACATACTTCTCGACTTGTGGCCAGATTATTTGTTCCCAGGTCAACTTTCGTATATCTAAAAAATATCGTTTCATGACGTCTCCATTCTTTTTTTACTCTGTATCCTGAGTCTCCAAGTGGGTTGTTCGTGTACTTCCTCCAGGACCAGCCAAAGTAAAATCAGGAGTTAGAGTAGGTAAGAACCTGACCTAAAAGCAGCGGAGAAGTATCGAACAAATTTTTGAGGAATCCTGCTGCCGTATCGCCAAGGGCAAGTCTAGACATTAGCCTGGCTGGCCGACCCGGATACCGGGGTCTAGAGGCAGTTTTACCGTCCCCAGGGTTGATATGAAGGCCCCGGAAGCGAGATTTACGCCGTTAGGTTGGATTGCGGTTACAGGTGGTAACATGAGATTACGCGCCACATTCCGTTGGTTGAGGGGCGGAACGTTGACCCCTCCCCCGCATCCTGGAATGCCAGCGTTTGATTTCTTAGTCAGACGCACCAGTCCTCTTCAATTCTGCAATTTCGCGCGACTCTGTGAGGAGGTTTCGAAGAAATCAGAAGCTGCGCCCTCAGTATTGGTCAGATGTTGTTTGCTGCTAGGCATCGACGCTTTCACTCGTTCACATATGATGGTTCTTCTAAGGCATCTTCTTCCCTAGATCATTCTGCGTTTGATTCTGGTGGTGCCATTACCTACCATATAAGGATCTAGGAGTCAGTGGGGCATCACCACAAGCAAGTATCGTCCTGCATCTCTCCTGAGTTACAAGCGGGTCAGCTCGAACCTCTTCGGCCAGGTTTAGTGTAGAAGAACAACCATCCCTGATTTATAGGTTACGGTTCGCACGAAGAGGTGGCAAACTGATTACTAAATAAACACAAATAAGTACAAATTCCATAAACCAAGAACCACTTTTTTTTAGGAGAATAGTTCTAATGGTAGAACGATGGTCTCCAAAACCATAGGTTAAGGGTTCGAATCCCTTTTCTCCTGATTACACCAGATTTTGGTGGACGTAGTGATCAATCATCGAACATGATTTATTAACTTTAGAAGTTGTGACGTAGGGATACACTTCGCTTGAGCAACTTCGCGCCGTGCGCTCTAAACCTTTCGTAAACGAAGAAAGGAGTAAGGTGCACCTTGTTAGCGAAGCCGGACTGCGGTGCATCTACGACGCATGATAATGCTTTGTAAACAGAGTCTAACCAAGGCCTAGCAGCGGCTTGCTTCCGTTGCGCTAAAAATAGCAAAGCAGCAAAGCAGAGAAAAAGATATAGAAATCTATTTCCTCTTCTTTGCTCTTCTGGCCGAGATGAGAAGACAAAGACCTAAAAAATCTAATACGCCGCAGGCCGTAGGAGAAAGCGCTTTGCGCTTTATCAAAAAAACAGATCTCTTTTTTTCTGAGCATTTTGGAGAACGCATACCTACGGCCACCCCCAACAAAAAAGAGATCTTTTTTCAGCCTCAACGCTTTTCCCTTTCTGCCTGCCTGATGGGGTTCGCGTCTCTACGCCGATCTACGAAGCTCTTGAGGTTTCACCTCACCTGGGGCTACGTTTTGGGGCCAAGAAAACCGCAAGAAAACGTGTAGAGGGAAGGAGAAGGAAAGGGGACGAGGGAGGGGGGAGGATAGAGAGAGCTCCGCTCGTATGGCGAAGCCTTACTAACGACGTAGTAGCCAGAGGACCGCTTGGCCGCTTTCTGGCTACCGCCCTAGGAGGCCCTGACTAGGAAGGAGCTTGACTACTTTCTTTGGCTCTTTCATCTACGACGTGATAATGGCTTAGCGCCATGGTTCCTAATAAACGAACCATCTTTCACCCTCCACCCAAAGGGACGGATCTACCACGATTCTCCTGAAATTTCTCGCCTAAAACAAGCGAATAATTCTATCTCTCATCTGGGAATCTTTTTAAACTGAATGAGTTGCTAAGAAGCTCTGTGTAAATTTTTGGCAAAAGGTCGCAAGTTGACTGTTAATTTGCTCAGTGATGCTTTTTTCTCTTACAATAGCAGAAAGTATACTTGGATCAATAGACTTCAATGGCTCATGTTCATATTCATTAATGATTGAAATAGGAATTTCATCTAAATAACCTTTGACAGCTGCATAAATAACCACAATTTGTTTTTCAATAGGAAGTGGGCTATATTGTGGTTGTTTAAGAACTTCTGTTAGCCTAGCCCCACAATTTGATAAATACTTAGTAGCAGCATCAAGGTCTGAACCAAATTGAGCAAAAGCGGCTACCTCACAATATTATGCCGATTCTAGTTTTGAGCTACCACATACTTGTTTCATTGCTTTCAACTAAGCCGCAGAACCGACGCGACTCACGGATAATCCCACGTTAGTAGCAGGCCGAATTCCACGATAAAAGAGTTCTGTTTCCAAAAAGATTTGAGAGAGTAGCCCGAAGGCTCTCGCAGAACCGGACATGAAGGATTTCTCCTTCATCCGGCTCCCACAGAAGATTAGAAGAATGATGAAAGGCGTCTGAGTAGACCAGTGGCAGCTAGTCTCCTAATTCTGCAGTAGTCTCGTTATTCATGAAGACCGGTTTAATATTAGTGATCTAGTTTTCCCGCATGCGGCAGGTCCTGATGCTTCTTGCGAAGCGATCTTTTTCTGTTTAAGGCTGAGTTTATGGCCTGGAAGAAGTTGGTGAACCGATGGTGCGGCCCCGACCTTTTTAATTTCTTTATCAGTTTGCATAGTATGTGGTGCACTTCCATGTCCTTGTCGTCACATCCCTGAACAGCACATCCCTTAAGAAAGAAGTTTGCAACGCCATCTTTACACACGGTTTAATCAGGCATACTTGGAACTCCTAGTACGATCTCAGGTTTGGTATGAAAATTATTGTGGATCCCATCCCATTGACTGGATGAACTGTAGTAAACTCTGTCCTAGTCTGGTCTCCTGACCCTTGTTTTATAGTAGTGGCTTTCACTGTTCACTGAAGGGACTTTACCATACTTCACAATCTTCGAAATCGAGCTCTTATGCTTCAGGACTGAGGCGCTCAGGAGATAATAATATCTGAGATGGTAGTTGACCAAGTCTCAGACATGTTGTGTGCGCATTTGTAATAGCTTGGGATTCCGTGGGCTTCGGCTCTGAACTAATCGATGCTAGTGGGCTTGGAAAGATTGGTAATGGCAGCCACTGAGAGAGGCCCCTGCTTCTTTTGGTTATTATGCCTTGGGACTGTTTAGTAGCTGAGGTCTCGGGCATTCCAGATATAAGTTCACCAAAAATTTTTTGGGGTGTAGGGCAGATCTCAGGAAGTCGTTGATTTCCCTTCTGTAAGGATAGGAGGGATAGGTAGGCCCTTGCGAGCTTTCCTCCCCTAGAGAACTGTACGTGAAAACCTGCGGCCTTCATGCAACTCAAGCTCTTTCTCAAATGCTTCTGTAACGGACGCGTCCGCAGGCAGGGCATTCTAGGTTCATTCGCAAATTTGGTATTACCTCGTCTTGCTGCTGGCCCGGAGCCTGCAAGGGTTGGATGTTGTAGTAGGTAAGCTGCCCTCTCTGGGCCGAGGTTTCATGTGGGTGGTGCAGATTCACTCCCAGATAGTGACTCCCCACAAACTACACTCCCATCACACCAACCACGCCTGGAATCCTCGTGCCGGACTTGGTAGTGACCTGCCTTACGGCTAGGGGCCATTGTGCGTAAGGGCTAGTTCCTTTTCTGCGTTGGAGTCCGTAGGCCCTTGGACGGTCTCCAGACTTCTGAACCACCACGAGATGTTCTTGGCAGGATGCCACCGATTCATAGACTTTTTCCAATTGGTTCTTTTGCCTGTGTGCTTAATCCCCATATCTCCCCTTTTTTGTTGTTTTTACATGTTTCTTTGCATTGTTTTGTTGTTCTTTGGACGTCGTTGCTTCTACGATTCAACTCTGTGCCTCAAAACACCTGCCCTCAGACTTGCTTTGGTAGAATCGTGGTGAATATTACTTTACCTAAGTCAGCCACCTTTCGGTGCAGGTCACGTGACCCTATCCGTGCCATTACAGTTCGGCCTTCGCTTCTTGGGGCTTCCTTTACCCACATCTTGTTATGTGCCCTTACGGGCTCACCTCCAGATGGAAAGATATGGGCTTATCATGTTCCATTCATAGCACTAAACTTATGCCGATTCTAGGACTGTGCTATACCCCGGTGAACTTATGCGCTTTCAACATGCCTAAGGAACAGAGGCTAACCCGTTCACAGTCTGTCAAACTCTCCACTCGAGCCCGGTGGCCTATTCTGGTCATGATTTACAAGGCTTATACACATTTGCTTACGCTGTCTTCCTCGGCTCACCCTCTCCCTTTGAGGTAGGTTGTTTTCAAGGCTCCATACCCAGTCTTTTCAGTTAAGGCATGCTTGAGTAGGGTCAGGCCGGAACCGTGGCCCGATGGACCTTCCCCCCCCAACCATCTGGCTATCAATATCTTCATGTCGCACCTTGGTCTTACATAGGCCTTTGGGCCTTCGATGATCCCTACTTGAAGATGGTCTGCTACGCAGACGTACCAGATCATGATATTCGGATTGTCCGGATGGTAGATGTATCGCTTCATACTTTGGCGGGCCGCAGCTAAGCGTCTCTGTCGGATCGGAAAAGCTTCTTGGTGGCTTCGTCTGAAAGCCTTCTCCCTCTTTTTTGCTAGCTGTGATCTGACAGGCTTCTTTCTATTTGGTTTTGATCATTTCTTTGCTTGAACGACTGTGGTGTGCTATCTCATGCATAAATTGGTGAAATTCATGCATATAAACGTTAAACAGAAAAGGAGATAGTACTTAATTTAGGGTGCCCAGGTTTTCTTTAAGGTTGAAGTGGATTCCTCTCATATTGAGTATCTTGTAGATCGTGTCGATAACCCTACGGTCCGCTATCTGCTCCTTCTGCGCTTCAGTACGTGGTGGTTAACGTTATCAAAGGCTTTTCTAGCGTTGTAGTCAGAGAAGCAATGCACATCCTTCTTACAAAAAAAGCCTTGGTTGGAGTGCTGTGTGGGCGCTTCTGCTAGGTTTGAATCCGTGAAGAATTTGTTAAAGACCTCAGGAAGGATCGAGTTTCTAACTACCCTTTCCAATTGGGTACAAGGGCAAAGCGATCTGCCTTTTTCAAAAAGTCTAAGGCTTGTTCATCTACTTCTGGCCTGACACCAAAGCCTTCAAAGATAGCTCTAAAATTAGTATGAAAGTCTGTTAGATGATTTCATTCCGGAGAGAAGGGGACGGCTCTCATAGCTATTCGGTTTGGGTATGCCGACTCTTTTGGCTAGTTCGTATTTATAACTTCCATTCTGGAAACTTCCGTTAGTTTCCACGAATCAGTTTCAAGGCCATCTAGGGTTTTTTTACCCGTGCCATCGGGCTAAGTAAGATGGCCCTTGTTTCTTATCTCCAGCCGAGCTCGTCTTAGGTTATCTGGACCCATTATAAGGTTGTAGAGATTTTGGTTTTGGTATTTACCTTTATTATCCTTTTCTTCCAGGCTAGAACTTAGGCTATAGAAGCCATAGACTCCAAGTTCAAGGGCAAGCTCTCCGCCGAGGAGCCCACCCCAGCCTGCGCATCTTCTATGCAGGAGGTATTGGGTCCTGTGTCGTGCGGATCCTGCGTCTCGGCGCGTTCACCGACTAATTTAGCTTTTTCACCTCCATCTCCGCCCCCGCGACGGCCCTCAAGTGCAACAGCGAATGATGCGAAAGGGGGATCCGCCGAAGGTGCTTACCGTGCTTATGCGAGGATCGAAATTTCTTGACGCCAAGCTTCTAGTCTCTATGGGCAACCGCCCACTGATTCCCGGAAACCGCCCATGGCCATAGGCTTCTGTAACGGGGCCAGGACTTACAGTATCCAAGGAATACGGCCCGGTGCTGACAAACAAATCATAGTAGGAGACAAAAGCCCTAGGGCATTCCAAGAGAAATCTATAGATTCTCTTTTTCTCTTTGGGCTGCGTTTTAGAAAAATATAGATTATTTTCCCTCTAGTCTTGGTGGACTTCCTTGAAGAAGCTCTGTTAAGATTGCCTGCGGTGTAGCTACTTGAGGTAGAAATAGTTTGAACTACCCTGTAATCCTTGGCTCTATCGTTGGGGCCAGCCTCCGAGCGCTCCACACTATTTATTCATGAAGCCGGTTAAGCGGGCCTCCTCACCGATCCTGACACGTCACGTCGCACTCCATCTGTAATGGAAATCACATTGGTGGGGCGAGAGTAGGGTCACACGGCCTTTTTTCTCCGCATGCCTTCTCAAAGAACCATACGTGACACTCTCGCGTCATACGGCTCCCCTTTACCCTTACTTAGTATCTACGCGTTCTTTGACCATATTTGTTCCGAGTCCAGTGGTTCACCGAAGATTTTGCCCCAATGCCAGGCCAGGTGGACGACAGAATGGTATTTGCTTTCTATTAAGCGCTGTTTGCATTGCTCGCCTGCCTTTTGCCATCTCCGCTCATGATGATAGTCAGAGAACCATCGTGGCTTATCCGGCTACTTTATCATGTGATGCATCTCTATTTTCTGCTTCTTACAACTCCTCACAGTGCATGGCTGACGCTCTGGAGAGCTTCTGCTCATTCTTAGGAATGCTCTGGCTAGAATCTCCTTTATGGAGGCTCCCGTTTGTATTAGGAACGAAGTCTTCAGACTTACTATTTCATGGGAACTTGGGAAGTTTGGTTGGCTTTTTCCTTCTCGTTTGATAGTCAGCGAGAGTTTAAATCTAGCGATGTTTTGTTTTATTGATAGTTTGAGTTTGTATGTAAGAGTTTGAAGTGCCGACCACCTTAGAGGAGAGTCTACCGTGTGCTGCACTTTTCGGGAGTGGTCGGCGCACTGGTAGTGATGGAGAATTCCTCTAGCCACGTAGCCAAAGTACTGAATGATAATATGGGTCTCCTGAGTGGTCATTGACTCTATGGAGATTAGTTTTTTTTGTTTACCACTCCTTTGGCCTTTGCTTGGTCAATGAAAGTGCGGCCCCTTGTCCGTAAAGGAGGTGGTTCCAGACTTGCTTGGTGAAGAACGAAGGGTGGGCGCCCCCCTGGCTTTGCTCACCACCCACCAGCTGCGCATTTACGTTTTGTCGCCAGAGATTTCTCAGGAAAGGGGGGGGGGGTTTCACGTGGCTGTCTCTGGGAGTCGGGGAGCAGAACTTTCAAATCTTCATGTCTAGCTGGGCAGCGGCCGCTTTGAAGCTCTCGGGGAGCTTAGCTGCATGGCGAAGATCTTAGTTGGGTTTAGTTCTTTGGCCACTTTTCGTCGTGTAAGGCTTTTTGTAGTCCAGCTTATGTTGTAGAGTTGCTTCTATTTTGTTGTGATCTGCTTCTTCGCTTTGCTTAGCACTGCTTCATGGAGGGCTTTTCTTAGGACCCTAGTGGCCATTTCTGCCAGTACTGTGTCCCATGGTTTTTGTCTCAGACCCGGTCCATTCTTCAGTCGGGCCCGGGCTCTCTCGATTTTATCTCATTCCTCTGTTCTAAGGCGTGAAGCAGCGGTCAAGTTCCTCGGTTTAGGGGTTTTTCTTGCTGTGTCTTACCCGGTTTTCAGACCGTGACCTCTGTAATGAACGAAATTCGTATGTTCCTTTGCGTAACTCTTTTGCTGCCTTACGAAACTTTGTCAGGGGAGTGAAAACACGTTCTCCCTCCTTAGGAGAGGCTTTCCCTTTCTGGATTTCTGGCGGCCGTCACGTTGTTTAGTTCAGATTGAAGATTGTGGTAAGCTATTTCTAGGTTTTTAGGTCTGGTTACTGGGTTGTTCATGAGCTTTCTGTACTTATCGTTTACGTAGCATTTCCGAACTAAGTTTGCAAAGAAGTCGGCGCCTATCTTCGGCGTTTGACGGGCCTCTGATAGGAGCACACCACCCTTCTCCGCAAGGGTAAATAAAGGTAGGACTTATTTCTTTCAGGTCTCGTTTTGTGACTATAACCGAGGAGCTGTCCTGGAGGCTGACCGCACCCAGGCCTTTCAGTCTCGGTCTTGAAAGTTTTAAATCCATCGCTGAACGACGTAGGTTCTCCCAAGTCGTTTTTGTGGTAGTTATCCTGGTCTCGATCTTGTAGAGGGGCCGCATCTAAGGTACTCTCTAGGCCTTAACTAAGTTTGTACAAAGGTAATTTGAGTCCCTAGCGTGTTCTCCATCGCAAATCCCTCACTTGGGGTCGTCCTTTCGCCGTATATCCTCGGTGTACTCGTGCCAAGAGGGTGATGTGAACCTATACCTGGCGCCCTTCGGCGGCAAGCATACCAGTCTGCCATCTGGCGTCCATCTATGAGATTTGTCATTCTATACCTTAGTGTCGAATTTCCGAAGCGAGTGGCTTCGTAACCGCGGCGTCTAGCGCGACTACCTCGCCAGGGATTAGTGCACATGGACCCGGCACAGAGTGTGGTACTCTAGCGAAACCGCGAATATCTTACCCCGCACATATAAGCAAATACGTCTCCAGCTTGTGTTTCAATCACAGGTGATGCAGTCAAGCTACCCGCACCAGTCTCGTCTGACATTTTAGCAGCTCTTTCTGATAAACAAGGATGTAAATAAGGGACATCCCCAGGGAACGCCTCACGACCTGGCGGGCGCCGTAATAATAATGACATCTGCCTATATGCCACTGATTGCTTACTCAGATCATCATAGAATAGAGTGAAGAGTTCAGACCTCCGGGCAGTGTTCTGTTCACCGATAGGCTTACTAAAGTCCTCTCCGAACCATGCGAAATGGTCACCCATTACATGGCTCTCCAACTGGATTTGAACGGTAGGCCACTCAGCGCGCTCATCACTCTTTCATACCGGCGGCTACCTTGACCTTCCTTATGCCTGAAGAAACAAAGCGAAGTGTAATTCGCCTTCTTTGAGCCGCGATCCCGAATCGTTTCACTAGGTTACGGGCCTTCAGGTCTTTTCAGGGCTCTTACGCGGTGCATCTCCATTCTGTAGCAGCACAAATTGAGCACTAAAAAAAAAATAGATTTTGTTTTCGAACCTTCTTAGAGTGCAGCTCTACCTCTGACGATAGCTCAATTTAGTCTTTTGGGTGGATCAGGTCTCGGAGTTCCTGGCGAGGTTTTATTCAAGGCAGGCCTACCATCACGGCTTAGGGCAATGCTGCAGCACAAAACTAGGAATACTGCTAGCCTTCGTATATGGAATTATGGACCAGTCTTCTCAAGGGCTGCCTTCGGCGTGGCCCACTCTTGAAGTTTCTTCCAGCGAGCATTCTGGCAGGAAGCTTTCCCTTTCTTGTTGATAGCGGTAGTGATCCCCCCTTTTTCGATTCGATAAAGCCGTGCTTGGAGGCCTAGTTTGTACTTAGCCGCAAGTACTTCAACAAGGCGCAAAGCAAATTTTGGACGGCACTTCGCTGCTTGTTGTCTTTGATAGTAGTTTGACCCCTGGCGGATGGAGGACGCCCGAGTGAATGAAAGGCTTCGTGCTTGTTATAGGAACCATATCAAACGGGAAGTTGAGTCTTTTTGTATTACCAAATATCTCGCCAGCTAGGCGGTCGATTACTTTCCCCTGGTGTTAAGGGGGGCTTCAGTCCCTTTCTAGTCCCACTTCGACGGTCTTTTCACTTTGGTGCCGTCTGGATCTCACAGTTTTCTCGGGGTATGGTGAGATCAGGTATCCTGGGGCAAAGTTCTGTTATGGGAATGATCTGAGTTTTCTCGCTCGAGATTGAGTGTGAGTATTAGCCGTGTTAGTACCACAGATCTAGCTACGAGTTATGGTATTCCTTCTGCGAGTTTATGAAATCGATGCCTAGTATGAAGTCGTCCGTTCAGAGAAGAAAATACGTTTTTTTCAGGTGTACTGTATTTCGCGATATCCCGTGGCTGTAGGTTTTTGAGAGGTTTTGTATCTCTCTTCAGGCTGTTCTTGCCTTGATAAAAAACCCTAGACGGTAGTTATGACGAGCTCGCTCCTTTTGTTGGGTCTACTCAGGGTTGTTCTTCACGGGTCTTCCTTTTCTCGAGGATTCGTTCCGGGCTGATAAGGATAAAGCTATCGAGTTCATATAGATGTTTGAGAAGATGAGGCGAAACTGTGGACTCCCACCCAATAAGCCAAAAAATCCATTTTCGGAGTAGAGTTAAGCCTTTCTCTATAGCGGGAAGCTGTTGTCGGCTATTCTGCGTCGCAGCAGTTTCACGAATACACTACGGTTCACTGTGTCGAAGTATTTGGACCTGCGGCCTTCTATGCACAACTACTTGACTCCCTCTCTTCTGATTTGTCGGAAGTACGTATGTTGGCACTGCGTTGAAAAAGCGTGGGCCGAAGGCCAAAAAAAAGCTCATAGAGTGCTTCCAGGGTGTCAGCTTAGCTGGAATTTCTGGTACACCCTATGGTCGTAGACCTCCCTATGGAGATTCCCCATCTCTACAACTTGTGAGAGAACTTAGATTTTTTTAGTTTCCTTGGTCTGTGGCCTGCTTCTTGTAGGCAGCTACTCGTCGTGCCCTTAAAAGAGGGTCATGATGCTGTTTGCGAAAGCTGTCTTCTGTAGTTGCCATAGTTTTTGAAGAAACAAAGGGTAAAGAAAGGCTTCACGTTTTCTTGCACGAAGAGGCTCGCGATACTTCTTGTATTCGTGGCGCCCACTGTCAGGGTCCTTTTTGGCCCCTCTTTGACGTTCAAATTTCTGGTATTTGATACCAATCTAGCCTTCTTCCCGGTGTGAGTTGAACTGTCATTCGGTACTACAAGGCCTCTGCCCTCTGCAGATGATGCGGCTGGCGTGGTCTGCTGCCGTACCACCACAGGGTTCACCGGTTTGCCTAGTATGGTTACTCGTTTGACGAGAGCCCCCGCAGAGCTTCGCCCTGTCGCCTGATAGCTGATAGTGCTGAAGGCTTGTTGTCGCGCGCTTCCGCTGGTTGTCCCTCTTATGAAGGTGAGGTTTCCTCTCCGTATTTGGGTTCGAGTGCTAATCATCATCACTCTCCGAGGAACATGGTTCATACCGACCGACGTCCGAGGACAAGGTCCGAACCACCGATACGCATACTCGCCCACAGCTCGCGTTCACGATTGACCCATTCGCCTCTGCGTGAGGCTTTATTTGCGCTCGGGTGTTGGTACCGGACGGTTAATCCTGGCCGACCCCTTCATAGGCATGCTCTTGTCCCCATCAAGTCGTTTCTACTTTTTAGGTAAGCCAATTGCGCTCATCGGGATGTACAGACTCCGATGGAGGCTTCGGTTTACCTAAGCCCATAATCTATGTGTCTAGTGATATCGCAGTCACCCTGATTGATGCGTGCATTCCATTATCTCGAAAATATTCTCCCATCGCACAACCTAAATGGGGTGCAAGGAATTGTAAAGGAGCATGATCTAAAACACTGGCTGCTAGAATAATGGAATATTCTAAAGCACCCGCTTCTGAAAGAATCTTAACCAATTGTGCTACGGTTGAACGTTTCTGTCCAATTGCTACATACACACAATACAATTTCTCACTATTAGAGGTGCCCTGTGCGTTGATTCCTTTCTGGTTCAATATGGTATCAATAGCTACAGCAGTCTTTCCAGTTTGTCTGTCTCCTATTATAAGTTCTCGTTGACCACGACCTATAGGAACCAGGCTATCCACTGCTTTTAATCCTGTTTACATGGGTTCGTGCACGGATTTACGTGCAATAATTCCAGGGGCTTTAACCTCTACACGTCTTCACTCTACAGCGCCTAAGCCACCTTTTCCATCAATAAGTACTCCTAACGCATCAACCACACAACCTAATAGGGCCTTTCCTACAGGAACATCCGCAATAGATCCAGTGCGCTTTACAATATCTCCTTCTTTAATAGCGGTATCACTACCAGATACAACAATTCCTACATTTTCCTTTTCTAGATTCGAAGCCATTCCTTTCACACCGCTGGCAAATTCAACCATTTCCCCTGCCTAAATCTTGTTCAATCCATAAACACGTGCAATTCCATCTCCAACTGGTACCACTCAACCGATCTCATCCACTTGCAATTTGGTGTAATAGTTGGTAATTCTTTGTTCTGATAACGTAGATGGTTCCGTCCCAGCAAATTTGTTCGTAAATTAATCAAACCTTCTACCAATAAGTAATTCCACAATCCGAACCTTCAGATCGTGCTCAATTTATCATCGAAGATGATGAATCAAGACAGGAAGAAGGGAAGATGAGCAAAGCGCCTGAAAGCCAATGAACTGCAAAGAGAAGAAAAGAAGCTTCGGCCTTCGCTTTGAGAGAATAGATTCTCTTTCCTGAGCTTTCTTCTCCGAACCTCTCATTCGTTCGCCCAACCAGGTTTCCCACCAGAGAAGCTACAAGCTAAAAAGTCTTCGACCAAAAAACGAAATATCTTTCTTTGGCTTCGTTCTTTCTTTGTCTTTGGATAGCGCCCCGCGTCTCCAAGGTGTATGTCGCAACAATACGCTAAGCTTTCTCTCTAAAAAAGAAAATGCAAAAAATCTATCTTTGCCTGAGCGCTGCTTTTTCACCTTCCCGCGTTTAGTTAAAACAGGCAAAGCGGATTATTCAGCATGCCGTAGAACCAGGCTAAGATGCAATTTAATAGTAATTGCATATTTTCCAGATGGCTTCAAGCAAATCCCGATGCTTACTTGTCATTTGATTCGCAACGACGCGACTTCCCAAGGACTAGCAAAATCAAAATAGCAAAATTCTTGAGTCATCTCAATAGGTTCAGAAACCACACGTTTTTCTGAATCATCATGACGTACCTCAAAATGTTTGGATAGGTAGGCTCGAGCTTTCCCCCATGAGAACTGTACGTAGGAGTTTCCCTTCATACAACTCAAATATATTCTTAAATGCCCTTGTGAAGCGTCTGCAAAGCCATTCTGGGTTCATGCGCAAACATCCTTAGCACCAGATATTGACATTTCAGGGATTCCAGGTCGAAGCCCACCACAAGCATAATCAATAGCGTCCGCGCTACATTCGCTTGCCGGAATATCCGACGCACAGGTTGAAAGTCTGTGCGCTGAGACTAGTGACTAGTTTGCGTTGGAGTTCGTAGGCCTTTTCAGGTTTCAGACTACCGAACCACTACGATCTTGGCAGGACTAAGGAGCTCGGCGGGGCGGCCGTGCGGTTTAACCCTGTGCAGCCGAGCTGCCTTTAGATGGCTTTGCTCCAATTGTAGTGAATGTTACTTTTTACCCAAGTCGGCGAAACATCAAGATTGATTTTTGTTTCTAAGGTGCAGGTTATGCCACCTTATTCGTGCTATTACAGCGCGGTCCTTGCTTGTTGAGGTTTTTCCTCTACCCACATCTCGTTATGTGCCCTTACGGGCTCACCTCCAAATGGAAAGATATGGGCTTACCATGTTTCCATTGATAGCACCAAACTTATGCCAAGTCTGTGGACTGTACTATACCCCGGTGAACTTATGCGGTTTCGATGTGCCCAGTAGATAAAGACTAATCCGTTCACCGTCTGTCAGACTATCCAGTCGAACCCGGCGGGGGCTCCCGCCCCGGTCCCTTTTCACGAGGCTTAGATACATTTGCTTACGCTGTCCTCTCTCGGCTTACCCTAGCTCTCACTTTTTGAGGTACACTTGTCCCCAAGACTTCATACCCAGTCTTTTCAGTCAAGGCATGCTTGGGTGAGGTCGGGCCGAAACCGTGGCCCAAAGGAACTTCCCCTATATTGCTATCAATGTCTTCATGTCGCACATCCACTTAGAAGAAAGTCTTTTCATAACAGATGACCCTCAAAACCATAATCTATTGATATACAGCGTAGATCAGGATGATTAGAAGAATACACACCAAACATATCCCATACCTCTCGCTCCCACCAGCCGGCTGATGGAAATATACCGACTACCAAAAAAATTGGAGTTATTTCATTTACACTGCTTTATACACGAATGCGTGAATTATACCGAATACTCAGTAAATTATAAACTACTTCGAATCTTCGTTTTCAATTGGGATAGGTAAGCTCAAGCTTCCCTCCCTTGAGAACCGCACGTGCGAGTCTTCCCCGCATACGACTCCAGTGTCGAAGAAGAGTTTAGGCCCAGGCAAACCGAGGTCGCCCATGACTTTTGGCTCCAGCGGTTATGCTCTCACTAAAGTGTTTTGCCACTCTGCGAGTTGCGTATGTCGCAACTTTGCGATTGACCAATACGCGCGCACTGCTTGCGGGCTCGGCCGCTCTGTCTCTCGGCCTGGTCAATAGGAGTGACCTCCTTCTTTAGTGTTTCGTCACCCAAAATTCAAGTCAGCACTCTTTCAGGTCGGCTTCTCGCCTATCTCACTCCTTAGGGTGAGCCTTCGCTTTTTAAGTCGTCTCCTGCCCACTAGGCGGTATCTGGTCTCACGACCCAATCTCCCGACTAGGGGAGCCCATTGGGTTTACCTCGTTGACATTTCGACTTTGAGGCAAGATCGGGCGATTCTGTGCTCTACTCCGGTGATCCTTTGCCGAACGGGGCACGCACCTTCTCATCGTGTCCCCAATCACGGCCCTAGTCAATACAGCTCGTAGGGTGCGATTTGACAAAACGTCGTCGCACAGTTCACTTACGTTAATCAAATAGTCTTGCTACTCCTAGCAGGTTATATGCTGTATCATACACTTCTTACATTGTCCCTCACGCTTCATACTCTCTCCGTGGCCAGGAGCGCATGGTGAGGTAGGAACATCCCGTCGGCTAGGATAAACCTATAGCCCTAGGGCTATAGCATGGTCTTATGTCCCTCAAGTCGCACGGGGGGATAGTCAACTCCGCAAATATCAATCAAAACTTGAAAACGTGTATTGGTATGATGTTTCAAAAACCATATTAATTAAAACAGGTAATCTGGATTGCTATATAATATATTTTCATGTTTCGATGTCTCAAATTGATGTATCCGTTTCAGTAAAGTAGCTATCAGAGATTTGAGAAACAATGGCTTATCCATAAATTGTCTCTTCTTTCTGGAGTGAACCTATTCAAACACGAGTCAGAAAACAAAGCAAAGTGTCGTCTCACAGAGGAGAAGTCTAAAAAGTCTGACCTTCGCTCTCTATATGTTAATATATAGGGACGAGGGACCTAGAGAAGAAAACTTAGCAAGCTCCACAAGCCAGAGAGAACCTTCGTCGTAAACCCATCCTTGTTTGCTTCTGCGAAAGTGGGCGCGTAGCGCTCCCTCGCTTGCCACCAACGCAAGCTTTACCCTCGAAAAAGGAGCGGGAAGAGGAGAAAACAAGTTGTTTTCTCTGAGCCCTCCAGGAACTCTTTTTTTTGAAAGCCACAACACAAAAAGTGCAGCCGAAGGTCTCTTAGGATTGTAATTTTTAAGGGTTCCCACGTTCTTCATTTGCTCACCGTTCAGCTTCCCTTTTAGATGTATAAAAGGTAGCTTAAATTTTATTTTGATCTTTCGTAAGTGGGAACCAACCTTTCGATGGTTCATTCACAACCCAATCATGACGCTCATCCGCATCCTTTACTCTCAGATTCGTATCTCTAACCTTCTTGCAGCTTCCAACGGAGTCACCTTCTTATTCATAGCTAATTTCTCTTAATCTAAAGCCAATTTATCCTTTTCAAGGGTGAGATTACGCTTGTTGAGGCCTCAAAAATCAGCCAGCCGGAACCCGCCGCCAGACAGCAATCGCCGCACGTGCCTCTTCTTTGGCGTGGTTAATACACTATGGATGGGGCTGCTGTCTGTCTCAATCTTTCTGCGCTTTAGAAGAATACTGCCATTCCTGCGTAAAAAAGGGCCGATGGTGGACCTGGACGGTAGTTTATTAACTATAACCTGCCATAGAGTTGCCTTATAGCTCCCTCTCCTGGCAGACCACAGCATAACAAGCTCTCCAAAACATGATTCCAAATGACCGGGTCAAGAGAAGAGGGGACTTTGGAGGCCAGTGAGACTGGTGGTTCAATGTACTATCTTCTTCAGAAAAGGAGTAATTATATTTGGATCTAATGCACATTATTGTCAGCACCACGGCTCTGGCATAAATCCTCAAGAGCGGCATATCTTCATAAGAAAGGCGGATCGAGAACAGAATTCCTTAGCTGAAGCAAAGGACTTCAAATAGCATGTGTATAAAGCAGAGCTGTTCCATGCAAATAGAACACGTAGTAATCCTTGGAAAAAACTCAGACTCGTGGCATAAATTGAGAAATTACCGAAATAATCATATGGTCACTCCAAGCAAGGACCATATATATGGTAATTGTTGAAGTCGAGATCCTATACATGACTGTGGGATCGAACACGGTCTCATCACAAGAGAGAGTAGGTTAGATTGGAAAGGGATACTGAGTAAGATAGAGAGAGGTAGGCTCGTTAATCTGGGCTTTCCCTTATCTCTCTTTCCCTCTCTATTTCTCTTTCCCTAAAGGTGTTCCTATTACACGCCTCGAGTGGCGAAGAAGAGTTTAGGCCCAGGCAACCCGAGGTCGCCCATGACTTTTGGAGCGGTTATGCTCTCACTAAAGTGTTTTGCCACTCTGCGAGTTGCGTATGTCGCAATTTCGCGATTGACCAATACGCGCGCACTGCTTGCGGGCTCGGCCGCTCTGTCTCTTGGCGTGGTCAATAGGAGTGACCTTCTTTAGTGTTTCGTCACCCAAAATTCAAGTCAGCACTCTTTCGGGTCGGCTTCTCGCCTATCTCACTCCTTAGGGTGAGCCTTCGCTTCTTGAGTCATCTTCTGCCCACTAGGTGGTATCTGATCTCACGACCAAACCTCCCTAGGGGAGCCCCTTGGCTGGACCTCGTGGACAGGTTGAGTCTAATGGCAAGACTTGGCGATCCTGTGCTCTACTCTGGTGATCGTGGGCCGATCGAGGCACGCAATTGCCCATTATGTCCCGAGTAACCTCTCTTCGTTGGTAAAGCCACCAAACGCGCGGGGCCTACTAAAAGGGCCGTAAGTGCGTCTTTACGAAGCGTTGTCGCACAGCTCACTTACGTGGATATTTTCAGTCCTGTTACTCTTAGCAGGTTATATGTTGTATCATACACTTCTTCTCCTTTTTTGTGCTTCATATCTTGCCTATCACCGGGAAGGCGCAGTGAGGTAGAAGCATCCCGTCGGCTAGAATGAACCTATAGCCCTACTAGGACTATACACGCATGGTTATCCTTCAGGTGGCACGGCAAGACTACAGTGCCAAGGGAGGCCCCTGCCCCTTTATATATTCTGGAAGAACGTAACAAGTTTGTTCATGGTACGTAGATTTTTGTTTCCATATAGACCGAGAGAACACCATCCTAAGTCCGAGTTAGCCACTTGCAAAGTAAATCCAGACGCTACATTTGACATCAAAGCTGAGACAATCAAGACTTCAAGTAGTGCCCTATGGTTTATGGCAATTCTTAGAAAGCCGCCTTATATATGATATTTATACGATGATTCATATGATGGTTCATATGATGTTTCGTTGTTGAAGCTAGCTGCAGCCAAAAGTCAGAGTAGCTTCGCTCATGACTAAAGCGCGACATTTAGCTAAAGGCGGATGTCTTTCCTGGATAAGTGATGCGACCCTATCTAAGCTGCGCGTGCTTAATACTGCATGTTTGCTCCAAAACTATGAACCAAGCTTAGCTTGCTTGATAACCGCCGCCCTGCCTGAGATTAGCCTTTCGGCCTCGTAACAGAACGCGAAGCTTGCCTGATACTTAGTCTTGATATTTTAAACTAAATCTTCATTTTTATTTTGATCTTAAGATTAGATTTTCATCTGGAACTAGATCCTTCATCTAGAACTAAATCCAAAATTAGAACTAGATGAAAGCCTGCCTTGCGCGCCGCCTTAACAAGCTATCGCATGTCTTCGGTTGCCGTAGGCTCGCCTCGGCATTCTCACGAATGCCTTCGGATTATCTGAGACTTTAACTTGAAGCCTGAATGGTCAGCTTGAGACAGAAGCGAACTTCTGTCATGAAATATGACAGTTTACACAGAACCGCGTGCTTGGTGTACTAAACAGAACTAATGTTTTGTGTTTTTGGTACCTTTTCCCAAACAAATGAAAGATAAGGTCTCCTTTTGGTTTTTGGTATACTTGTCATTAGCCTGAGCGTCCTGTGCTGCTGTTTCTTGAAGGTTGGTATGTGCTCTCTTTAGTGTCTGGAAATAAGCCTTTTAATCTGAGTTTATGGCAAGCATTCTAGCGTGAGAAGACTGCTGTCATCATTAGTGATTATGGAGAAAATAACCTATTCCAAATAAATAATAGAGAGAGTCGAACAGTAGGGTGAAGAGTCAAAATTCATCAAAATCCAAGCTTTACCCTCCCTAGTGGGCGGGGCGCGCCTTTCTTGTGAATAGAGTCCGGCGGCCCGCGGCGGCGCCCGCCGGCGGCCCTGTCTCTGGGCCTATTCACGGCACGTAAGCGACCGGCACAAGCCATACATAAAGGCTTTTCTTAAGAGCCCCATTATACAGTATGGAATTTACTATTCCACGTCAATACCTTGGGATTTCTTTGCCGGTACAGCCTTCAGCCCGACTTAGCTTACTGTAGCTTTCGCTAGCATGACAACATCTGAATGAAGCATAAAGATTACTGGTTGAAACATAATGCCTTTGGCATTGAAGTGCACACAGAAATCACTAGGCCTTCCACGTAAAATTGACAAGGACGGGGTTCGACTCTCGGCCTGGATGCAGCCTGTGTATTCGGGCACACGCAGAGGCTTTTCCTCCTCTCCCGACCTCGAATCCCCGGGAATCCACGTAAAAGCGCGTAGCGCGTTCTCTTAGTCTTAAAAGTCTGTATACAAATCATAGTCTTGGAGATACCATTGATAAGCAAAGCAGTCTAGATCAGACAGGAAGAGAGGGAAGGAAGAGGGAAGGGAAGGAGAGCAAAACCGAAATCAGACGAGACGAAAAGAGTAATAAAGAGGACGCTGGATTTAATTGGGAACTGTACATTCAGGGAACCACAGAAAAGCAGGGAGCGACGACCCTCTGCTACGAAGTTAGCCTCCCTTCACGCTAACAGAATAGGCCGAGACTCATCACCAGACACTCACACCAATGGTGGGTGGAAGTTTGGCAGAATTAGCCAAAGCAAAAAGGTAATAATTCCTTGAACTAACGAATATTCTAGCTGACCTCAACATACTTGTATCGCATACGGACAGAATTAAGGTCTGGACCCGGCCATACGAGCCCGTGGGGCGACGAACTAAGCGAAACGCGTATTGATCGAAGTTGCTTTGCCGATACATCGCGCGAGCTTAAAGCCGGAACGTACAAATTAAAGCCCGCTTGACGTTTTACGATTCTCAAGCCCAAGGAAGCTACTTAATGAGAAGAGACCTTTAACGCTTAGATCCCTAGAGATAGAATCATACCAGAGTCGATACGCATGGTTCTAGAGAGGATTTTCGAAGCGAACTTTAGCCAGCACTCGCCCAGATTTAGGCCAGGCTGCGAGTGTCAATCAGCCTTCAAAGAAATCAGGAATACTTGGACTGGGATGTGCTTTCTGGAATTTGACATGGAGAAAGGCTTTGATTCTATGGATTGCCATCATCTGGTAAACATTGTCAAGGCTAGAATGGAGGACCAGCGTCGAATAGACCGAATCCCTAATCGCAGGTCTGGTAGGAAGCAAGAAAGTCCACCCATGACAGAATGTCTCCATCTCCTATCTCTCTGGCTTTGTAAGATCTACGGGGACTCGTTGGAAGGGGGGTCCCACTACTCATACCACTGGAATCTCCCACCGTGAAACAGTTGCACAAACAATCCACAAATTTCCTGAAGCCACCAAAATCACCGAACTTGAAAAGCGTCGTTCGAATTACGATCTCCGAAAGATCATCGATTTCCGCGAAAGTAAAAAGCGAAAGGCCGGACTAGCGGGCATTCTGAGAAAAGACTATCTGGATCTTGACTTAATCAAAATGAAATATCCGCTCTGCGTATGACTTTCTTACTAGGAATCGCGGAATTGACGAAATTGGTAGAGAGGATCAGGAAACGCATTATATTTTATATAGGGTCCAATCTACAAGAGAAAACTAGGAAAGGAGGAAAGGGAAATCAGAAGAGTGAGACAAAGCAGGTGGGGAGGGGCAAAGCGACATAATACAACCTCAGGCGGGGTGAAAAAATTCCTAGGCATATACCTCCAGGCTGGAGCTGCCTCTAAAAGGCTGTGCCGATGGTCCAAATCCTAGAAGACGACGTCGTGTCAGGAAGCGGCTGATGATTTTCCTGGGTGAACAGCGACAGGAGGCTTGATAAAACTAGGTGGTAGGGCGTCCGCTGGCCTTACGGGCCTGGTCCCGCCGCGGTTACCTACCGTAAGGCTCTCGGCGGCGCCCTCAGGTCAAACCTGAGGGTAGAAGAGGCAGTGTTTGATCTACGTAGGGCATTAATGCCCCAGACCTACAGTCCTAAAGGTCAAAAGATGACCCCAAGAGGCTTGTAACACAAGAGACTCCTTTATCCTGCCCAGAGTAGTGAGTGGGAACCTACCTCTCCTTCGGTAAAAGCAGCCTCCTTCAGCCTTATCCTACGTGAAAGAGGCTCACGAAGCCCTCTCCAACTCCTCGAAAGGTGCCTCAGAAGCTCGTAGAACGCTAGAAGCCACCAAAAATCCATTCGGAATACACGGCTCTGTGCCTATACAAGGTGGGTACCCATCTCTAAAATCTTAGAAAAATTTCGTCGAGGTTGAAGACTGAATCCGGCTAATGGCCTGGCATCCATGAATAAACTGGTATCAACCACGGACAAAGCTATGATCAAGTAGTTTGTGTTGGTTTTGCGAGGAAGCCTAGACGCCTACCGCTGCTGTGACCACTTTTTCAGAATCCAAAAAGTGGTGGACCAGCCAGTTAGTCGTATGATCAGCCATCTTTACTTCGGCCAACAAGCACCGGAGCTTCGAAGTCATCAAAAAGTTTGGTCGGGATTTGTTATCAAGGACTTTAACAGACTTCCTGTGGTCTCCTTTTGGGGGACAGCTGAAGTAACGCGCCTTAACGCTTTCCGCCTTCTCGAGGCTCTTCTGACTTAGACTCGCTTCTTAGAGTGTTCACCCGCTTCACTCAGAGTTGTTTGATGATAGGCGGGTGTGCCGTGGAGGGTGTGAGGATACCGAACTTTAGATGAGCACGTGCGCAAGTGAAACGGGGCATGAAAAGAGAAATTTACTTACTATAAGAAGTGGTAGGGTTAAAATTCTGGAAGAAATTATGGCTATTCACATAGCGATTAATCGAAAAAAAATCCCACTATGTGAACAAGCCCATCACCCGGCGCTTCACCAAGGTAAACTGCTCTACAAGCATATAGATCTCGCGCGAGACTTCATGGAACCGCAAGGAGGGAGGAGAATAAAGCCGGAGGATGGGAGACTTTATGGCTTCGAGGGAGGGAAAAAACTAGCCGACGTTTTGAGCGGCTACGCTTTCCGTTCTACCGCTGTTGTAAAGAAAGTGAACCGCATATTTAAATTCCCCAGGAAGCGCAACGCGCTTGGCTAAGGCCAGAAAAGAAGCTTGCTTCTACTCTGGCCCAAAAAAAAACGCCGAGGCCTTTATCTTGTATCTTGATTCCCCGAAGGGAAATCAAGTTCGAGAGAGAAAGCAAAACAGAAAGAAAAGCTATTTTTTGTCCTATAACCCTCTCCTCCGTGCCTCCGCCAAGCCTTTAGTAGTAGAAGGGTGAAACCAATAAAACTAGAACCTTCGTTTCTGCAGACCCCAAAAAGGGATGAAGCGGGCATTCAAGAACAAATACGAAGATATATGTATATAATATATTCATATATTATTCATAATATTTATATCTCCTGTTGTAAATTTAGCAAAGCTTGGTTGATCCGTTGCTGGAACAGGTCGAATCGGCGGAAGTGAGGGTCATTCCTCATTTTATGTTATAAGATGTTATAAGTCCTTTTATACTTCGTTAAAGACAAAATATATACACTCGCCATAAGGGTACTTTAGTAATCTAACCTAAGGGGATTTTGAGAATATACTCAGCGAAAGTTTATTTAGTGTTGATGAGGCGCCAAGTGGTTACGCAGTATTGTTACTAGTTCCCACTTAGAGAAAGCCGCAACATGTGGCAAAGTTACGTAAACCTGCGAAGAGACGGTAATAACAAGACCCACGATCTCTCTTATTCGGAAGGAAATGTAGTTGCGACTTATCCTCAATCAAACTCACCTCTATGGTCTATTATGGTCTATGCTAATTTCTCACCACTCCTTAGATAGAGTCTTCAAATTCAGTTATGACTATTAACAACAATCAATAGAACAACAAGAATGTACGTATACGAGTAGATATCTTGACCTCTGAATGGGGAGAATCGAGAAAGAGAGAGAGCCATCTAAAAAAAGGATCGCGCAAACAGAGGGATGGCTGAAGCAGTAGTTAAGATGGATATTAAGCGTACTAAGATGATGATCCCTAGCCATCACTCTCCCGCCGCAGAATCCTTTTCTGGGTCAAGGATAAACTTTGAACTCACGTCATTAGGTGGGCCTGGTTTGACTATTTTCTTCACTTAACCTGCCTTAAAATGAGGGTGAAGCCCACCGCTCTTACAACTACTTCTCCTTGACTGGTAAAAACAGCATTCGTAACATGAGCCGTCGCAGATCCTCCACCTGTAATCCCGAATTTCCAACGAAGAAATCATTAATTTCATTAATATTCTAAATAGTGACTGATATAAACATGAGTAGATCACACACATCACTGCCACGCATCGTCCAAAGCCGTCAGTATATATCATCTAAAAAGAAGGAGAAGTAAGAATAAAAGCTGACTCGGTAAAGAAAAAAGAAAGAAAAAAATAACTAACTAGTTCTTCGCTAAGATTTCATCAAAGTCTGTTGTTAGTGCTGTTGCAAGTGCTAGTGTGAATTTTATAAAGGAAAGGGGTAAAGGCTCTGGCACGTTACACGTGCCGTTGGCAGCTTCGCTCTGCGAGCGAATCCTGTCAAGCAAAAGCGAGCCAGCTCGCTTTACTCGCGTCTAAGTAGAGCGAAGCGAGGCAGGTGGGGTTCACGCTTCTCGCCGGAAAAGTGGGCATGTAAGTGTGAATACAAGTTTGTAATCACGTATATAATAAGAAAAAGGAAAAATCGTATAGCTATCAGATATCAGAAAAAACTTTTTGCTTTTGAAGCTTGGTAGAACGATATTTCTTTTACTTTCATATTAAAATGGAATTCCAGACGGTTTTTTTCCCGAATTCATAGATTTTGAATTCACGGATTAGGACGTATCCTGTATACTCCGATTTTCTATCTAGCTAATGGGAATGCATATTTCGGAAGTTAGGTTGGCTGCTTCCTCGTCTTTGTAGGCAGGTTGCACAAGAAGAATTTGTTACAATGTGTTAGAAACAGATTTTTAAGGGTGCTCTTCGAGAATCGGAAAATACACATATGAAGGTCTGGTAGGTCTAAAATCTATCCTGGATCACTTTATCATCCTGGTGTGAGGACGATCCTGAACCTAGTGGAACCAGAGGTTAGGGCTACGTCCTCTTTCTTCGGCGGGGGATCCTCTTGTCCTGACCGCCTCTCCTTTTTCTAGAAGGTACTGAGGAAAGAGTCATCCACTGGATGTGAGTATTCCTAGATCAATTCCTTGAAGAGCAAGGGCGACCACTTTTTTCGGTATTCCTTATTGTTAAGCTTCGATATGGACCGAGCTACACAGTTTACTTGCCGCCGTTCCAGACTGAGGGATCAGTAGTAGGCCCGGCTTGCGCCGCCGCGGTTTAGGCTCGATCCTGGGATCGGTTCTCTGAGCATGGACTTCTGTTCGTAGGGTAAGCCGCGTTACGGTGTTGATAGCCACTATGGATGTAATCATGAGTGAAATTAAATCCTAATTTCTAGATGCTCACTACTATGTAGAGACGAAATAAGAGGCGGAACAGCTTCTGATGAAAGAGAGATTCTAGGCAGAATTTCTGAGAAATAGGAAAGTGCGAACATTATGTTCGATATAAAAGAGTTCAAAACAAGATTTTCCTAGGGTCAACCTAGATCAAGCATTCAGCGTTAGGCCAGCGGAGGAGCTTAATGTGCCTTCGGCTGATATTCAGTCAGTCTCTGAGCTAGAAGCTTCTTCCACCGTCAAAAAGCTAACCCTGTTTTTTCTTCAATCAAGCAGCGAATAAGCTCGCTTCTTCTTTGGCTTTCTAGCCTCCTCTTTTTCTTCTTTCTGCCTTCCATAAAAGAAGCCTATGAAGACCACTGATTTCGCTTAATTTACGCCAGTGAGCATAGCCAACAAACAAAGGGCTTATAGTTTAATTGGTTTAAACGCACCGCTCATAACGGTGATATTGTAGGTTCGAATCCTACTAAGCCTATCTTCGTCGAAACAAAATTCAAACTTAGGCCAAAGAGAGACTTTCTAAGGGTCGAAGTGCATGCTGGATTACTTACGTAATAGACTCATCACAAACTACCTGTAGCTTGACAGCTAGATGCGTGAAAGGTCATTTTCAACTTCGACACGATCCAGTGTCTACATCCTGGCGAAGCAAATGAAGGCCGTAGGCAGCGCAGCGGGTAGAACAAGGCGCCGTCTTTGGCAGCAACCGCCTAGAGGAGGGACTAGGCAAAATCATGGTCTGCACAACGCGGTTTACGGGTGGAAGGTTAGCTAAGAATGGTTAGATTCTGCGGCACGCCAGGCCGCAGATATTCACAATTAATAATACTATGTTGGTATTGAGGGGAAACTGCCAAGGGAAGGGTCACCCATGTTTTGGATTAGAGTGCATAGCGTCAATGTTGGCTTCGCTCTCACGTGCTTCCTAATTCATGTGCGGTTTGCCAGCGTATGTTTGTATCTCACTATTTTTTGAATTGGGGGGGGGGGGGCGAGCCGCGCCTGTTCCAAGGCTGTTCGAGACAGCGGTTCCGGGAGAAAAGAGAACAATCTGAGCTCCGGTCTTAGTGGTGTAGTATTAAGCGCTTGGCTAGAAGGCGTATTTTAAGCATGTTTAGTTTAATTATATGCTAAGGAGTTTGTGAGGTGGAGCTTTTTTTTGGCTGAGGCAAGAGGGCCCATTTCGTTTAGCTGTAGCTTCCTTCCTGGGGGGGCTAGGAAGTGTTAAATGGTAAGGCAGCACTCGTGTCAGATTCTAGGCGCAAATGGACCACTTTTAGGGGGGAAAGTGGTCCAAAGGAAAGGGTGACTGTGGTCAAATCCCTGGTGGTGGCTTTCTCTATGTTTCTCCGCTTCTCTCAGTTTCTTTGTCCTACAGTTCCCACCAAAAAGATCTTCGCTACGCCTTGAGATCGGACAAATCGCGAAACGCTCTGTTTACGGCTTGCTTCTTAGGTCAGAGTGGTTTTTCGTCGTCCCATAAGGAATGGACCTGCGGCCTCATCAAGGCTTCCTTCCTGGGTGTATAGCTTAGTTGGTAGAGCATTAGGCTTTTAACTTAATGGTCGCAGGTTCAAGTCCTGCTATACCCAAACTTTGTATAGAAGCTCTCACTAATCGAGTAATTATGGCAGTTCGTATATGCGTTCAAAGATGGTTTGAACTTTCTTTCGAGTCAAAAGAAGTGTATAAGCCATGAAGCTAAGCTTAACAGGCTCAGGCCCTTTTTTTTTTATAAAACAAAGGGTAGTGGCTTTGGCCGCCGTGGAGTGGAGCGGCCGAAGAACAAGCTTGTCAAAGGGAGACCTGCGGCCTCTTTCTTAAGGCAAGGAGAGTGCAGCAGGCTACAGCTCTGCCTTATATAAGAGAAGAAAAAGCTTGCGAAGTCCTTCGGCCCTGCGAGGTTTTTCTCCTTTTCTAACCAAGAGGAGGCTGCTGCGGGTCTTCGGGCATAGCGCGCTGATTCCACCCTAAGCCCCAACAAGCGCAGCGGGACCAAGCTAGCTTTCTATATTCGTTTCTTTGTCGTGCTCTGGTCGAAGGCCTACTCGTTCTACGACCTTTTTGCTTTGCGGCTTTCAGCCGCCGCGCTTTTACCGCGCGCGCCTTCGTTCTCTTCTCTCCATCTCCGCTTCGCCATATAAGCGTAACTGGGATGAGCGAAGTATGCCATGACAAAAAAGTAATTGCATCATGGTAAAGATGGATCTGTAGATCCGTGGTCACTTCGTGACTTTAGTTTTTTCATGGGTTGAACCTTAGGGCGCAGCTCAACCATCGTAGAAGGCTGATGGCACTTCTATTACGGCATTCTGCAGCGTTAGCTGAGAAACACTAGGTATAAGCTCTATTCACCCAACGAGTAAAGGGCCGGGGAGGAAGAGGGGCGCAAGTCTACAAGGCAGGCCTAGTGATGGCATAACTTAAAGTTCCCCTCTCTACGGATAGAGGGACTCGAACCCCCATAAACCTAAAAGTCACCAGAACCTAAACCTGGCATGTCTACCGATTCCATCATATCCGCCAAAACTAGGTTCAATTCATTTTTCTCCAAAGAAGCAGCAAATAAGGACGCAGCTTCTTCGCTGCGTGCTTAGAGAAAGAACGCCGCCGGTAGCTCTTTTTTTGTCAAGCAAGGACCGCAAGCAAGTAGGGGGCGAAGAAGCTGAATGTGGATGTCTTGGTTTCCCAGCTTCACCTAATATCACCGCCCCCCTTAAAGGCCTACGGCCCGAGCTTGTTAGGCTTATTCATGGCTTGTAATATCAGATGACACTACCAGCTCTGCTTAAAACCAATAGTAAAAGCGCTCTTACAGTTTCGTTTGGGAAAATGCATGGAACAAAATGCGCTTAACTAATTGCCGTTAATCTCATTAGCACTGTGATTGAAGCATACAAAGAGAAGCCGCCTTCTAGAAAACCGATAGTGACGCCTCTCCACACAGATCCATGCTCTGTATGAAAATGAGCTCACAGTATATCAAAACGTAAGGTTGAATGTGCTACCGAAAACCATAAGCCAAAGAAAGGCTTTAGCCATAAAGAAATTACAAGAGCTGCTTTGATTGAATCACGCGGGCGACAAGGCTAGGTTTCGAGGCTACAAAGCAGGAAAAGAAGCGGACGGAGCAGGAGAAAAAGCAAGCTGTAAATAAAAGAGTCCCTTCATACAATCCAAATAGAAAAATAGCCCAAAAGCTTCCATTCTTAACTAGACTGTAGCTGCTAAAGACAGACGAAAAGGATAAAACAGAAGGAAGCCATCCTTTACCTATAGGCAAGAAGGACGCCGCCAGCTTTTCCAGCCAGGAGCCCAAGACTTCGGTAGAGCCAGACAAAAACCACTGCGGTCTGGCTTGAAGACCTTTTACTTTCTTGATCAAGCCTCTTTTTCTTACTTGGTGGAGGTGGCCCTGATGAGGGCTAGGCCGTCGAGGGCTACGCCTCCCTTTTGGCGAGAGCGTAACTCTCAACGAACAACTCAACAAGTATCTACTACAATTATCTGGGATTACTGGAAGGCACCCCCGTACACACCATTCTCGAGTATCTCTCATTACTGATCTAATGAAAGTTAATTTGTACAAAGGCTGCGGTTTCGTAGTGGGGCGTAAATGATATATTCGCACTACGGAGCACAACCATAGGCAGAACTTAACCAAACAGGAAGCTCAATATGTTATGAGCACTCTTCGTAGGCAACGCAGGAAAGGCACCAAGCAAATTCGGGGAAAACCACACGAGGGGCTACTACTAGAATCTGGAATGACTTTACTTAGCGCTATAATGGCAAAGCCTTTACTTCAAGGCTCTGCTTCTTTTCCAGAGCCGAGCTGTTATGATGATAAGAACTTGGCCCTAAAAACTCAAGCCAAAACAAAACTTTCTTTGCCAAAGGCCAGAGGTCATGGACACTTTTGTGCTGCCCGTGGTATGGTTACCCCTTCTAGGGGCTCAGGTCTACATGCAGGTGCAAGAGCTTTAAGGAGCGGTTCTTAAAGAGCTATCTTCAGAAAGCCAGTGCTGGGGCAAGAGCAGATTTCAGGGTCAGTGCTAGTACAGGAACCTGTACAACACGCAAAGCGCATGCAATCGCCAACAAGTCGCCAGTGTTTTGTAAGAATTCTCTCTATTGGCCCTAGAAGTCTTTCTTGAGGCGCTTTGGTAAGATGATATGACCTCGCTTGCCTGTGAGATCTCAGACTGGTTAGACACATATCTATATATAGGTATATATACTGAAAAAAGCAATACATTTTATGAACTTCTACTTCTTTTCCTAGTGCTACCTCTTCTCTGGTCTCCAAATTTTGTCATTTGCTAGCATCACATGTGGCTATACTTTCATTTATCACTTATATCGTCATATATTGGATAGATAAAGACCAAGGGGTCAAAGTCTGCATGGACTGTAGTTGGCCAAACACAACTGTTTCTGTATTTTGTTTCTTTAAGTCTTCGGATCGAATCATAGTACAGTAAACGTACTATCGATCTATGATTTTGTTGTGATTCAATCTTTGTGTTGTCATATTAACTGTGACTTTTTGTTACCAGGCAATGATGGCTGGTGAAATGGTTAGTATATCAAGTTACGCTTCACCATGTCAGCTTACGATACGTTCTGAAAAATTAGAAACTATAATTTTTTCGTGAAAATAAGGCCGAAGGTCAAAAGGTCAAATGGAATGCCTTATTAACAGGTTTGAAGAAATTTTCACCAGCGCGATTTAGCAGGTTCCATTTTGGATCAATTATAATAACCTGAGTTTTAGACTTATACCAAAAAGGAAAATAAGTCATGGTTTATCTAAGGCTAGGATTGCTGCGTCCAAATAATCCAAATAAAAGGTGCCTTCTGCTGAGTAGTTTCAGGAGGGGGCGAAGTCAGATGGTGCTGCTATGGCTAGGATAGCAGTGAGTTTTGTAATCGTTCAGTTAGACAAGACAATCCATAGAACCCAGAGCAAAATCTACATCAAACCCTTTTGGAGTTAGATGGCAGCCCTTGATAGAGAGCAGTCTCATCTTAACCAATTGGTGTAATGTAAAACTACCAGCCGGTAAGGAGCCAAAGTCAGAGGAATTTGCTGTGTGCTTTTTCTTCGGTTCCTTTCTCCTCTTCCAGTGTGCTTCTTTCTTCTCGGGTTTCGAGTGGCATTTTGCCAGTCCTCCCTGAAGCTGGAATACGTTGTAACTTTTCAGTCTTTTGAGATTTGTTTCTTAAAGCAGCTTGGCAGGCGCTTTTGCACAAAGCTGGAAAAGACAACTTGGCGCCAGGGACCCAAGGAGCGAGAAAATTGACTCAAAAATAAACGTCCCCTGCCGGGGGGACGTGCCAGCGTCCTGACTTGTACCTTATTATGGCGAAGCCACGACGAAGAAGGGAAAAAGTTAGTTTTTTTTCTCATTTATTTTCACGATTTTCGGTGGTAATCTTGGACACAAAACAGGTTCCGCGGAATTGAGTAAATGGTAACTCGTCAGGCTCATGATATGAATGTGCTTTTCTTACTCCTGCCGACGCTCCTGAGGCAAAGAAGCGAGTCCTCAAGCCACCAGGCGAGGCGGCTTCTTGCCCAAGCCGAGTTTTTGGCTTTTCACCTTCCGAGAGAAAAAGCGTTTCATGACACCACAAGGACCTACTAGCTTCCATTGCGCATAAAAAAAAACTATCGGCCACTGGAGACGATATTCCATATGTAAGCGTAGCGTACATGTGCACCTTGCGTGCCTTCTAGACTTTCGGCTTTCTTTTGTTCCGACGTAAGCGTACCTGATTCGTTATATGGGATAATAATGGAGAGACAAGGGCGCGAAGCAGTCAAGGCTAAGGCGCGCAAGTTTCGCGCTCTCAAACAGAGAAAAAAGCCATCCGCCTTGAGAAAAAAGAGAGGCGCTATACGCAGCATGGCGCAAAGCCCAAAAGAAAAAAAGGCGGCAGCGCCCCAAGCCACGGCATAGCGCGGGCCCAAGCTACAGCATGACGCAGAGCACACAAACCACCACTACTGCTCAAGATACGAGCTTGAGCGGCCGCCTTTGCCGTGGCTGAGGGAAGCACTGCTCACTGTGGTAGACCAGCTGCTGAGGGAGACGCCTAGAGCCACGAAGCTACGCACTCGCTTATGAAGCTCAGCATTCCCTAAACCAAACTCCAAGCCGGAGACGGAGGCTACGGCCAACAGAAAGATGGCTAAGACTTCGAGAACAGAGCTGAAAGACGCTGGCGCCTAGCCTAGCTTAATGGCGCCAGGTACAATGCCGAAGGCGACTCTAGCGACAGACGAGGAGCTACAGGTCAAAAAAAATACCGCTCAAGCCAATACTGCCAACGGCTACGTAAAAGCCGAAGGCAACAGCTAGGCTGTGGTAAGAATACCTTCTTTTTCTATAGTAATAAGACCTTTCGAACCTTAGAAGAATGCATATTTCGACACAGTTTCTTTCACTGGCTGAAGTGAAGAGTGCTTTCTCTTGACTCTCGCCTTAAGGATGGGGGCTAGGTTGGGAATCCCCTTGAGGGGATTCCCAACCTAGCCTGGTACTGTCATCCTTGCGAAGCTCGCTCGCGGCTACCTCGCCTGCAGCGTAAGCTGCCTGCTACCTCAGCTCAAGCTAAGCGAAGCACTGCGGCGCTCCCAAGTGTGAGCCAAGGCTGGCTGGAAGGGCCAGAGGGCGAGCTGCTATTTCAGAACCGAGCGAGCTGCCAACGGCGAGCTCAAGCTCGCCATGCTGCGCTCCTAGGTACTCTCCCCAAAGTTTATTTTCCTGCAGCATTGTCTACCATGAGGGCGCAAAAGCTAGAGCTTTCCATACTTGACTTGGCTCAGAATGCCAAAAGATAGCAGGAGCTAACTAGGCTTGGTACTTACACGCCAAGAACAACGCCAGAACTAAACCTAATAGGAGCTTACAAGAACTAACCAGGGCTAACTGGGCTTAGCACGACGGAGCGCCAAGAGCTAAAGACCCCCCACTGCTAAGCCCAAGGCTAACTGGACTTAGCGAGGAGCGCTCATAGCTCACGAGAGTTGACAGGACTTGGCACTTACACCCAAGAGCAGCACCAGAGCCGGAAGAGCTGGCGTAGCTAACACTGCTAACCATAAGTTAGGGTTACTGCCCACAGCCGGCTTTTTTTGGCTAATGGAAGAAAAGTCAAAGGATAAAGGCTCCTGCTTCATTAAGAATAAATCGTCACAGATAAAAATGATGTAAGAATTTCACTTTTTTCTCAAACCAGAATTTAATGCATCATGTCAAAAAAACAAGTACCTTTTTCTGTAAAAGTGATGGGTGATAAAGAACTGCTGTTACGTTATATGGTTTATGATTCCTGTCAAACATTTCGTCCCAGAAACGATTAACTAATTAGCATACTCACGGATGGAGAGGGATTCGAACCCCCGGTATTCAAAATACTTCGGTTTTCAAGACCGACACTTTCAACCGCTCAGACATCCATCCCTTTCTCCGAAGGATCATGAGCCTAAAACAACCAATAATCCACCTAATGTTCTTCAATTACTATGGAAATGAAAGCTCATAGGAAAGACTGAAAAAAGACTGAAAAATCTAGATTTTTCAACAGCGTAGCCGTGCTAGTTTCAGCAGCCAGCCCGGAGCTTTCTTAGCTCTATTTCCGTAGGCGTATAACAAGCCAAAGAGCTCTCCGGCAAAAGCCGGCGGCCAGGGAGGGAATCTCTCTCCATTGTATCCCGATGGCTAGACTTGTGGTTTAGCCTCTGGCTAACGACTTTATGCTCTGCGCTTAGCTTACTTAAGTTATGCGGGCTTGCTTGTTCCTAATTCCGGCTGGCTGGGCCTCCTCACGGGCCGCCACGGAAGCAGGGCTTTCCCTTTCTTCTCGTTGGCCCATGTGGCATATGGATGCGTTACCTGCTCACCCAGCTTCCGACTGTGTCTAACGAGCTTCGCACACTAAAAGAGCCGCCCCTTCATTCTGCAAATTAAGCGCGCTTTTAGCACGAATCATCCGCAAGGATTCATGACAAACCTTAGTGAATGGAAAGCGGGCTGAGCTCCGTAGGAAACCGCGCCCCGATACTTGTTATTTGAAGCAGATATGGATTAAAGGTAAATTATTTACCTTCTAAGCAGAGGATACGAGTTCGATTTTCGTTATTCACCACGACTAGGAAAAAAAAATGAAACTTCATATGCCTGCATCAAAATTGAAAACTTGTCGTCGAATTTCATAAAATGTTTGGCGAACTAAAAAACTTACTCAAACAAGAAAAGCTATTATTTTTAAGCTTCAAAGAAAAACAAAGGAAAAAAATCTGACTTTTCCAAGCAATTACAAATCCTACCAAAGTTGTCCGTTTTTGAGTTAAGAGAGAATTACCTATCAAAAAAAGCAAAAGGCTGAAACGCATACTTATCCAGATAAAGACAGAAACAGTTTGCTATTTCATCTAGAAAACGATGGGACGTTATTCTGCTTCGTCTTCATCTTCGTTCTTAAGCAAGGCAGCTGAGAAAGAAGCCATATAAGAAACAAAAGATTTGTCTCAATTATGTATGAAATGGCTCATATTCTTGGGTTTCAAGTATCCAACGGTGATCTTATATCTATTCAAGAGAATTTTTTAGATTCTACTAAGAAACATGGGACAAACTAGAGGAACTAACTAATACAGATAAGGAAACCTACTTCATTCAGAATTCAATTATCAAACATTAGAAGCTGTGGTATTGTATCAACTTTAATCAATACGATTTCTTCAGAACATAGATCTAGACTTTTTTTCTTTTCATTAAATAAAGCAAGAACGAGAGAAAGATGTATATGTTTCTGGTAAATCCTAAGCAGACCGAGAATAAGAATAATTAATTTCATATTAATAAATAATTCGTAAACAAGGGCTCCTCGTGGATGAAAAAAATCTACATAATCTGGATTTCTGTAGATTTTTTTGTTTTCGGAAATGCGTCTCGCCCCTCGCCATAAACATCAAGCCGGTACTACGCTTGTTCTAAAAGAGTCAGGCTCGTGGGGCGGCCAGGCCAGCAGCAGAGCATAGGGAGACGAGTCTCCGCCACAACAAAAAGATTTTTTTGCTGCTAGATGAAGAAAAGAGAGCGCATTCTCCTATTATCTGAGCCAGGTAACTCCAGGACCATGAATTATCTACCATCCGTGCAGATTGGCCCATTAAAGCGTGGAAAGGAAAAAAAAGAAAGCTATTCCCTTTTTCGGCCTTTTCTCTTTTGCTTTTTCCAAAATAAACAACAGAGAAGAAGCAGGGACTTTTTCTCGTTAAGCCTGCCGGACCAGACCTCCGTGGCCCTACTGGGAGTGGAGCAACACAAAGAATACTAGTCTTTGCAGTCCTCTAGCCAGCCATATTGCAGCAGTCACAAGCACGCCTGGCCATATCTCAAACAAAGGGGGGGGGGGCAAAGAAAGACTAGCCATAGGAAGCAGCGTCGCGGAGCAGCTTTTAGACCCACGGCGAAGTGCTGAATTGTGGCTTGATGGTTCTCGCTGAGATGGTCTCGCTCCAGCTTAGCTAAATTCAGATCAACGATAAACCATCTAGTGTGGGAAAAGCAAAGCGCGAACAGAAGCGGTTGGGCTTCACCGCCCCCCCCAGCTTTGCACAGAGACAGTACAAGCTGACCAAATGAAGGGAAAGGAGGGAGAAAGGAAGGAGGGGGGGGGGGGGTTAGTTAATGGTTGCTTGGCGCATAGCAGCAAGCAAGATTGGTCAGAAATCGGGAAAAATTGATCTCATAGCGTAGTATTGGTTAGAGGGCTGCGCGATTTGAGAAGAAGCATGAGACCATGCCATACCTCCAGAATCCACAAACGGGTCTTTTTTGGCCATCCCGACCGACGGGATGTTCCTACCCCACTAGGCCGGCCCGATAACGGGCAAGATTTGAAAGGAAAGTCAAGGGTATGATACAACATAGAACCTGCTAAAAAGCGAGACTGCTGATCAACGCCAGTAGAACAGTACGACGACACTTTGTCAAACTGAACTTACGGCCCGTTTTGAGTAGGCCCCGTGCGGCACTTTGATTTGGTGGCTGCTTTACCAACAAAGAGAGGTTACTCGGGACATAATGAGCCCTGGCGTGCCTCGATCGGCAAAGGAACCGAAGTATGGATTCTGAATTTTGCCAGTCCACTGGTCAACGAGGTCAACCCATGGCTTCCATAGATTTGGTAGTAAGATCAGATACCGGGGCAGAAGACAATTCAAGAAGCAAAGGCCGGGGGTGAGTGAGATAAACGTTCTGGCCCTAAAAGAAGATATCCTTATGGTTGGTGCTAACTTAAGTGACAATAAGCTAGAAACATTCTTATTGACTACGGACAGAGCAATTAAGCCAACAGTGCGCGCATATTGGTCAATCATAAAGTTGCGACATACACAACTCGCAGAGTGGCAGGACGCTTTAGTTAGCAAACCCCGCAAACGAGATATATAGCTGGAAAAGTGGTGGGCGACACTGGTGGCCTGAGCCTAGACTTCTCGCCACTGGAGCCTTATGCGGCGGAAAAACTCGCAAGTGTTTTTCTTATCTCAAGGAGGAAAGCTCGAGCTTACCTATCCCGATAGTAGCTTCTCATAAACTTGTAGAATTAATGCGTAAAAAATGGTCAACTCTATGATAGAATAAATAGGTAAACAAGCCACAATTTGACACCAGATATCTGGAAGTGTAAGAAAAGCTGCTGTGAAAAGCGAAAGAACTAAAGAGAAACGACAATTCTTTATACAGGTTTTCACAGAAAGATCTTTTGATTCTAGCAAACAGATCACAGGTACGGGGACTTAAAGGCGTATTAGTGAGATAAACAAGATACGAACAGTTGACATAATATAGTCAAAAATCTTAGATTATAACTTTATTATGAGCGAATTAGTTGATGTTGTGCTTGATTCGTATGAAAAGTGCCAAACTTTAAGAACTACCCAAACAAGAGTGACAAGAAGGAACGAAAAGAAGCGAAAACCACTGGAGTAAAACAATTTTTTGTATTCTTTTCTTCATTCTTCATAGCAACTGGGGATCAAAAAGCACCAAATTTAGTGACTTAGAAGAGGAAGGAAAAAGTAAAAGCGTGGTATTAGAGACGTAGTAACATATGTGCTCGAGGCTTCCGTTAATTCTGTACAAATAAAAAATAAATCTGAATAAGGCAAGGTAAGAGAAGATTTAGCTAATAAGAAAATACACTCTTCTGGAAACCAATGACACGTAAACCATGTCAAACTAAAGCGAATCAATATCCGAAAGAAACAAATTCTAACTTCCTCCGGAATAGTTTTGAATACAAAATTCATGATATTTCGTCGTGTGTTGAATTTGAGTCTTCGACCCCGCCAACCCCCCCCAAGTGGCTGGTATAGAAGGGCCACTCTTCCCATAGATCTAGGCTTTCCTTCCCTACGTGCCTTTACTTTATAGGTCACGCCTTCTCTAGTGGTGGTTAAAGCCTCGCTCCCATTAATCCTTTTCAGAACTTCTTTTTACCAAGAATACTCATCACGATGGAATTACTATATACCAAAGACGTCTTACTGCTGAGCATCCACTTTTATTAAAGCGAAAGGCGCACCATGAAGCGCAGATAGTCATACAGTAAGTGGCTAAAGCTTTCGAAGGTCGAAACAACCTCTTTTGTTTTGAACGGGGGGAGAGAAGGGAGGAACAAGTAATAGAAGAAAGAAGAGGACAGAGAATAGAATGCGTGGAGACGTGTAGCCAGAAAGGCACTCTTCCTCTTTACGTTTTAGATTATTTCGCCTAATTGAATTTGTCGAGCGAAAAAAAAATATTTTTTTCCAGGCGCAAAGACTTGGGCCCTGCTTGCAGCTTTTCTAACAGGGCCTGATTTGCTATGCTCGCCGGCATGGCAAATCAGGCAGAACCTACGGCCGAAAAAGAAAAAATAAAAAAGAGATTTTTTCTCTTTTTCTGTTTGATTTTCTGACCTTTCGCTGTTCTTTTTCGTTACACCTTCGTTCGCTTCGCAAACTAAACAAAGTGGGAGAGAAGAAAGAAGCTTGCTTCTTTCTTCTCTGGAGTTCACTCTTTTTTTTTTGCGAAGTGGTTAGTAATGTACTGCATTTTCAGCTCAGTTGGACAGAGCAACAACTTTGTTGAAGGTCAGTCAGGAGTGAAAATCCTATAGGATACTCAGCGTGCGCTATAGGTATACGAACGGTACATGCATTTACTTGTTTGATTAGTCTATTGGAACCATTGAGGTTACACGCGTGAATGGACTGATTTATCACGTGAGTCCTGTGATCTTTCAGAAAGTCGAAGCTTACTTATTCTGGGGAGAGTGGCCGAGTGGTTAAAAGCGACAGACTGTAAATCTGCTGAAGGTTTTCTGCGTAGGTTCGAATCCTGCCTCTCCCAATCAGAAGTATACTTCGTATTTAAGAAGCAAAAAAACGATTTTGCTTTTTGTGTTTAACCCTTCATGCAATTAATAGATTCCACTGCAATAGTTCCGCGAATTCAAAAAGTAATGACCAGAATGGCCAGCCCAATAGCGGATTCCGCAGCAGCCATCGTTAAAACAAATAGAGCGAATAATTAACCCATCATATCATCTAGGTGAACCGGAAATACCAAAAAATTAAAATTGACTACAAGTAACATTAACTCAATCAACGTTGACATAATAGGGATGTTTCTTTTATTCAGAGAAATTCCCCAAATACCCAAAAGAGAAGGAATCATAGGAAATGTTAAATAGTTGACTAGATCCATAATAATAGTCTTTTTTTACCCGTGTCCAACACCACTTCATTCGCCTAGAAATGAAGTGAGAAAAATTACTTCTGAATTTTTTCTGTGACACTACCTATAACCTTGAAGCCCTTTAGACACACCATCTTCAAATCTTCAAGATGATGTGTCATTGATGGTCCAATTTAACGCCCAGATTGATCCCAAATCTTTGGCATTTCTTCTGGTGTTGAAAGTCTGGTGACCCTTTTATATTATATGCTCAAATTTTTCCTCGGCATGGTTATCTATTTGTTAGTCATTAACCATAAGATCGTCCACTGAGCGAAAGACAAGGAACGTAGCCAAGTTAAGCCCATGACGTTTAACCAAGGTAAAAGGGTGCGTTACTGACTCATATGGAAGTCTTTCCGCACTAAATCTTCGTTTGAGCCATTCTTCTCTTCATAGAACGGTAAATGGGAAGCAGAAAATGTGCGAGAAGTTCAACATTTAGAAGCATATACCGGTATATAAAACTGAACCAAAACATCTGCAACAAACATGGTTAGATGAGACGGCGCTACGAATATAATTAAACCAAAAATTGAGTTCATGAATACATGATGAAATCCTAGATATAAATGCATATACATTAGAAAAAAACACGATCTTACTGTCAAAACCTTCATAGGTTTTGACGAACAATATTAAGGTTTTTCTATGAGCTGTGATTCTTTTCACCTTTTTCTGTGGCCTCTAAGGTCCGGCCTCTACGGAATTCTATGTGACAGTCGCCCGTCATACGCCTCCCCTTTTCGACGAACTGTATCCTGTCGGCTGAGATAGTACTCAGACAGCTTAAGGGCTCGTTTTAGTTAGCTCCTTCTGAGAAAAGGTAGACATGACGAGTCATCGTCGAACCGCTCGGGAACAACACGCCTACATTGGCTTCTCGGCGCCATCTAAACTCTCAGATGGTTAGTAATTTATTCAAAAAGCAAAAAACACAAACACATATTTAAGAATTATTAAAGAAAATATTCTAAGAAGAATCAAAATCCAATTTCTTGTTACTTCATGATGAACATGATCTGTCGGAATTTCTTCGATTCCCATATGAATATGCCAGAATAGCAAGATATTTAGCAGAATAAAAGTGGAAACATTTGCTGTAAAAATCATTGCAATTAGAAAAGCAGCACTAATTCTTTGAAGAAGCCAATGCCCTAAGGTTTCTTTATGAGCCTTCATCGCTTTTCACTTTTTTCTCGGCGGCTGCTTTTGATGGCCGCCTCCTCTTCACGGAAGCGTGCATGAAAGCCTGTCACATGGCTTCCCCTCATCGAACCATATCCTGTCGGCTGAGAAAGTACTGGGACAGCTTGTGAGCTCGTCTTAGTTCTTTTTTCCTGAGATAAGGTAGACATAACGAGTTTTCGTCGAACCGCTCAAGAACAAGGCGTCTGGTGGTAGTGACTCCAAACTTGTTTCAACCGTGAGCGGTCTCAGAGTCTTCTAGGCATTGATTGGGCTGTGGAGAGCGCAGCGTTCTCCCAATGTTCCATTTCCGATTTTTTATCTCCCAGGCAGGGGATGGTGCACATGTGGCAGAAATGGTCTACACTCGGCGTTCCACGATTACAGCGACTGTACCCAACCAAAAATCTCTAGATTTTCCGTTGGCTTTCAGGGTTGCGTTCTGAGATGGCAACCAACAGCCGAGACAAGACCAAAGGTGAAAGGACCCGAGATTTCCGTCTACAGCGAGTTTGCTTGTTCTCTGCGTTTATGAGAAAAAAATCAGATCATATTCAATATAACTAAACAAGCTGCACAGAATAACATCAAAATTCCGGAAGTATATACTTTGGATAGTTCTGGAAGAGGAACCCAGATCCCACAAGGAATGACGAACTCCATTACTCATATAATAGCACAAGGCTAATAAAATGAAATTGACTAAGCTTAAAATTATTAACCAATGGAGATGGGAAGTTGGGAAGAATACATAGCCATGAAATTAGTCAAGAGTAAGACTAAAATCGCCAATTTTGCAAAGAAGAATACTGAACAAAACCATAGTGGATAGAGTCGAGCTTCGGTAGGAAGTGATCATTCACTCCTGCCGACTACTCCAAACCATACGTAATAGTCTCCCATCATACGGCTCACCAACTCTCCTTTCCTTTTCGATCCGCCTTCTATGGTAGGAGGCGGGCTTTAAGGACTTCCATTTGTGGCGAACCGAGGTCCAAGTCGGGAGGGCACCGATAGATTATCATGTATAATATATAAACATCAATAATATCATTAATATAATGCGAAGCGAATTTCGAGGTTTTATAAACAAGAAGACCATCCGCCTATTCAGCGCTTTATGGCTCTTTTTTCCTTCGCCGCTCCTGTGGCCTTGAATACGCTTTCTTCCATCGGCCTTCGGAGAGTAAAACCTGCCATACCTGGCAGGTACGACCCCTTTTTTCTTATTTAATATACCTTTTTTTACTATTCTTAGTGTTTCCCGTCCGCATGTTTTAAATTAGGCAGGTAAGGTCCTCTGACTCCCAACTCGGAACAAAGTTCTCGGTTGGATATCGCCGGTATCACCTGTGAGCTATAGCTTGAGATGTCGTTTAGTTCTCTGTCCCCCCTCACCTCAAATGGGTAATCCGCTTCCATGCGGAGAAACAACATTTTTCGACGTCCTTACCGTCCCTAGCCGACGGCAGGCTGAAAGCATAACAGTGTTCGTTCGTGCGATTCCCCGCGTGCTTTTCCGCATTTCCGCACTGGTTGGCTGTAGGGCAGGCTTCCCCGAAGAGAACTCCGATTCTTCGGAACAGCTCCATTATCTTGTGCCACGATGATCCGTCTAAGTGCCAGCGGGCTCGCAGAGAATTCTCGGGCAGGCTGGTAAACCAGCCGACGAATCTCCCCTCAACGCTGCTTTTGTGGCATGTTTTGTTTCCCATGCTGTCGGGTAAGCTCCAGGCCGCCTTTCGGGCAAAAGTTCCTTTGTAATCACAGGTAACCTAACGGCCGCCCCTACCCCTAAGAAAGCCCCAGAAATTCTGTGATAGTAGAGGAAGTAGAAGTAAACTGTGGCTTATAAATAGTAAGATGAGATGATAACGGTCCATGAATTTTCAGGTTTTTAGTTGACTTTGATTCTGACTCAAGGTGACAGGATTTGAACCTATGACCCTCTGTACCCAAAACAGATGCGCTCCCAGACTGCGCTACACCTTGACTTATGTTTGTTCCCCAAAAAATCTTCTAGAAATCCCAGAATGTGATCGATCTACGTGAAGCAAAATCGAAAGATTCCCGCTTACTTAGCCAGTGTAAAAACGCCACTTTCGTCTCGCTCCGCTTTTTCGGCGGTAAAATACCAAATTTTATCTTTTGACGTGTATGAGTGTTTCAGTTTCTCTGAGGTCGCTCCAGGCCAGAGGGCCAGAGTCGGTCCCTGTACACCATCTTTCTTTATTAGCTTCATAATGCAATTACTATGTAATTGCCTTCTTTAGAAAGCATTCAGCGTCATATATGAGAAATCTCTTAGTTATGCGCGTTTTTGTGGTAATTCTACGATGAATAGCTTGTTTTCGTCTCTAGCCATGTCGTCATAGATAAAGAACCACGGCTAGGATCTACCATGACCATCCGGCAGCCTTTCAACGCTATGACCCATGGCCCATGAAAATCCTTCTTAGTCAAGCTGGTAGGGACAGAAGCAATACGAAACGAGGCCTGGAACCTCATGGTAGATGATTTCCTGCTTTGCCCCACCTCTCACAGACTACATAAGGAAGTATTTCTTAGAGCGTTAGCGAAGCGGCAAAGTGAATGAAGGAGGAAAGAAAAGCCAAAGCAAGCGCTGTTTCGGGCTGCCATCGTCAAGAGGCAGAAAGGAGACAAGGCCAGGCGAGCGTGTGTTAGACCATAAACAAGCTCAGCGCAAGCCAGCAGCCCTGAAAGAAATGGAATTTTAACAAAAATCCATTCTCTGTAAAGCCAGGAAAGTCGCCTTCGGCCCTTTATTATTTCCTTTTTTGCTTGGTCTTGTCAAGAACTCCTATCTCTTCCTCTCTCTTCTAGAAAACCGGTGGCTGAAAGAACACTTGTTGCTAAAGGGCCATCCATCTTCGGAAATTTGGTGTGGTTTATCCTTTTTGATGGATAATACAAGGTTAGTAGCGATCCAGTTACTATTTGAGGTATCAATGAGTCAATGATTTCCCAAGTTTGTTCGGAGGAACCTAATTCTATATAAATGGATATACAGCCATAAGCTTAGTTATGTTCGCAGTTCTTCACTCCGTTGGAGAACGGTCGGCTATGGATCTAGCCTCAATGTTTGTAGTACGTTAAATTGATAAGGTTTAAGAGATCGGGAGCGCGAGTTTGAAGCTTTTCTCTGATCTTGACACTGGCCGGGGGGGGTTTCCCCTGTTCTCTAGGCTTGTGTTAGTACGCTCTATATACATCTTAAGCACTGCTTTAGCCGCCATCACTTTTCGCGCAACTTCAACTTCTAGATGGCTCTCACAACATAGTAACCTGTCCTTTTCCATTCCAAAAATTACGGATAGGTCAGATCTAGTCTATGCAAACATTCCATGAGTCTAGCGGCTGTTTTTAGTGGGTTTAATTTATCCTGATGGGTATGGTTTATCTAACATGTTTAAATCAAGCGCTACTGGCAGAAGAAAATTTTCTTTCATTACAGTGGCCTTCTTATTTACGAAAGCACGGCGGAGCTTGGCAACTCATCGTCAATGATAAGCGTGACGCTTGCTTTTTTTTTTGCTCTCGGCTAAAATCCGAGTACCATATGTTTTTCATTTTCACTGAAACCTGTACTTATTCTTCTCCGGATCAGCCGGGTTCGGAACTGGGTTTGACCCTCGGCCCTGCTGCTTCGCACCATTACCTAGCTAAAGTTTTGGCCGAGATTCAGGCTACACTCAAAGCAGCCAAGTCTATGGCCTTTTCGGGCCAGTTACAAGGCCAAATTCTTCATAAGCTGGAAGCAACTGCGGCGTTTTCACCAAGCGGTTAGAGGAAGAGCTGCTCTGTACGAGCAAAAGGAACTGCTGTTTGCCCATAAGATTTAACCAGCGAGGCTTTGGCTGGAGAACAACGCAAAGCAAAAAAAGCTCAAAGATAAATAAAAGCGACTGCAAGCGAGAGCGCTGCCTCTATAATCGATGACCCCTGAGATTCTCCTCCGCCGGAAGCTCCTCGCTGAGGTGACGGCCTCCCACGGCGCAGCCGAAGCAAGAGCAGCGCCCATTCTTCTGCCACCAGAATTAGACTATCTAACTTACTTCTATTTACTGTTTATAACTTTTTCGAATTGGAGGCTACGGATAAAACGGATATTTTGCTAATACGGTTGTGGCCGCTTCGCGGCTCTCGCTAGCGAACGGATCTTGTTACGCACAATTCTATATGGAAATAGGTTTCCAATAAACTAAAGCGAACTGCTGTTTGCTTTATGGTTATATGAGCAAACCTTGTACACAGAACCACTTTGTGTCCTACACGAAACCAAAAATTAGGAAAAAAGGGCCTTCAGCCTGTGCTTTCGACAATACCTCAGCCATACACGTTCACAACGGAACAAGCAAAAACGGACTTCGATTTACTCACATTTTAGCGATCAGTCTCTTTATTACATATATAGTGACAATTACATATATAATAACTTCAACTTAGAAGGAAAAACTTCTATTCCTTTATCTTTCAAAAGAGTTTTTTTATGTGGTTATGGAAATTCCTTTATTCCTGCTTGGAAATGATCTCTGTGATATTTCTGTTGGCGGTAGTTGTCTCCAGCTCCTTGGCTTGTAGTTTCCTCATTCTCTGACTCGGATCTCTCTGGGCTCCTGCTTGCGAGACAGAATGACACAAAGAACGCAGTGATGAACAATCGCCCGATGGTTTGAGGGGGACCAAGCCCTCCTAAAAAAGTCTTGCGTACCAAACTTGAATGAAGCAAAGGGCGCCGAAATCATAGATATCGAAATGAATCATCACATATAATTTCTAATTATGATATTTATTTAATTATTCTTCTGAAAGCCAATCTCTTTCGAAGGCTGCTTGCGGCATCGTATATAATAATGAACGAATTTACTCCACTATTCTTTCGAGAGTGGCAGCATCATGTAATTTCACATCATACAATCCCATCTAAATATTCTTAATACCCTTAAAAGCTTAAAAGCCACTGGCAGCATCATACCATTCCATAGTAAAAAGAGCCAAAAGACGAGGCGCTTGACCATTTTAGTTGGTTTTTCCAGCCGCCTCCCCCCCAGGCTGGGGTCTACTGCAACCAAGCCTCCCTAAGGCCCTCGCAGCAGCCATTAGGCTAATGAAACGCATACTTGTTCAGGCTCTATTTTTGACTTCGTTGTTAGCTTGTTTCTGAATCGGGAAGATCAGAATGCTACACAAGCCTGGCGGCTGAACCTTCCCATCAGCTAAGTAAGGACCTGTGGCGGCCACTTATGGCTTACAACAATGGTTGCTTGCTAACTAGATGGAGAAGATGACTCCAGTGGTCTGCGACGCGCTTCGTCACGCTTGGCGAAGCGGCTATTGGTTTTGCATAAACGAAGAAGCCTTAGTACGAGAAAAAGAGGTAAAAATTTTTTTCCTAGGTTTTTGCGCGCAAGGGGCGAAGGGGCGGCCGAAGGCACAAAAAAGCCTTTTCAAAACATGTGTTGCGTGCCTTTTTCTGCCAGAGCCAAGCGATAGGCTAGTTTTCTCGGAAGGTTGTTACCTTTTTTCTAGCCGTCTGGCTCGCGGACAGTCTTGCCTTCTGTTAACTTAAGCTCGGTACAAATTTGTTTAACCTTTAGCCTCAAGCTAGAAGCCTGAAGGAGGAGTGAATGGCAGATGCCTCCAGCCCTCACCAGCCTCTTTCTAGCTTCGGCTTCTAGCCTTCAACATCCCGCCGCCTTGGTCGCAATGGCCCTAGTCATAGTGATATGGGAAGTGTAACGAACACGCCGCATGTTAAACCGAAGAAATTGGCTTGCACACAGGAAGCGAAGTTCTTCCATGAAATGAAGTTCCTCTTATGGTGGCGTTGAGAATTAAGCAGTAAGTAGGCCAAGATCATAAAAAAGAATAAATCATCCTAAAGAAAACAGATCATCCTAGATAGATCAGGACATAGCAGGCGATAAGCAGACCAGAAGAAACATACTTCTTCGGCCTCCAAAGCCTTTATGATTATGATGCTCGCGGAGTAATTGGTAACTCGTCAAGTTCATAATCCGGATGTTGTAAGTGAAAATTCTATTTCCGCCGAGTATTAGTACGTTATTACTTCTTCCAAGTCACAATGAACGTATTTGGATCTCTGAGAAGCTTTCTAGAAAAGCTTGAGTCTCGGTAGCTGTCACGAACATAGTAAGCAAGATGGACTCTCATTTACATAAGTAGAGGCACAATGAGCTCAGGGGAAAAGGGGAACACTCATATCTTCAAGCTATCTTCAAAAGTATGTGTGACCCACTTTTCTTTTGGTAATGAGTAGAGGTTGGGGAAGAAATAGATACGGAACGATGGTGTGATTTCAAATTGAAAGGTGAAAAAATTAGATATACTTCTGAAGGAGTCAGACGTAGAATCACGCTCCTCACTATGAATATAGTCAAAGTGAAGTAGGTTCAATTCCTACTGTATCGAAAAGAATGCATTGGATGGATGCCTAGGCATTGAGAGGGAAGGACGCTTTCAGAGGCGAAACGCCATGGGGAGATACCGTCTGTGATCCATGGATCTCCAATCGGGAAACCATATCCGGGCGAAGCAGCGCATGTGCTGCGCTCTGCCTTGGACTTTTTCGAAACTTAGCGAACTGAAACATCTAAGTAGCTAAAGGAAAGGAAATCAACCGAGACTCCGTTAGTAGCGGCGAGCGAAAGCGGATTAGGCTTTGTGAGAATTCAGGCCTCCGGCCTTGATTCTCTCTTTATTCGATTTGTCTAGAATCGAATGACGGAAGAACCAAAAACAGAAATGGTGAAAAGGTTGGAAAATCTTGCCAAAGAAGGTGATAGCCCTGTAACTTTTTCCTATGGTTCGATTCAATAAGTAAAACGCGCATACCGTGTTTGAATTCTGATCGCCTTAACGCGACCAAGGGGGACCACCCTCTAAGCCTAAGTATTTCTCAGTGACCGATAGCGTACAAGTACCGTGAGGGAAAGGTGAAAAGAACCCTAGGAAAGGGAGTGCAATAGAAAACCTGAAATCCGATGCAAACAATCAGTCGAAGGACAAAGCAGGCTAAGTCTAGAAAGCGGTT